CGACGCTTCTTTCGCTGTATACCCTCTCCATCCTTCGAAAAGACAAGAAAGGGAAAGGGTACTATATATATTCGAAAGTATATATATATAATATATATAGTTTGTAGGGCCCCAGAACGCTAAAAAAGTGTGGGAACAAGAGTTGTCACGATAGGAAAAATGACTATAAGGAACCAACGATTCTCTCTTCTTAAACAACCTATATCCTCCACACTTAATCAGCATTTGATAGATTATCCAACCCCGAGCAATCTTAGTTATTGGTGGGGGTTCGGTTCGTTAGCTGGTATTTGTTTAGTCATTCAGATAGTGACTGGCGTTTTTTTAGCTATGCATTACACACCTCATGTGGATCTAGCTTTCAACAGCGTAGAACACGTTATGAGAGATGTTGAAGGGGGCTGGTTGCTACGTTATATGCATGCTAATGGGGCAAGTATGTTTCTCATTGTGGTTTACCTTCATATTTTTCGTGGTCTATATCATGCGAGTTATAGCAGTCCTAGGGAATTTGTTCGGTGTCTTGGAGTTGTAATCTTCCTATTAATGATTGTGACAGCTTTTATAGGATACGTACTACCTTGGGGTCAGATGAGCTTTTGGGGAGCAACAGTAATCACAAGCTTAGCTAGCGCCATACCTGTAGTAGGGGATACCATAGTGACTTGGCTTTGGGGTGGTTTCTCCGTGGACAATGCCACCTTAAATCGTTTTTTTAGTCTTCATCATTTACTCCCCTTTATTTTAGCAGGTGCCAGTCTTCTTCATCTGGCCGCATTGCATCAATATGGATCAAATAATCCATTGGGTGTACATTCAGAGATGGATAAGATCTCTTTTTACCCTTATTTTTATGTAAAGGATCTAGTAGGTTGGGTAGCTTTTGCTATCTTTTTTTCTATTTGGATTTTTTATGCTCCCAATGTTTTGGGGCATCCCGACAATTATATACCTGCTAATCCGATGCCCACCCCGCCTCATATTGTGCCGGAATGGTATTTCCTACCGATCCATGCCATTCTTCGTAGTATACCTGACAAAGCGGGAGGTGTAGCCGCAATAGCATCAGTTTTTATATGTCTGTTGGCTTTACCTTTTTTTAAAAGTATGTATGTGCGTAGTTCAAGTTTTCGCCCGATTTACCAAGGAATATTTTGGTTGCTTTTGGCGGATTGCTTATTACTAGGTTGGATCGGATGTCAACCTGTAGAGGCACCATTTGTTACTATTGGACAAATTTCTCCTTTTGTTTTCTTCTTGTTCTTTGCCATAACGGCCATTCTGGGACGGGTTGGAAAAGGAATTCCTAATTCTTACACGGATGATTAGAAAGTGCACGCATGATCAGTGATCTTTTCCATTAAAGAGATTACTAAAATCTTTTCTCAAGTTTGCTGTCAAGAAAGATGCCAACAGCTTGTGCAATTTCTATGCGATCCCTTTTTTACTTCTTTTCTTCTTAACTTTAGGAGTGGGTTGTTGAAAGCCCCTGCATGACACCAATCATTTACAAGTGAGTATTACACCAAGAATTGACAAGCGGATGAGTTTTAAAAAAAAAAGTGTTTGTGAAACCGAACTAGAGTCAGATAAGAATGTTCTTTCTTCCCCACAACCTTTCGGGCGAGTTAGCATCTGCTTCTGCTTTCTATTCTGACTCTCTCTCAGCAGCAATACCATAGAATAAGAGAACCACTAGATCCGCTGTAATCCCAGTTGACTTAACAAAGAATCAACTTTCTTTGCTTTAGTGCTTTCTCTCCTCCGGACCTTCGGGATATTACCACCAAACCGGATATCGTGATCTTGGATCCTGGTACTTGACTTCCCACCTCTTCCTATGTATGGTTCTTTCTTCCCTTTGATTACGCCTTCTTCTGGCTTACTGAGCATAAGGGGTCCCATAAAATGATTGACCTCCTTGAAATGTGGACCAACATTTGCAATTTCGTGTACCATATCTTATATGCATATGATCCCATACTTCTCCAGTGCCTGTTCAATAACATTATTATCGGTCAGAGGAACTGCTTTCTTGTCGATTCTTGCATATCCCTTCTTTCTTGTAAATCAGCTCCTTCACATTCTTAAGATTAGGATATCCATATGTGACATATGGCTCCACCTTCTGCAGCTTTTCTATAAGACCCTCAGATGCTTTCACAAAGACACCACTAAAAACTCTCCTCAATCTCAGGCTATATAAAATCTTCCGTGTTTTAGGATGCATGTCACTTGAGCCTTGTATACGGGTAATGAAAAGCAACTTTGATTTCGGTTCTGGTATCATTGATTTTGGTCTCTTTGCCCTCTGTTTCATTCTGATTAGGTACAATTCCTTGTCTCTGAATTCTTTTATGAACTGCTCCGGTCTTTTGATGTCAGAAATATTAGACTTCTTGCCTTTTTTGGCTCCATATTTACCCAACTCTAATTGGGTTCTCCTCGTTATAGCCAACTCATCTCTTATTTTCCTTTTCTTCAAAACTATCTCTGATACATACGGTAATGGTTGCCCTTCCTCTTACGCCATTATCTTTCAAAAGGAGCTGAGATACGGTGGCGCAACTAATGAACAACGGCGGCGGTGAGGTTCGAGAGTTTGAGAGCTGAGGGTTGGCGGCAGAGTGTGAGAAAGACAAACTCACCCTTTATTCTATGTAATATAAGCAAGCTCAAGGTTAATAGATTTTCTATTGTAAGGCTCTAGGGCTAACAAGTTTGAAAGCAGAAAAGGTCAATCAAGCACTGTAATACAATCCAGCTGTAGTATTGCAAGGCTAAATTGTTTTTTTATATGCAAGGGGGGCAAGAGGAGATTTCTCCCTGACAAGAGTCGACCAGCAGAGTCCGACATCTTCTTACGTTAAGTAAGTAGGATTTCTGTCTTCTCACAAGTCAAAGTCTTAATTATTACCCAGCAAAGCAGAAAAACTGCTTATAGTTTACAAAGAGTTCTTACAAGAACAACAAAAAAGAGAAGGTACAAAGAACTAAATGGTCATTAACTACTAATTCCAGGAATAGACAATTTCCAACTATGACATAGTTTCCTGTTTATGAAATCTGACTTTACTCCTTCTAGACCAAAAAGCTAGCTTGCTTCGAATTGTGTCAGCAATCTGTAAGAAGACTGCTTCAACAGATTGAGGTTGCCTGCCATATATCCTACCATTCCTCTCAAGCCAAAGAAAGTAAGAGAAACTGGTCCAAGCAATCTTGAGCACAAGAGTAAGTAAAGACTTACCTTTGAGGCCATGGAGAGCCCATTGTAACTCATGATTCCAATCACCCACATTGCTTGAAAGCGAAAAGGCCTCCTTCTCTTATCCACTTTTAAGCCTTCCTCACATTGAATGAGCAAAGGGCAATGGTCTGAATAGGTTCTCACCATATGTGAAAGAGTAGCCTCTGGAAACAAAAGACTCCAATCTTGTGAAGCCAACGCTCTATCTATCCTTTCTTTTTTTTGGTTAAAACCAGAAAGCAGTAAATTTACATCATCTTTTAACCCCTCGTTAGCTTCGCTCACCTCCTATTTGCTTGAAAAGCATGCAGTACTTCCTGTGGTGGAGAACGAAAAACAACATAGTCTTCATCGATAGAGCATCCTAGCTTAGAAAGCTTATCCGCACTGAAATTACCCTCCCTCAAAGTATGTTGGTAAGAGCAACTCCAATCTCGACGAAGAAGATCACGTATGTCTGCAATGATAGCCACAAGAGGGTGGAAAGCAACATCCGCCTCTTTGCTCTGCTATAAATCCTCGATAGTATATTTCCTTAACGGCTATTCCTTAGCTTAGCTTCATCGATCATGCAATTTAGGCTTTCCGCTCGGACCCAGAAAACCTCTTGCGCTTTTTAAGCCTCTTGTTCGTTGCGTGGCTACTCCTTCTCAGCCCTTATGGGCCAGCCTTACGGTGCTGAGGTTGGGAGTTAGGCCAACCCGGACAGTTCGATGGATCGTTACATCAACGACTCTTATTTGTCTTATGTACGAGTGGGTCAACAAAGGCGTCACAGCTGGTTCAACGAATAGAGTCTGAACATCCGTGATAGATCATTCGCCCGGATTGATAGAAGTAGGGATGGGTTTTGAATGCGTCTATCTACTGCTTGGTTGACTACCTATGCTATCTACGGAGGGTATGCAAGGGACCGTTCGCCCGTCCCTCTCTTTTCTTTCCTAAGAGCTCCTACGACCAGAGATAAGATGAATGTACCCCTTTCACCGGTGCCAGCTTACTAGCTCTTACATACCTAAATATCAGCTTCATTCGTCCTATAAGCGGAATTTCCTCTTCGCCTATAAAAGGGTACTCAGCTTGAGCAACTATTTATTTAATTTAACTTCCTCTTCGATGACCGGAACATTTGTTCCAACAGCACCGAAAGCTTGGAAAGCTGGAAGACTTTCAATTCCGGAAAGCATTGAACCAGATTCAAAGACTTGAAATGATAGCAGAAGCCTGGTATGACGGACTTCCTAGAGTGGTCCCTTATACACCGCCTTGGGTTCGTTGGAATCCACCATGTCCGAACGAAGTCATCCTCAACACGGATGGTGCCGTTAAACACTCGACTTTGGCTTCAGCTGGAGGTCTAATTCGGGATAGCAGGGGCACATGGATGGGGGTACCAATCCTGATCTGTATCGATCGAAAGCTCCAACCAAGGGAGTTGTAGTGCTAACTCCTCCTTCTAAAGAATTGAAAGAAAGAGTTGTATTTTCATCTCCTGGAGTTGCATAGCCAGTTCTTTGACTTGCTAATAAGCTAACAAGCTAACGATCTGATGGGCTTTCGCAACATGGATAAATTTAATATTTCTTTGCTTGCCAAGCAGGGATGGCGACTCCTTACTCAGACCTCTACTCTGGCTTTTCGAATATTGAAAGCAAAGTCTTTTCCCCAAAGCTCTTTTTTGGATGCCTCTTTAGGAAATGCCCCTTCGTTAACTTGGAGGAGCATTTGGCAAGCTAGTGCTTTGTTGAGGAAGGGTGTGCGCTGTAGAATAGTTGACGGCCAGAATACCTTTATCTGCCTTGATAAATGGGTTCCGGGACTTCCACACTTTAAACCTTTCTCCAACACGGGCCAACTGACTGAAACCGAACGTGTGTGTGCTTTGATTGATGGGGCCACAAACCAATGGAATGTGGATATGCTTACTACAAATTTTAACGCCTCGGATGCAGCTGCTATATTGGAGATTCCTCTGAGTCGAAAGGCGAGCTGTGATAGGCTGGTATGGCACTTCTGCAAGCATGGTATTTATTCTGTGAAAAGTGGCTATAGAACACTTGTTGATTCTCCTTCGATGGAATCCAATGATGGTGGGGCTGACTCTTTGGAGGGAGATAGCTTAATTTTCAAAGACATTTGGATGGCAACAATTCCTAATAAAATTAAAGTTTTTGCTTGGAAACTCTATCACAATATTCTTACGGTGAAAGCTAATCTTCTTAGAAAGAACATTGGGGATGATGACAAGTGCCCAAGGTGCAGATTATTTGAGGAATCCCAGGAGCATGCAATCAGAGAATGTGCTTTTGCTAAGCCTGTGTGGGATCTAATGGCCTTTAATGATGCTTCTGATGAGCTATTGGGTAGTCATCTACAATCATCGGGTTGTGACAGCTGGTTCACGCTTTCTCTTGTCACTGAATGGGCAATCTGGAAAGATAGGAATTTGGAGCTTCATGAAGGAAAGAAAGCTAGGCCACCTACTACTGTACACCTCATTGTGGCGCTCACTCAGGAGTATGGGCAAGCACAGACAATTCATGGCCCAACGGTGGTGCTTTCTGACCTACCATGTGGACCTCCCCCTGAGGGGACTGTGAAGCTGAACTTCGACCCTTCTTTTTGCGAAAAGGATCATCGTGGTGGCATAGGGGTTGTCGCTCGCGATCATAGAGGACTTCCTTTGGGATGCCTGGCAGAAAGAATTGCTGGACTTTACAATCCTTTTGTTGCTGAAATGATAGCTGCGTTGGGGGAAATATGGTGGGCCTATGATATGGCTTTCTCTGACATTATACTAGAAGGTGATGCCTTATGCATTATCAAAAAACTTAAGACTGCGAACGATGACCTTTATGAAATTGGGAACTTGCTAACGTGAGCCTAAAGGGATTGATCTTTTTAGCGTCAAAGATGGGAGCAACTGCTAGACAAGCCGAGAAATCTTTCAAGATGATGATCTTTTTCCAGCTGGTGATGATATTGTGCGCAACATTATCTCGACCTATGCCGAAATCTGTGCTTACATGACTCAGAAGCTTAAGCCAACAGTGCTACATGATCTGATTCGAGGTAGGCCAACTACTGATGCTGATAGAGTTAAACTCAACACAGAGGGGGCTTCTCGTGGTAATCCAGGTGTGCTGGGGCTGACGCTTTGATTCGTGATCCTTATGGGAAATGGCTAGTAGGTTTCACTGCACATCTTGCTTGCTCTTCAAACGTTGCAGCATCACTGAACTTTATCGGAGATATAGAAAGAATCAATTTTCAATAAACAAATTGTAGTGCGAAAAGAGCCTTCGGGGCTTCTAACGATGATTCACCCATGATGCCTCGGAATCCTGAGATTTGGATATCATAGATCGATGAGCAAACCAACCGATTTAGTGACTGGCTCTATATTCGGGAGGATTGGTTGTCGCTTAACACGGGCACTACAAGAGTTCTTACTAACCAGGTCTGAGTTGCACCGAGAAAATCAATTTCAAAAGATTAGGGCGAAGGTTGACTATAAAAAGACGTATTGTAGCGTATACTCGATAAGATCTTTCGAGAAATTCTTCTGATTAGTATGATAGTTATGAATAGAAAAATGAAATGACAATAAAGAACGAAAAAGAGGTGATTCCATTTACAGTACAAGAGTCTAAAGAGGGGAGCAGTGTCTGTCATTTAGGCTTTCGGGTTGTAGGGACTTCGGGTGAGTTAACCGGAGACAGTTTCCTCTCAGAGTCTCATATGTAATGACAATAAATAAAAGCCAAGGCGAAAGATTGAAGTTTGTTGGACTATATTTACCGAAGCCTGTCTTTACTCATGGCCAACTGTATGTTGCGCTCTCCAGAGTCACATCGTTCCAAGGGCTGCAAATCTTGATCCATGATGATAACGGGAGAGCAAGCGACCTAACAAAAAAGGTTGTTTTTATAGGGGAATCTTACAAAATCTCAGTTGATCCGTATTCCAGCGTTTGGCTACACACTTGATCCGCCTAAATCTAATGCTTTTCTATGCTCTGTAATACATTCATTTTGCTGTTGTTTATATGTGCTTATATATTTCTGGACTTTTGTTTGTTAATTCTGGCTGTTGTTAATGTTGATGATGCCCGAATTTTGAGGATTCTAATGCACCCCATGCTGCCAGCTTTGTATTGGTCTTTTCTGCATTAAGATTTTTGGAGTTTGTATTTTATCGCAATCTTAGCCCGTTATTGATGTCACAAAAGCTGTGCTCTTTTGCAGGAATCATGGAAGCAGTGGAGCTGACTATCTCCCAGTTATATAGAGGGGGAAAGACGAACTATATGATCCTTAGAGTTGGGCGTAGGTGGGATACTATTCTCCCCACAACACAAGCGGTAAATTCATTTCTGTGGATTTTCTTTTCACTGATCGTAATGTAAGTTTTTTGCATTTCTGAACAACTAAGAAATTTATATTTTCAAGTATGACAAGTACTGATTTTCTTTTTTTCTTAGGGTCATGCAATCCATGGTTATACCGACCCAAAATTACGCAAAAATCACTCCGGTGTACTGCTTGAGGGACATGTATACAAAATCTCGACTTTTCAAGTCAAAGGTCTCAAAGGTAGCCACAATGCTGTTATGGGGACTACGACGCTGCTGTTGTACTGGTCAACCACTCTTCCCCCTGTTGATGTTGACGCTACGTGCTTCCCTAGTCCTTCTTTCCCTTTTTACAGAACTCGAGTTGGCAAGGTAGTAATCCGTAGGGGCTTTACGAAGGGGTTTTGTTCTTCTAGTATAAGCAAAAGCAGCTATCCCTACCCGAGTCGATCGATCAACCACTCTGCTCTCTTTATTGGTTTCGGACGTGGGGCACAAGATTAGTTTAACAAAAACTCACGAGAATAAGGCACGATGATTGTGATACCTGTCGATGATTAAAATGCTACTTCTCTGTAGACAAAGCATACCCTAGAATTCGTTTTCTAGTTTTTCCAGTATGAGTCAGATCTCTCCTTGGCGAAACCTTGGGATATCCGCTTTTTCATTTTCTGTTTCCTTTTCTGCGGTTGAGGTTCCCGAAGTTGATGATTTCGTTTTTTCAGATGTAGGTGAGGGCAGCCTTTCAAGCTTGACTTTCTTATAGCTGGCGTGACTGCTTTCTTTAACTGGCTGCTTGAGAAAGTAGCCCAACCTAATAAAATCCAGATGGAATAGCACTACTCGGAAGAAAAACCTTATCCCACTCTCGCCGCTCTAGAAGCCATAGATTCTAGAAACTTGCATGAACCGTCTATTGATTTATTATTTTTCCATGGAAAGCGCTAAGAGAGCTTCGTCTATCTGGAGTTTCCTTCTTTTCTTTCCCCGTTTGCTAATCATAATAAGGGGCTTGCTTCCCTACGATCGCTTCAATAGCTAGCGAGATATTCTCACTGGGACTGAGGTAATTAATGGCCTTAATGCCCTCTTCAGCTATTTCGGATTGATTAGAAGAGGTAATTTCCTCACCTTTTAACAGCCGATCTTGTCAAAAAAGAAAGCTTAGCAGCCCGTGTATTGACTCGGAACCATACGTATCGCCTAGCGGCGTTTACTATTTTTCACTTACTTCTTAGCTACCGCGGAATAGTGACTTCACCGCGACTATATTACAGCTCTAACGCCGCTCCGCTCCAATGGGGTAAGAAGTTCGCTGCGTAGGGGAATACTCTAGTGTGTCATGTTCGCCGCGGAATCGGTATTCAGCTTGTTCGCCTGTAGGCTCAGCTCCTAACGTCTCCTAACGTACTCTTCTAAGCAGTCCTCCCCTGAATTAACTCTAAACCCTTAAACAACTTTGGCTGTTGAATTGTCGTAGCCAATTTTCTAGTTGTTTTCTTTCTTTGGATTAACCCGAGCCTATATGTAAGTAAGAGGCGTCGAAGATAGATCGCTATTGCTGACACGCGGGGCATATCAACATAAGAAGAAGACTAGGAATCGAAATCCAATACCTCATGCGGTGGATGACGGATATATGCTGTTTTTTCTCTTGCCTCAGAAGCAGTAGTTAGTGAGTTGCCTACCCTATCAGGGTCAGGTTCCGGTTCAGGTATACCAACTTCGGAATGACCGTAGCCCAAACCAATAAATAATCCCGCGCTCTTGAATCTCCTTGAGGTACCGGACAAAAAGGAATCGATTCTATCAACTTGCATTCCATAACCCTTGATTTAGCTCCATGGGCTGATAGAAAGATAAGGAATGGAATAAGATAGGATTTCTCACTCTTCCCCTTAAGGAAGGGAAGCTCTCTCAAACATAGAAAGCAAACTCAAAAGAAAAAGAATCTTTTCTCAAAAGAAAAAGAATCTTTTGTCTCGGGCGGGTACGGTAGGGAGTGTGCGATAGGTATTATTGATTGGACGGGATATCCCTAAGACGTTAAGGAGGCTTTTCGAGTGCAGCTAGAGCTAGGAAAGTTTCATTCACATGCCCTGCTTCCTTAATGTTCTACAACTCGGAAACTAATTAGTTGCTTGAGAAGATGGGTTAACAAAGGGGAAATGGCCCAGTAACAGTAACTGGATACTCGCACTGAGTAAATCCACTCATTCCCGAAGCAAGAGAAGACTCAATCGCTTAACCCGCTCTATAGCTCGAAAAGGAAAACCTAATCCCCATAACCAGATCCAGGCAGATCCCTTGACCTTTCTAGCACTCGAGATTCCATCTCTGAAAAACTGTCTTTCTTGTCTTTCCCTAGGGATAAAAGAAGGTCTTAACGAGCCTTTTCCAATGTGTTGATTTGATATAGGAAAGCCTTATTCTGATTAGTCTGCTTATAAAGACTAGCTATGCTCTTTACAGTAGCGCCTATATTTAGGTAGCAACTCTCGAAAGGTTGCATAGTATGGCTGATTGAGTGCGCATTGATGGCTTAGCTGAAGTACCTTTATCTCTCCGCTCATTTCCTGGCTAGCTGGTTCGGAACGTGGTGCATCGGATCATATTCGTGCAGTTCGCCTGTAGCATCGGATTCTTTTCTTCTATTTCATTCATATGGAAGCCTTTTCTTAATTGGTACCTTTCTTCACTTCTTAATTGGTACCTTTCTTCACTTTAGGATCTATTGTGTCTGGAGGTCCCGCTACTGATATGGGGTGGATTGTTAGAGTCTTTCGTCTAAAGAGCCCGGAAAGGTGTGTGATTGGACATATCTCTTTTCTTCATTGATTTGGGAGCTTTAAAGCCTATTCACGGCTTATAAAACCGCATAGACTCTCCATTACCTCAAATAAGACCAGAAAGGGCCACCCATCTGTGGCTGAGCTGAGGTCAAACGAGAAGCATATGGCTGATCCCCGCAACCTATTTAAAGGCGCGGTCTGATTAAAAGTACCGTCTATAGGTATTCTTAGGAGAACTTCCGCTAACCAATCATGGATAGTTCTTTTAAGTCTTTGATTTTCGTAGTTACCATAGCAAATATTCTTCTCTTGCCTGCACCTGCCATAGAACAACCTAGTCTACCCGTCGCGGGTGGTACTCCTAGATCCTGGCGAGTTGGTAAAAGAGGCTCTTTGGGTGGATCTTGTTAAGAAGAAATATCTGAGGAACTTGGATTTCTTCTCTGTCACTGTTCGATCTTCAGATTCCTACACTTGGCGGAGTATTCTGAAAAGCAGAGGTGTACTAGAGAATGGTATTGCAGTTGATATCGGGAATGAAAGTCAGCTCCTTTTCAGCTCTAACGGGGCATTCTTCGTTGATCCCAGGTTTTCCATTGTCGGTCCCGGATCTTCACAAGTTGGAAGATTAGATTCTGCCTCTTCGATCCCGCTATTGGTTCCAGCTTTTCTCGAATTCGGTAAACCTTGCCTTGTCTCGTCACGAGAATGGCCGGAGTCGCTGCAATCGCATGCTCATTGCTTCGGTCCCATCCCGCTGGGCTACAAGCCTTGGCTTTCTCCATGTTCCCCCTCCACTCTTGGAAATGGTTAAGAAAAATGGTTAAGAAAGAGTAGTGGGTCGGGTATGATATTAAGGGTCTTAACTCCAGTTCCAGTAGTGTGATCGCTGTGGAAGCGAGTGTCCTTCTTAGATTGCGAAGAATGTCTGCTCTTGGAATCACCCATTCCCTTTTAGCCAGGTTTCAATTCGCTAGCATTACATAAATGGCATCAGATGAATTACCCTCGCTAAACCCCGAGGAATACGAAGCAGATAGATATCCATCTCCGGGACGAAAGCTTTCTCTCGAAAATGAGTCGCTCTCGGGTTGCGATTTGAAATAGACCCAGAGCAAACAACAAGAAAAGCTATCTTTTAACCGCCTAAGGGGGGCAAAGAGGGTGAGCCGATAGTAGGCTAATGCCAGGTTGGTTGGATCTCTCTCCTCTGATTCTCCTCTAGTCGAATAAGGATGCGAAGATGCTAAGGAGCGTAAGTAGCCCAATCCATCATAGAGCGAGTGCCATTTCGTTAAAGAAAGACTGATTCTTTTGCCTTTCTTCCTATGGGGCTTTCCCCTGGATCGGGTACAATATACCTTCAGTATAACGAAGGTGCGCCGGTACGATCCAAGAGTATCAGGGATTTTACTGGCTCCGGTTTACCTACTTTAGTAGTTTGAAAAGTAGAATTGTCTTCACTATAATATGCCCAGTGCTTGGGAATGTAGAAAGCAATGCTTCGATTCCCAGATGAACAACTGAAATTCCTTATGCAAATATTGATGCAGATCGAGATTCCTATTCTATTGAGAGTACAGTAATCCCCTCTTCTTAGAAAGCGCGAAGGAGAAAGAGTTCTAGTCGGAAGCTCTTAATTCGTGATGCCCCTCCCCTCGAGTTGAGGTATATAAAGGGTACCACCCACAGATGATGAGGTTGAGGAAGGCGAAGATAAAAGCGAAGTTCCACGAAGCAAATAAAAAAAAGGCTGTTGATGGTATGAGGATTTTACTATTGAACAGAAATACGGACCGAGTTTCTAAAGGATTGGGAATCATGAGACTGGGAATAAGGAATCCTACTCACCCGAGCGAATAAAGAGGTTCTCGTAGCTAATCTATAGCCCTTACTACACGCCTTCCCATTCAATCCCTTAACTCGATTGAGAGAGAAGGAAAAGACTCAACCGAAGACTCAATTTCAAGGCCTAACTGTTCTGTGATCATTCTACGCTATTCGTAATTCGCAATCAATCCCGGTGCTGTCAGCTTCGTATTTGCTTTTACGAAGATTCCACCGCCTAATGTGAATCTCCAACTGTAATAAAAATAATCGTTATAAAATACTTCGACTGAGCTTGGAAAAACTAACTTGTATGAAACCTGGTACTTTTCTACTTGTCATGGGCACGTGGCTGCTTCTATACTTTCTTTAGTACCTCCGCATTCCCTAGTAGTATGTCCGATAAACTATGCCCTCATAAACTCATAAGCTCATAAACGAAATCAAACAACAGGAAAAGCCTTAGAAAACTCAAAAGCTTACATGGATTATATGCGGGGTGGGGTCCCTTTTATCTGATTTTAACGATAATTCGTTGAGACCTGGCTATTCAACCGGCTCAGAGGCTGGCTCCCCTCATCTCATCAGACAACATGAATGAGTACTTTCTCTCGAGCTCTCCTTTTTATAGTGCCTGGGGTACAGTTAAGCACTGGTCTCTTCCTTAGGATTCCATTCCTGAAAGAAAGCCTCTTCGCTACGCTACTTCCTCATTCGCAGCTACGCTAAGAAGTCGGTGAACATAACTTGACTTTGACTTGTTATATTCGGTAGTTTACTATTTCTTGAGAACTACAGGCTCTGGTAAGACCTGTTCTCTAGCAATCGATTCTATAAACTTGCATCAATCAGGAACTCGCTCGAAACCATAAACTTATACAACTACAAAGCTACTTCGGGCAGGTCATTCCGAAGTTGGTCCTTACCTCTTCTCCTTCACTGGAAAAACCTTTCTTCTTATATAAGGAATTGAATTGAAGTTCATCATCGGGATAGCCCGCTCCCGACCTTAAGACAAGAACAAGACTCGCTACCGAACTACCGAAAATGCCGAAACACAAAGATCGAGAGTTATTTATGGTAGCTCTTCTTTCGAGATTTCCTCAACTTGTGAAGGAATCTAACCATTCAGAAGACTTAATCGCTTTTTCAACTCGCAGCTGTGAATGAAAGGCTTCCTTTACAAAGGGAGTCGTTCAGTAGCAACTTCGCCATTCCTGTAGCCCAAAGAAAAGCCTATATATAATAGGGTAGGGCTAACTTCCTAGTAGAAAACAAACCCGTGTTAGCTGTTGAAAAAAGAACATTGGCTTGCGCGAGAGGGTGTCAAATAGTATTTGCTCTCTGGGGCTTACCGAGGAGCTCCCCTTTAGTCCTCCCTTGAGTAATCGGGTATAGATTGCGCATAGTAGCACTCTACAGGTCAAGCTGAATCCAATACCAATCCTTTTAACTTGTCGAAGAAAAGACCTTTTTTCACCTCATCGGGCATTAAATCTAGAATTGGCCTAGAAGTCAGGATGGCTTCACGCTGCTATTCCTACGTCCCCTTCTTCGTACTCGTCCTTGCCTTAAGTGCTCTTTACAGGACTGGGGTTTAGCTCTTTCAAGCAGGGTATTCTCGGGAAACTGAATCTATTGGTTGCCAGTTGACTTCCTTTTCAGAATATGGGTTTTCCCTAGGGATGAACGAAATAAAGGAGATATCAATCAATACCGCACTCGCAATTGTCGGGAGCTGTCAATTTAAATAAGAAAGGGGAGTCCAGTTTTTAAGCAACTTCTCATACCAGACCAAGTGGGATAGCTATTCGGACTACTTCAGGAAAGGTGATAGGTTGTATAAAGTCTCACCCGAAAGAAAGGAAGAGTTAGAACCTACCCGTACTAGAGCATGGTCGATGGCTTGCATCTTCTCTTTCCTGTTAAAAGGTTGAAATAGGATATCGCTCTTCTGACTCGCAACAAGTGAATTAGGAAGGCCTGACGAGCTACCTATTTTTGTAATCAAATCTGTTGGCAAGACTGAGCTTAGCCCATGGGAAATAAAAAAGGAAGAGCCGTATCTTGCACCAGACCTTTAATCTGCTTTCGGTATCGTACTTGGGGTTTAAGGACTCCGACTAACTATTCCTCCTCATACATCTCAGAATGTTGTTGGAAACAAGTGGGTCTTTCGTATCAAACGGAAATCGTATGGCTCCATTGATCGGTTTAAAGCTCGGCTAGTTGCCAAGGGTTTTCATCAGCGCCCTGGTTTGGACTTCAAGGAAACTTTTAGTCTTGTGATTAAACCGGCTACCATTCGGGCCGTTCTCTCTATTGCTCTCTCTCGCAACTGGCCTCTCAAGCAATTGGATGTCAATAATGCTTTTATTCAGGGCTCATTGCAAGATGAAGTCTACATGGCGCAACCCACTGGTTTTGTTGACAAGGATAATCCTTTTCATGTTTGTAAACTTCGGAAAGCTATCTATGGTTTTAAACAGGCTCCTCGGGCATGGTATCAAGAACTGAGTCGTTTTCTTCTTGACTACTGAGTCGTTTTCTTCTTGACTATGGTTTTGTGAATTGTACCTCCGATGCTTCTCTTTTTGTTTATCACCGAGATTCTGTTATCATCTATTTTCTGGTCTATGTTGATGATCTAATTGTTACTGGCAGCTCCTACTCCGCATTAGCCGCCTTTCTTGCTGCCATCTCACATAGGTTCTCCTTTCAGGACCTTGGCGATCTTCACTACTTCCTTGGTGTTGAAGTCGTTCCCACTGCTTCTGGTCTCTTTCTGTCCCAACATAAATATGTTTGTGACTTGCTCGAGAAATTTAGCATGACTGCTCCCAAGCCTACCTACACACCCATGTCCTCATCCATCCAACTGCGTCTCAAAGATGGTTCTCAACCGGCTGATGCAACTCTCTATCGAGAGCTTGTCGACTCTCTCTTTCCTTCTTCTTAAACGAAAGAAAAGTCCTCCACTATAGTTAACGGAGGTGAAGGAGACTCCTACCCACGTAGTAATAGCTAGACTGGTCAACCGGGGGTCTTGTAGAGCCTTTACTTGCTTTCGAGTTTCAAGAATCACATGCTTTATTCCCCTTCCTTCGGCTTAAGAGTTGAAGAAAAGTTAGTTGCTTGACCTCGATGTTATAAGCGGTACGAAAGTTAGCTCCCAACAGATTCCTATCATCTATCATAAAACCTATCAGGGAATCAGCTTACTCTTGGCGCATATCAACTTCCTAGGTGTCGGTTTAGAATCCAAATCCCGATATCAAATAATCTTACTTTCCAAATAGCTATAGGTACTACTATTGATTGGACAGCACTTTAGTTTATGGTTTCGGATATCCTTTGTAATAGGTACTCGCCTTCTGTATCTAGTCCAGCGTCAGTCTTTATTCACGGGATAGGCTATCAATTCGGTTCCGTAGTTCGAACAATTTCCTTTTCTGTAGAAAGCAAGTTAATTGGCCGAGGTAAACAGCTTCCTATATATCATCCAGACGGGCAGACATGTTCAAAAAAACCATTCTATATCCGAACCGGGAAAGAGGTACGACAGAGAGTTTCAGCCATCTTTGATTGAATGGACCAGCTAGCAGATTCTGCTATATTTTCAAAAATGAATGAGAAATTTAGCATCATTTATGATTCCAGCCGAGAAGAAGTGAAAGTGAAATAAATCCGCTCATTGGGGCTAAATCGTATTACACCAAGCATCAACATTGAATCCTGTCATAAGACCTTCTCAAGATCCGGTCATGAGCCTCGCCAGGGCAGAGAACAAAGAGATATGGCTCTTTAAGAGACCTTGCCGTAATCCTCGCTCTGGATTTTTGGATTCCAAGGACGTTGGGCTCTAAATTGACTTTGGTCCATGGTCATAGCTTAAACATCAAAGGATAGAGGCTGGTCACACCAACTCTGTTTCGAATGCCGACTGGAAACTCAAATTCCCTGAAGCTCGTGTTGTGGTTCTGCCTAGAACACATTACGGATCACATCACAGTCCGATTCTCAAGAAAATACGGAATACATCGACTGCCGCGAAGGCGCTTACAAGAAGAAAAAAATCCTACTGCGCCGGCGGGAGAGGAATTCATTAATAGCTCGACCGTAGGGAGAGGAATAAAGCTAGGAATGCCAAATCCGTATTCCTAAGCAAGGAAGGTCTCAGAAGTTATAAGAAAAGACTCTATTCCATATGCCAAAGCCAAGAGCCAAGCTAACTCAATAAAGGAAGCTTTGGGAGCAAAGCTTGGAGTGGGAGTGACTGATTTATTTAGGGATTGGTTTCTAAATCTCCAGTCTAAATACCAGTTAGCTTGACTCCACAGTATCAATAAACTATCAACTTTTTTTGTGATAGATACGGGAAAGCTGTCTATTCTATGCTTTCTTGTAGCGAAATTTACTTGGTAAGGATAGGAGATTCTAAACCTCATCAAAAGGAGATCTAAGGTGCGTGTTCTATTATCATTGTGTTTAGGAATTAGTGTATTGTTAATGCTTTCTTCGTGCCAAAACAAAGGATTCGATTGACTAGCAAAAGCCATACAGAAAGTGGATGTTGATACTGTGAAAGTTTCCAAGGAAATATAAAGAGCTATAAATGTCTTGAACAAAAAGGCAGGAGTGAAAGTTACGAAAAGGAAGATGAGTCCGATTATTTTCCTTAGAAAGCTTTCCGTAACCGTAGAGATAAGCGAACTTAGAAGATCTTGGTGGCCCAAAGCGAAGGATAGCAAGCTTATAAGTTTTTCTCCTGTACCATCTTACTCTTCTTCTGGAAGGAATCCGTTCTAAAGACCCGCTACCGAAGTTCTCTTTCTTGATAGCATGGCTTTCACGCTCACCGGTCTGGGAAGAGACTCCCTGGACACTTTGCATTGCTTCCTTTCATCCACGAGGAGGGAGATTGAGAAAAGTGATCTCTGAGCGGGCAAAGGCAAGGTGAAAGCCTTGGGGGATAAAGCTGCTGATAGGGCACAGCCCCAGGCAAGTAGTCTTTCATGAAAGAAAATGGGTTTAATATAAGATCTCCCCTGAGCCTACTAACTCAACTCTTAGTTCTTAGCAATGAATTTATTCATTTCCGGAATTCGGAGATAGGACTTATCCGGGTATATGACTTCAGCTTAGCTGCTTAGCAAATGCCCTTGTGATGAATGAACTCTCCTCCCTTATACCTTTGGTCCCTCGCAACATTGAATCCTGTAAGTCACTTTGTTCCCCCAGCCCAGACAGATTTTCCTTCTATGCTTCTAGTAGCCCTTCCTACACCAAGAGAAAGCCTAAGAGAAGACCATGCTACCATAGAGAAAGGAAAGCCCACCTCGGAAACCATTTGACCATGAGTTCACAGCTAAGGATCAGAAGGAAAGAAAGCATCCCGTCTTTAAAGCAATGGTCTACGACTCCGCAGCTTGCTTAACTATTCCTGAGTGAGGGCTGGCTTGGCTTTCCTACTAGTGACCGAAGCGGGACGAGAGGAGATAGCAGTAACCAGACCGGTGCTTTCCCGATTGCGATAGCTAATACGACGAGAAGGCTCTGACAAGACCTATACCCCAACAATATGTATTAAGAGAAGGAAGAAAGGACCAAGGAGAGTCTGTAGACCGTTAGACTCATGCTTCTGTTGGGAAGTACTTCCTTTCATTTCTCAAAACAGAGGAGAGAAGCCAGTGAGCGTAGGAGAGCTTTTGCCTCTTCCTTTGATTATGTTCCTGACCAGAGCAGACCAAAGAAGTGACCTGCTTGTATGACTGTTTCCGGTTGCTGTTCAAAGGGTAAAAGGACAGAGGAAAGGGAATAGGTTAGAGACTGAGGTTAAGGACGATTACGAGTGCCAGCTCTGTTCACGGCTTGCCGGAATGCTTGCTAAGTGCTTCCCTGTGCTCTAAGATCTAGGTTGCTGTCAAAGAACCATAGGGCTAAGAGCTGATATGGCTTGAAGCAGATAGTTGGTTGTCGCATATCCACTATTTGTGAAGGAAGAGCTTTCTTTTGACCTGACTTGATTGAAAGTTCAGCTCCGGAATTGAAATTGACAAGTTACATGCTTTAGTAAGCTATCTTGCCAGGAAAGAGAGAAGATTGCTTGCTTTAAAAAAACTTCATTCCTGGAATGAGAAATGCAGCTGTCTTGGATCTCTTACTCCCCAAGCTAGGGTAACTAATATGGAAAGTTAACTCGCTTTCCTGTCTTTGATGGAAAGGAACTCTCACTTGGAATGCCAAGAAAGCTTTGATAGCCGAATTGGCTTGGCTATCTTCTTTTAACGGTAAGTGCTTTGAGGAAAGCAAGCAGGCAATTAACTGGTCAGTAAAGAAGGCATCTCTATCAGCTTTTTTCGTGAAATGAGTGCCTCAGAAAAGACAGAAAGAAGTCTAGACTAGACTTAGTGACTCTACCCGCTACAAAGTATATAACAGCTTCAATCGTTCCACTTGCATCCAACCCCGTGATTTTGAGTATCAAGCCAATTTCACTAATAGATTGGCGGTTAAACCTGAAAAAAATACGTTTTTTGCCAGCTATACAAAGTGTCAAAGTTCTCATTTTCGATGTCCCTTTAGGCACGGGAAAACGTCAATTCATATATATAAAAGATGGAAATATATAAAAAAGGGAAACGAGAAAATTCTCACATCGGGAAACAAGACAGACTATCTGACTCTACCATGGTCAAGTTCGGGAACAAGTTGAATGATGTACTCCGTGAGTGGGGTTAAGGAAAAGAAATGAACTGACCTACTGACATCCCCTACCTCTACTTTACTTCCATACTTGACAACAATTAAAGAAAGGTAGAAAAGGGTGGAAATGTCTTCCGGTAGCCTTGTAGGGTTCATTTCCGAGTCAGAAAAAAAAAGAGGTGAAGCCGCTGTATCGACGAGAGGTGATGGAGCTACCCATATCCTATCCGCATTCATTAGCAAAAACATTATAGGCATCTTCCACTAAGCAAGCAAAACTTAAGAGAATTTCGTTGTCAGTCTTCGACCTGTCTTATCATCTATCTTCACTTAAGATCAAAAAGAACAAAGCCCTTAATAGGGAAATTATAAGACTGAACATGGCATGTAGAACAGAACTTGGACTTTGGGACAGAGAAGGGCTTGCTCACGAGCTAAAAAGGAGTTCATTCCAGTTTGATTTGAGCTCAGTGAAGGCCTCATGAAAGAATTTCCCTGGACTTAGGTGACAATTGAGGATTTGAGCGAGAATGGTAGCCAAGAAAGTCTTTTTACAGAACGGGAGATCTCTTCTGAAAGGCTGAGTCTGAGGTCTGATTTCGATCATTTTAACCGAAAACCTATATGGCAGAAAGCAGAAGCGCCGGGAAAGAAAGCTGGCTTAATAGTCACAGCGGATCAGCGACAACCTATCTATATTCTAATACTTACAGCTTTTATGCTACACAAAGCTTCAAGAGTAAATAGCTTCATCTGCATACAGCGACAGAGGATCAAGGACTAAGACTATTTTGGTATGAAACCTACCTTTCCGGAGAATGAAAGAAAGATGAGTAGGTTTTTTCTTCTTCATTTGATGCGTGAGTAGGTTTTTTCTTCTTCATTTGATGCGCCTGAAAGTCGGTGTCGTTAGGTTTTCTAGTCACCTGGGTTGGGATCAAAATATCCTAATTAACTCAATGGATATGTCCGGATCGTTTCGCCTGCACACCCTTTTGAACTGCCTTTTATAAGCGCTTTTGATAGCGTGTCTAAGGCATTGTGATAGCTAAGTTAACTCGCTTTCCTTCCATTATGTAAGCTTGTGGTTACAGTCCTCTACTGAATTAAGTCAATCCCAAAAAGTAACTCTAAATTGGACCTTGGGGTTGAGCTTGGAAGCAATCTGCATTACTGACTAACGGCGTTTGTGACCTGGTGTGGCAGCGTATCACACTAATCGATGTTTTTTAAGTCCTGATCAAGAGAGGCTTTGGTCCAGCCATAATGGTTGTGGTATGGTATACTGAGGCGATGGTTTTCCTTGCTTTTTGAAAGAAGAAGTTATGACAAAAATACGGGGTCTTTACATTGTTCGAGAATCCCATTCAGTAGGCAAGGATCTCTTGTCTTCAAAAACGAATACGAATTAGTAAGGCTGCCACAAAGGAAATCTCTCTCCATTCCCTGGAGATTGAGTTGGATAGGAGGTTCTAGGTTCCATTGAGAGGAGGGTTATATAGAAAAGGCACATTTCAGCTTTCGAGCCTGTGGGAAAAAGCTTAATTGTGAGTGCCCTTACAGCCTTGGGATACATGCAATTCTAGTGCCTGCTTCCCTTCTAACGAGTGTAATTTCTTCTGCCTTTGAGAAAGTTGGAATTCGTGATATTCAATCCCTTTTAGCTGGGAGTGACATTAATGCAGTACCTCTTTTTCTCCCTTATCTTCCTTCAGGCTCTAAGTGCTAGTTTCCAACCCTACAATAGGCTGCTTTGTTACCTCAACCCCATAACTACTATGATATGCGATATGCTTGACTCTCTTGCTCTGGGCAATTCATCAGTTAAGACAGCAGGAAAGTTAGAGATAGCTGTAAAAAGATCAAGATCAAAAGCAGGTTCGTTGGCAAAACTGTAATAGTCTATGCGCAGGAAGCATTTTTCTTAATCCAATCCAAGACATATCGGAAAAAAAAGAAAAGTATATTTCGCGTGAGACCTATATCCGGGGGACAGAAGTGTTCTTGCCTCCGCATTTGAAAGCCCCTCTTGAAAGCTCTCGATCACTGGCGAGAAAAGGGAATTCAATCGCTTGCTGAGCTGCTTGTTTATAAGCTATAGCCGAATGACCCTAGCTTCCATCACATCAACTATAAGAAGAAGAGTTTCGGAAGAATATGCTTACCTATTTGATAGCCTTAGCTGGCCGTGTCCCCGAGAAGATCTTGTCCAGTTTCTTTCGTAGTAGATCGAGCCGTATAAATAGTTCTAAAGACTTAAGTCTATTCCGCTTTGGAAAGAATTGTATTCAAAAGGGCTACCTTAGCCCGACGGAACCGCGCCTTCTTTTCTTTCATTTCATTACTTACAAACCTGCTTACCCCATTTACTCTTGGTCGAGCGTATGAGCCAAGACCCCAAGACCGAAATCCCTTTGTTAATCGCTTTACCGAAATCCCTTTGTTAATCGCTTTGCTTAAGTTGTCTTGAGATCAGGAAAAAGAAGTCATCAATAGGCGCCTTATCACGGTGCTCCACTAGAGTGGTTTCCAAACCAATGGCTGAATCTTCTTCTTCTTCTAAGTATGGGTAGTCGAAGACTTCTGGGTCTTTGAAAGGAGGTAAATTCAAGGGCACATGACCCAAGGGGAAAAGAAAGTGTACAAGTGAAGTTCTTCTCTTAAGAGATTTCACTTTCAGTGGTTAGAAGGTCGGATATAGGTATAGCCATTTAGGTCTGGGGGGATGCCTTATCACGTAGGAAGTTCAAATAAAGCAGGCCATCTCTATCGAAAGCTTAAAGTACCTGAGGTGCTTGACCTTGATTGGAAAGTTCTTCCTTATAGCGATGAGCCTTAACGACCATACCTGATCCAAGGGGGCCTAAAGTAACTTCCTCAGCCTGGACTGGCTCGCTAGCAAGATGAAGATGCTCATACTAGCTCCAAGAGCTCAAGCAACTCTATCAGTGGACGGTGCCCTACATCTCCCTGTCCTACTTATCCCGCTTCTCCTATTAGCAAGTAGGTCTACGAAAGCAAGCGTAAGAGCAGATCTATCCTCAACGCAAGGGGAATTGTTTCCTTTTTAACAAGGGGAATTGTTTCCTTTTTAATCGGAATGAAGAAGGTGAATTCGGCGATCTCTCTATAGAACCTTTCTCACTTCGACTTAGGAAAAGAGGCCAGGTTCGGTATATGCCCTCCAAGTCTATTCGCTTGAAAGCCTGAGGAGCCTCAAAAAAAAGCCTTGACGAAAGAAGGCTTGTGGCTGTGGTTGTCATAACTTCTGTCTATCTGCTGTTAAATGACTTTATAGAGTCCTAAGGGTAGTCTCAAAGATAAGGGATTCAAGCCGTATTAGTTTTTTTTTAGCTGTCCCAGGGAAAGGAGTAAGTATTGGCTGTTGGCATGTCCGAGCTAAGATCGGTTGAGGCGGATAAAGACGGTTGCCTAGCTTACTTGGTAAAGGACTCCTTTTGTTTAGTGGTCATGGATCGATTCTAGGTGGTTAACTATTCTCAGAGTTCACGTTCTGATTTAGAAAATCGACTTTTCAGATGAGTTCCATAGTTTTGGACAGGACAGGTGGAGGTCAAGCTTCTCTTAAAGCAATCGGGCAAATGCGTATATACTAGCTTACTAGCTTGAGTAGCTTGTGTACTAGTCTCTTAAAGGAATCAAAACCTTTATTTGGCTTGCTAAGTCTAAGTAGAAGCTATAGGAAAGGCGAAGGCTTTCGCGCCTTGCTGTTAAGAAAGGTGGAAGCTAGCTACTTGCTTGTTAAAGGTGCTTGCCCGCGGCTATTCGTAGATCTGGAGTTCTATAGCCGATTGTGCTACTTTCAATCCTTAGTAGCGGGTATTAGGTGAGAGGGCGCCTATCTCATAGCTGTTACTGTGCTTTCTGTATACCCTTTAACATACGGGACTTAGGCGGGGAACTTCAGTTAAACAAACTAGTCATCTAATCTTAGGCTTCGCTACCTGACTTATCAGCCTGCAAGTAAACTACCCTAACCCCCAACAATATCAGTAAGGAGTTGGCAGCCTTTCGAGCTAGGAGTTGAACCAAGGTCGATATTTCGGATTTAGATATAGTAGTTCCCAAGTATGATATAGGAAGGAATAGAGTCAAGGCCATTGTAGAGTAAACGTCCCTTTTAAGGGTCTATGGCTTCATGGAGGATTCCTCATATTTGCTGATGCCATTGGGCTTTCCTACCCCATTCTGTTCTGTTGTTTTATGTCGGAAGCTTGCCTTGCTTTCATACAGGTGCTGCATGGCTGTCGTTGACTTTAGGACTTGACCCACCAACCGCGGTCCACACGTAGTACCCATACCCCATACTATCCTCCCTAAGATCCACACGAGGCGATCCCGGGAATATCATTATATAAGTATAGAATGAATGTAAATAGGAATCCCTTTTGAGTTGACTATGAGTTTCGATTCATTTCTTTCTATTCTTTCTATTGATTCTATATCATTTCTATTCTATTTCTGTTCACCTATGGGTTGGTTCAACCTGTTCTACGCTTCCATGGGTCTAAAGCTTTTAACATACTCAGGGGTACTAACCTTCTGAAATCAAGACCAGAAGAGTCTCATTCAAACCTGAAGGGAATTCACCATGCGAAAAGGCATCTCTCACCAACTGTACCAAGTCTTGCTTCGTAGATTCCCAGAACTTTTGATAGAACCCTGCTTGGAAACCATACACACCAGGAGCCTGCTAAGGCTAAAAATTAGAATGATGAGGACAGCCGAGCTGGTCTCTCCCTCAGCGAAAGTCAATTTCTCGTCAATTCGGCTAAAGCTCTTTCAGGCCTTACTGTGTCCTTCTTGTCTAACTCCTTTCTGCCGGTTTTAGCTACTTCTTACATCATGAGCAGAAAAAGACGAAAGAAGCAAGACCACTAGAAAAACTGAATCAAGTAGAACCAGAAGCTCAATCCTTTATCCCGGACTTGGGTTAATAAGGACTACTGTTCTCTCCCCTTTTCTTGGATGAAGCAAATCTTTATGAATTTATGAATGCTGTCCGTGAGAGCATAGCTTTCTTCAAAGGAAGCCAAAGAAAGCGACTTATGCAAGGGATAAGACTTCCAGGTCTTGCCCAAAGAAAGCAAGCAAGAGCGGAATCAATAGCTGCAGATTCCAGGGATGCAGATGCAGGCAGATGAAATTCCTTTATCGGACAAGTTGAGATAAAATTCACAGGCGAAAGAATAAACAGCCTATTAGGAAACAGGCTTTCACCAGCTTGATATTCATATTCCCCAGGCCAAGCAATAAAGAACAGATTCGCTTAAACAACTTCTGCTTTGAACCATGAGCATAGATTCTACTAAATCCGGGTGCTCTTCCGGGATACGCTTATGGAATGAGGTATTGACCCTACGCATCAGCCTCTTCGCCTTACTGTTCGGCAGTCTCTTTTTCCGCTATATGAAATGCAAAGTTTAATATTTTTCATTCAATTTACTTAAGAATTTTACTTGATACCTTTAAAGACGGTAAAACGTAACTTACATCCCGACCATTTACCGATTCCTGTGCAATGTCACTTCGCCCTTAGGCTCTACCTCTTAGACTTAGAATAAGGAATTAATCCGCTGATCCAATAGAATAGGCAGGCTTTGAAGCTGACTAAGGCTCTTGAGTCGACGAGCTGGAGAGGAGTGTTCACTAAGATAGAAAGCTCTTTTCGATCTACTATCTAATGTATGGGAGAGCGAAAGAAAACTGGTACTTTAATTGCAGTGGATTCTTTTATGACTCCAACTTCTTACTCACTGTCTAGATGATCTATGGCTCAACCTGTTCTATTTGAAAAACCGGAAGTGCGAATTAGAATTTCGTATTGTGATAACGTTTTCCGGGGATCATGCAAGGGAATTGGTGTGCCGGGCGATGGCGAAGAAGATCCCTTAGATCGTTCAGAACTACATAATATTAGAGAGTCACATTCCCGCAACCTATAATACTAGAATCGATAGTTCCCCTATGAACAACTTCTACTCCACTGCTTAGTTAATCGAACCGAACTCTAACTCAAGGAATAGTATAAAGTCTAGAGCTCTTCTGCCCACTGAAGACAATTTGATTAGGATTCATTTGAAGACAATTTGATTAGGATTCATTCCGTATCTCTAATAGCGGCTGTAAAGGTTGAGGGAGATTCTTTATATCTTATTCGTTTATTCCCCAGTCCAACCAATAAATTCAACAACTAGGTTTGACAAACCTTCGAAAAAAACAAATGAATAATAGGAAGTCAACCGGAAATGCATTCTTACAAGGTGCGCGTTTAGCCCTTACTTTTAGTCATATAGATTATCCCCCTTCTATACTACATACACTGGTACGAGCAAAAAAGGAATCTGCCTTGCTTTCTTGAGCTAGTCTGGTAGCGGAACTTGCAGAGCGATAGCGAACCCTGCTAAAAGAAGAAGGTAAAAGCGCTAAGAGAAGAGTGACCGCATTCATCTAGGGTCACTCGAACGCTCATACTGCCTTTCCTTCTAGACCTTCTTCCTTTTTCTTTCCTCACTGATTGAATAGCGACCTTTTCCCTCTTCGATTCTCATGTCGGTTCATTCTAAGGGACTACCTATGCCCTAACTGAACACTTAGCCGCTTTCCTCCCCTGGCTTGGTCGTTCCCGACACATTTCGAGCTTATATCGCTAACTTCGTTCGTTCCTTATCCTCTTATTAGATATGCTATGCTCAGTCGCTTCAGAAGATCTAGAAATGTCCCAAGATTCTAGTCATAGGAATCCTGTTTGATGGCTTCGATGCTAGTGGTTCCCTACGCATGCCAGAAAACAACGACTCTTTTGCTATCCCAGACTTCATACCATCTCAAGAACAAGTTATGGGCTTAGGGACCATTCTCGTAGATCCATTCCGGGCATCCAACCAAACCTCTACTCGCCCGTTTTCAGAACAATCCTGGTGAGACACTTTCCGAGCTGGTCTTTCCTTACATACCCATACCTGCGCATAAAGCAGGCATATAAATCGCTATTTCAAACTACTCTTTCAGCTGGAAAGGAAAGCAAGCAATAGAAGAATGGGAGACTCTTTAAGTAGTGTCAGGAAGCAGCACACCTGGAGGTGCAGGACGAACTCCTTCTTTTAACTTTTAAATATTCCAATCGAGCTGCCGAATCAGTACGGCAGGTTAAGTCCAGCAATTGGTAAACCAGCAAAATAGACACACCCACAAATTCTTCTTTTATTCAAAAAATACATCCCATGCCTGGAACGAGTTTAAGGAAGAGAGGTTACACTGGGATTGGAAGTCTATTCTATGATTTGAGATAATAGTTATCGTCTTTTCTTGTTTGAGTGCCCTATTAGGTTGCCCATTAGTAAGCGAACCGAAGGAAAAGAAGACATCTCTAATCCACCTCTTATCTGCTCCCTACGCTTGCGAACTCTAAAAGAGTGCTCGACCACCAACTCAACGATGAACCGTCCATCAGTGAAGGTTCCTCTCCTTCTGTAGACTTCCCTACTCTAACTACCAAATAATAGATATATTCTAATAATAGATATATTATAGGCTGCCTTCTCTTTCGGATGTCTCCACACCACCGTGACGAGGAAGAAGCCTCTGGCCATGGTCACAACCGCAACCATGTATCTTACGGGAGATGCTAAGCTATAGTGGCGCACAAAACAAAAGTATGAGGATACCAGAGAAGGGAGGCGCTCCATCAACAAACTCAAGAAGGAGCGGAAGGCCATTTATATATCCGCGTGGCCTGGATAGCAAAGCAAGCCCTCATGAGGTTCAAGCATACAGGTAGGTGACTATGTCAAACTTTTTTCTGCGCTAATGGTCTATTTTTTTCGAAGATAGGCAATTTAAGGTTGCAACCATGGGCCCAAGCTCCGTTTAGGCGCCAGAGTGTGCTAAACCTTGTCCCGGACCAAGCAGCTAGGATGGTATTCGCCCATGGGCTCAGGCGCAAAAAATGTCAAAGACTCAAAAGGAATTCAAGGGAAAGGACACCAAACGGAGACCTCAAGCCAAGGAGATACCCAAGGTACATGATGCTAAGAGCAAAGGTGCGGCTTGACCTTTTCTTAGTCCCTTCTTAAGAAGGTAAGGGCTCAAAGACGTTCACACAGGTAAGACCCTCTGGTCAAATTCTATAAGGTTCTAGGAAGATCTCCAATTCTTCCCTGTTAAGGAGTTGCATGTCCACCGCTTGTAGAGACAAGTAGGCTCCGGACGGTTTTGAGGTCAACAGATTGGTCTGGCGCGCAAGATCGACTGTCCGAAAATACCTTTTTTATGATTGAGGGAGGGTGTCCTTCAACCCAGTCAATAGGCTAGATTGAATGCTCGGAGGAGAAAGCACTTCCATTAGTATATGGCTCGCCAGACAGAAGTGTTAAGTTAGTTTTTCGGTTCGCTCCGTCGAAAGTTAATCTAGAAGTTGGAATCCCTTGTCACATAGAATGAAAAATACCCTAGTAGTATAGAAGTCTGTCTCTATACCCAGGGCGGTTTGTGGAAAGCCGGAACTTGATAGCCGCCTGTCGTACAATATATTCTATGTCATTAAAGAAAAGGGAAGGTAAGCCCATCGAGAAGAAGGTCGGAACGGAACTTGATAACTGTCGTTATTGCGCGCCGAACCCGTAAATCGAAGATTCCTGCTTGCATAGTGAGGGGAATTGTATCTTGGGATACTTTTCAGGCAAGCATGAGGCATTTGAACATATTATGGTCCGATACAAAACCTCGCAGCATCCTTATTTAGAATCAAACTTCCCTTATGTCATAACCCGCTGCAGGGAGACTTGCGAGCATTGATTCGTAACGTGAATTCGACGGATGTGGGTCAACGAAGGAAAACCCGTGTGGGTTAACTATAGCTTACATATCTTTTTTCCACCCACCGCCTTTGTCTTAACACAATGCTCCTACTTGACTTCCTCTCAATTCAAGGTTTATTCCCCATACATCTACGATCAATTAGGCGTACCCTATCATCAGAACTCTTCTCTCTTGTCTGTTTACTAAAAAATAGTTGTTAGTGAGAAGGGAGTCCCTTACAACATTAATTCAATTTATTAAGAAAGACAAAAATCCCAGGGTAGAAGAGAACCAGATAAGCTGGTACCAACGAAGAAGGAAGAAGACACGCAGAAGTTTATAGATTCGGAGCACAAACTAGTGGAGATGTGTGTGGTGTCCATTCATTCAATTCACATCGGTACGGGGCACGGCGAGGAACTCTCCTGCGCTCGGAAAAAGGTTGGTAAGCGTACCTGGCTCAGCCATTAGGGTGATTTTCTATTCACGGCAAACTTTCCACCAAATAAATCGAAGAATTCCTCATCCTTCTAAAAAAACGAAATCCTATGCTGCTTGAGGAAGGGGACAGTCACAGGCTCGCTTATTCTTCCTTTTCTTCTACAGTAGCATCTTCTTCATCTGCGTATGGGGATGCTTTTCTATATCTTGATTCTGTTCTAGACACATAAGACCATGTTTAAAAGCTAGTATAGCTTCTACTATGGCTATTTGGATTAAGGAACTAGGGTATCTACTCCTCTCCTTTGAAATAGGAAAATACCTTGGGCAAGCATCTCATAGGGAAGCAGACCGACCTTAGCTAAAAAAAAAGAAGGAAGGTCAATTGAATGAGTTTCAGTTACCGCGATTGATATCACTTATTCACCAATATCAATTCTTTCAAACTCTCAAAAGCCCGGAAACCTCCAAGTAGCAACTTAAACTCTTTCTCATTCTCAGAAAGAAGTGATCTCTCGTACTTTACTTACACAAACGAGCAGGGAGTCGAGTATTGAGTACACACCCATTTAGTTGGAAGAGGTCGGCCGGCGTGAAAGACGAAAGGTATAGTTATCTATCGACTTGCTAAGACGCAGAGGAGAGTAGGGCACGGTAGGGGCTAGGCAAGGTCTTGCAGAGACATATCTCTTTATCTTGCTAATGGAGAGGTTGTCACATATGATCTTGGAGAATGTTCACCAGAAACAATGGAAACCTATTAAAACGTCTCGCTCGGGACCTTCATTATGTCATCTCTTCTTTTCGGAGTTAGTAGAATCAATAAGAGTCTCATACGAGGAATCTTCATCATGAGAAAGAACTTCATCATGCATAAGTAGATCTTTTTTCTCTGGCTGCTCCATTTATCCCAATGCCGATCTCATCACTTCGAAGTGTAGGTTGGATGCTAGGTTTTTATGTAGTGAGAGTGTCGGATAGCACAAATTCCACTGGCTGATCGGAAGAAAGAAGAGAAGTAGGGGTGGCTAAGGCTTGGTTTTGAAGCAAGGGAGTAGCGTAATTAGTGACAACCGTATGGGAAGTTTCAGTGGTATCTATTAAAGGCTCAGTAGTGGCAAGGTAAGAAGAAGGCGATTGGTAAGCAATGTTGTAATTTCTTCTTATAGCTGTATTTATTGGCGAAAGATGGAGTAGCTTGAAGACTTGTTTTAAGAATGGTACGATCAGTAGCTCTTGATTGACCTATATTCTGGGCAAGATTAGTTGTAGGTGTTGTAAGATGTGTAGGAGCAATTTGATCAGAGTCATTGGCAACCTCACTATCCCCCAGTACATCAAAAGGAGACCCCGAGCTTAGACCATTTATCAAAGCATCAAGAGGTGCTGGTGTAAGAATTCCCTTATTTGTAGTAGGTTTTTTAGCAGTCCGAACATTTCATTTTCATGCTCCCGGGTTTCAGCCATCTTCGGAGAGGATTCCCCATAAGGTGTAAGATTTTCTTTCACTGGTTGTTTCAAAGGGCAACCGATGAGATTTACCTAATTGACAATCAGAACAAAAAACAGAGAATTTAGTAGAGAGATGAATGTTATTTTGATTCTGTAATAAACTAAGGACTCTAGAGCCTAAATGACCTAAATGTTGATGCCAGATGTCGCCTGAGACACCAGAAGCAAGCAAGCCATGCAAGTGTGGTGAAAGGAGACCCCGAGGAAAGGGTCAGACCCTCGATCATGACGCCGTAAGCTATAATCGACATATGATGATAGAACTTTGGAAAGGCAAATCCAAGAAATGAGTACTGATGAAGGCTTCCGCCCTATCTATGGACTGCTTTTATGGGAAGAGAAGCATCCAAATCTTTAGCATAAAGGGTGTCACTCCCATGAGTTTCCCACCGTTCTACAGAAGAGGCGGTTTTCTTTTCGTGCTTCTTGACCACTGCTATGAGCTTGTCAAGGAAGACTCGCCCGACCGGGTCGGCCTTTTTTTTTCGGTGCTAGCATCAGAGCAAATAGCTTTTTAGCCATCTAACTTACTTGACTCAGCGGTTAGAGTGGGTTCGCATCCTCATCCTCTAGTAAGTATAGGTATAGAGATGAACGCTACAGAGACTATGTTGTGTTAATAAAAATCTAAAAGGTACGGTGAGACTGGGATTGAGGCTGAAACCTCAACAGACCAACAGCGGAAATAGCAGCAGCGCTTGTCTTTCTATCGATTCTGGTTAAGAGCCCTAACTTTTCCAGATGCTTTAGCCAAGCTTACATGTCAGACTTTTCCATCTTAGATGGGATCTATTTCTTGAAGAATTTAGAGATTGACCGGAAAACAAACTTTCAGCAAGTCGGGTAAGATTTGGTACTCAAGAGTCAAAGCCATGAAAAAAGCTGACGCCCAGCCCTACGGAGAGTAGGCCTACCACATCTATTGCCCTGATCTGGGACATTCTTATGAAGCAAAAAAAGCGAGGTGCCGTAGACCTTTTCACCAACACATTGCTCCCGGGAAATCCATTAAGGTTAGGAACGATCCAAACATCCGAAGGGGCTTTTTGAGCGAGTACCTGCATGAATATGGTTGGTTTGCTGCTGCTCGAGAAGAAGCCCTTGCCGAGTTAAGAAAGGAAAGCCTGAGCCTATCTCTCTCAATCGCTTGAGTTGGTAACGGCATTGGCTATCCGTCCACAAATCATCTTTTTAAGTAGGTAAATTCCACGGCCAGATCTTCCATCCTTTCTTGAAATATATGCTCATCTGCCCTGGTTAGCTCGGTAGAGCGGCAGGCGAAATCCGTCTCTCTTTTAGATATAGAGTAGGTGGCTAGTAAATTGTTAATCGTGTAGTGAGAAAAATCTTCTTCATGCCTTCATTTCTTTGAGTTTTGCTTCTTCCGCTGCTAGATAAATGGCTAGATCCTCGGGCGATATTACTTTACAAAAGTTTCTGGTTGAGATTCCCCTACGCCAGCAGAAGCCCCTGTTTCGGGTGTCCTATTTGCGAAAGCGGGTATGGAAGTAGGAGATTTCGAGTATGACGCTTCTGACTTTTTCTTGAGAAGGGCAGTAGCAGTAAATTCAGATGGATGATATTCGGAGTCCAACTCTTTAAGTTAAGCCACTAGGGTAAAGCCCCTTCGAAAGCTGCTAGCTAGCCAATCTTCAAAGTCGAAATAGGAAGTTAGCTCGACGCTGCAGGATATAGGCTTGAGAACGGGTTAAAAGCAAGTCCGTCCCTCGAAATCAATATGATCCCGCGTAAAGAGAAAACGGCTTGGGTCTATCATCCCTTTGCATCCGCTTGGGAACTATCGAGATTCCAGTTCACGGTGAGACTAAAAGCAGAGGGTTGGAAAGGTATGTATTTTTTGTATAATTCTAGGGAAGAAGTCTCTCTTGCTGCCTCAGAAGCTGTATCCGTAGAATAAGATCTTTCATTTGCTTTCTCTGTTTGAGAGAGCCCCTTTCACTTCCTATTGATTCTATCTCTCAAGATGTCAGGGGCAGGGCTTCAGATTGCATTTCCCTTTCGCCGGGTGTTAATCGATCTTGTTGTACTGGTCAGACAAGAAAATCAATAATCAATCCCCTTAACCCTCTTTCTTGGGAAGTAGGAGATTTTGTTTATTCCCCTTTTGAAACCTCAACCAGAAACTAAAGGGCTAGAAAAATAGCTAGAGCATGTTCAATCTTGGGTGCAGTTAAGGTTTCCAGTTGACTATTCATCCTCATCTCTTTCATCTGCATTTCCTACTCGCTCGAGCTATAACTCGAAGTAATAATCGGAATGAGCGATTGGTTCTTTGTTGGTTGGGCTTGCTTTTGGGTTGCAGTAGTTGATAGAGTTGCTGGGGATAGAAACCTGCTTGTTAGATTAGTATCGGGGGGTAAGAAGAAGAGCCTCACTCCCTTCCCTATGATGGGAGTAGGTATTGGATTCGGCTAACTAGTAATGCGGAAGTGCAAGGGAAAATCTGGATAGCCGCTTTTCTTACCCGTGTGTTGGAGTAGTTTGGTTATGGAAGTAGGTGAGTAGGAAAGCTGGTAGGTAAGTTTGGTCCTCTATCGAGGCTTTAGATTTTGGTTTTGTTAGGAACCCCAGGCCGTAGAAAAGAGTATAGCTATTCCGACTTGGGCATTAGGGATTTTAGGTATTTACCAGGGAAAAGACTCAACCGACAAGAAAACCCCAAACCAACTAGCACTCTTTCAACAAAAGACAATCAAGACAATTCCATAGTTGTCCAAGCGGGATCCGACATACTTAAATTCAATGCTTCTCCCGGTTTTTGTTGGAAATTGGAGATCTTTGCTCTTAGATCTAGAGTCCTTTGATGAGGTAAGTACATTAGTAGGAATTTGTGGTACACCCTTTCCCAATATTCAAGATGAGGTATCGGTTAGAAAGAATAGCCCTACGGGCATCATCTGATACTAACGGGGGGTCTAAAATAGGTATTTCTGGTACGGTTGGAGCCATGGGCGGGGTTTCGGGGTTTTGTGGTGGAATAGGCTGGTTAACCTCTCCCTCCGGCTGCTCCGGGGCCGCCGAAGAAGTTTCTTGGTTAACCCATTTGTCCATCCACGAGCCGCTACAGTCAGATGAAAAAGAGGGACAGGAAGTTTGCGGTTGTGCTAAAAACCGATCCAAGGTCTTGTTTTCCGTCGACGATTCGGACTTATCCCCCGAGAGAAGAATCAATGGATAAGTGCTCACGAACGGTCATGGAAAGGTGGCCAGGCGTTTAGGCCTTCGAGCTTATAGGTAATGCTCTCCTGTCTTGTTAGCCTACCCTTTCTTTTGAGCTAACTCCTAACTCGCTAGCAAGCAAAGGTATTGATTCCAATGCACTTGTTTTTCTCAACCCTGAGAAAGTGGTAGGATTTAATGGCACACGACTGAGCTTCAACTATAGACAAGAAAATGAAAGAATAGGTAGTAGAGACCTTTATTGAAGAGACTTGTTGCTTGTAAGGGTAGGGTGCTTAGTCCTGCGGATCGGAGAACCTGAATTCAATCGACTACGGCAGCTATTCCCTTGTCTACTATGCAAACGGCTTTTCTACCATCTTCGGTGTGCAATCGTCTTGATGAGATAAATAGTGACTTCCTATGGGGTGGTACTGCGGATTCATCTCGAAACCACCTTGTAAGTTGGAAAAAGGTTTGTCAACCTCAAACTAGTGGGGGGCTTGGCCTTCGGCAGGCTAGAGATTCTAATATTGCAATGCTGTCTAAGGTTGGATGGAAGTTAGATGAAAGGCAGGATAATCTATGGTGTCGAGTTATGAGTGGGAAATACTTGCATGATCAGGATGGCTTCCTTTCTTCTCAACGACATGGTGTTGGCTCGTCGACTTGGCGGGGAATTTTGGAAAGAAGGGAAGATCTTGGTAAGGGGGTTCGGTGGAGATTGGGTGATGGTACCAGCATCCGGTTTTGCTTTGATTGGTGGACTAGCTCTAAACCTCTTGCTGAACTTGCTACTGGTGATATCCCTGGGTCTTTGTCTAACCTCACTGTTGTTGATGTGCTTCATGAGGGAACTTGGGACAACGCGATGGTCTCGAGCTTATTTCCGGCCTCAGTGCTAGAAGAAATTAGAGGTACATATGTATCTGCGACTTCTGATTCTTGGTAGTGGGGTTTCTCGTCTAATGGTTTGTTTTCGGTCTCATCTATGTATCATAATCTGGCACCTTCTTCTATGGCTCAAGAGGGGATTAATATGAAATGGATTTGGCACATCCGTTGTCCAGAGCGTGTTATAGATTCTTTATTTGGAATTGAGTCCAGGGGAAGCTCAACACTAATGCTTTGCGGCGACGTAAGGGGTTGAGAGAGGACGAAGACTCTTTGCTTTGTAGTGGGGTTGCGTAGGATTCCGATCATGTTTTTAGACTTTGCCCTTTTGCGCTGATGGTGTGGAGAAGGGTGGGAGGTTCTCGCCATCTTTCTTCTACCGCCGGCCTACCTCTCATGCAATGGGTGAAATGAAATGCGTTGAATCCGGGTTTAGTGGTGGATTCGATTGCTTGGGGTACTCTTTTTGCAGCTACCTTATGGGTACTTTGGAAGGTTCGTTGCAAAAGGATATTTGAAGGCTTGTCTTCCTCTCATATTCAGGTGGCCTCTTATGCCACTAAATGTTGCAGAGATATCTCCTATGCCTGGGCTAGTAAGCTGGTTCGCATTGTCCGTCCACCACGATGGGTCAAATGGACTCCTCCGTATCCTGGCTCTTTTGAGATGGCGCGGTAAAGAGTATGGGTTCAGCCTCTGCAGTAGGGCTGATAGGAGATAGTGTAGGTGCATGGCGTGGATTCTAGTTTATCAGTTTTGCTCCTGAGCTCGGATTCATGTTCAACATTTCACGTCCTGGGTAATCTGTTACAAGACTGTCGGGGCTTATTACGCGAGTTCGATCATATTCTTGTGCGACATGTACTTCGAGGGGGCAACAAGTGTGCTGACTACCTTGCATCGCTGGCTCAGTCCAGTTCCCATGGACTCACACTTCTTGAAGAACCTCCTGCTGCATTAGGACCTCTGCTCCAGGCAGATAGACTAGGAATTGAATCACTAAGGCTGTAGGGCCTTTCTCTATGTACCAAAAATAAAATAATACATACAATCTTGTCTCCCTTATATACGAAAATATACATACACTTTTGTCCCACGAAAGAACACTATTTTCTCCCTTATAGAAGATCGAGTCAGTAACCGCAGCTCTCTCGTCTGTTGTCGAATGGGCTAGGCTACTATAAGGGACAGATCCGACAGTCAGCTCAAGCTCTGGGTCAGCATTTCTTTTAACAGCTGCAAGCAAAGAGAGCTGAGAACGAACAAGCAGTCGAACAATAGGTTTGGGGACCGTAAAGTCAGTCAAGGCAGTCGGCGGAGAGCCTTAATGGATAGGGAATTTTCTAGTTTATGAAGAGGTTAGTTAATGGCTGGATTCAATTTCAAGCTTACTTAATACGATGATACTGTGCTAACGCGGTTCAACCAAAGCCTTCTGTACACTTTCGCCATAGATATCATGTTATCTGAGAAGCCTATTTTCGTAATAGAGCGGTATTCGTCTGTACACTCAGAGCAACAACTCTGAAAGCTTGGCTTGCTAATTGATTATACAGATCGATTGAGCACAGAAAAAGAATCAAACTAACGGGGCAGATTGCTTGCAAGATGATGTGGTGGGTCTACCTATTCCTAGCGAAGCCGAAATGTATCGAATCCACCGCCTAGGACGAAGTAGGTTATGTAAAGGACGAAGTAGGTTATGTAAAGGCTCAGAAGGTTTTCCGATGTTGTGCCCCTTTTAGTAAGTAGGTGCAGTAAGTAGGGGAAAGCCAAGTCATCTTGTATCAGGCGGGTAAGAAGGTAGGCAGGCATAAAGAAGGGTATGGGTCGAGGGAAGATGTTAGCAACGATGAGTTTGAGAATCAATGATATAGAAGACGAGTCTAACTCGCTGGACCATAAAAAAAGCAATCCTTACGTCTAATCACCGAGCTTCGCTTGTACCGTCTTGAAACTACGAGAGGCGAAAAGGCGTTCTCGAAATGCGAAAAAGCGTCTACAGACACAACTAAGAAATCGAAGCGGCAGGAACAACTGAATCAATACTAGCAGGTTAGGACATGTCTGATTATTATGCAACGAAGGTTTTTGTTTTAGTCTAGATTGCGTCTGGATTGTTAGAGATTGATCATTAGCTATATCGGCTTGTATCAGGCATCTACTCTAGTGTATCGGTCCTACATTCCTATCTTTCTAGAAAGGCATAGAATAGATGAGAGCCGTCACCTATCTTTAAATTGAACTGCCTCGTTGACCTGGACCGATGGAAAGGGGATGTAGCTCAGATGATAGAGTTTGAATGCCGCTTGTTCGCCACTATTATACATGAATGATGGAATGAGATGTTAACTCATCTAATTGGATGATTTCCCTATTACGTACCGGTCTTGATCATCGAGATGCCTTTACTTCCATACGGGGAATTGTGTTCGTTGGACTTCGGTATAAGTGAATATGATGCATAAGCATGTCACACTGCACCTCATACGTAGGACTCTTTTCGTTTCGATTCCTTTCCCCTTAGGCACTGAGCTTTCTGTTGTAGTTGCTTGGTTTCCGTTCTGGCTTTTGGTAGCCCAAGATCGGATATAGCTGGTATTTCTGTGAGCAACAACGGCTATAGCCAAAGCAGTTCACTCTATAGGTATTCCCTTTTTCCTTTCTTTAGCTCGTACGAAATCTACGTATCCCTGAGCTAGCAACCCGTCTTTTCTGATCGTGTAAGTTTCCACTCAAGTGCTGCCGACATGATCGCGTGAAAACCTACTGACAGACGCTCCACCACTGGTTATTGCTCCTTCGTTTGTCTGTCCGAACCCTCTTGTCAGAATGGACTTTATTATTCCTCAATGACCGATAGCGTACAAGTACCGTGAGGGAAAGTGCTATTCAAAAACAGTTCTACTATTCTATAGGTTTCTCTTTCCTCCTTAGGATAGATCCTATTTTACATTATGAATCGACGCATTGGACTTTTAGCTTAAGAGGATGAGCGATCTTACGTTTGCCATCATCAAGGATTTCCCCTTCAAAGGCTGTGGCGACCGATGCAAAGATCGGTCCGACCCACTTTTCATAATAATCGAGATCTTCATTTGAAGCCTTGGTATTATATGCTATATAAAGAGGTCATAAGGTCCTCTTGACAAACATTATACCTTTTCTCAAAATCCCTTCCATCGAGTGAATAAGGTGAATATTATGAGCAAAAGAAGCGATCTCGTATTTAAGAGAACTGAATACGTTAGACTCTGCCTTCACTCCTAATACTGACTTATCACTGTTTGGAAGAGACTTCCAGGTAGGAATCCACCTTCATCCCTTTTCTAATGGGATAGTGGAGATGCAAGGAAGGTCAAGTTTCATGAATTTATCTTTTAGATTCTCAATCTGACTGAGTAAAAATACACTTTGATGTAGCAATCGAGACTTGGTACCTCGACGATGATACAAATCGAAAGCTGCGAACTCTATTTCCTACGTCTTGTTGATCTCGCCCGAAGAGGCCCATCGAAAGAGTGTATGGAGTTTCTCTCTTCTTTTATCCCTGAAAGGGAAATTCATGAGTGAAGGCTCCCAGGAGTCGCGCTTACCATAGCAAAAAAGAGGGACTCTTTCCACACCTGGAAATCGCATGTTGTGCTCCAGCTTGCAGGCCAAGGAGTCACCTGCGGTTATGAAGGCGGGACTGCCCAAGCTCGTTCCGAAAGACCCCTACCTGATTAGGAGTAATGCTTACCAATGGAAGGAGAAAGGGGGCATACGTATAGGGAGAAAGGTCTCCCGCCAAAATGAGACTCTTACGCAACTAGAAGACTTGCCCAATAGGTGAAGGATCGCCTCTATGTCGGAGTTCGAACATTCGATGAGGGCATTCGTTCGAGTAGCTAAATGCCTTAGTAAGGTCTTCGGCAATGACTTTTCTCTCCAGCTCCGTACAAAAGGTCAGTCCCAGCGCGCGATTCACTACAAGAGAAGACGAGAAGCCTTCGCGTACCGGGCCCCACATGGAACGGGAAAGAAAAGGAGGGCTAAGAAGGGACCATTCTTCTTAGTTAGTCTTTTTCTTGAGTCTATTTTCTTCCACATTCTGAAGATAGAAGTTCGAAGACGTGAAAATCGTCTGATCGGTGGAAGCCTTCATCTCATCTATGAAGAAAGCTATCCGGAAGCCAAGCATAGAAGGGAAGCAAGTGGGTAAGCCAATACTATCTCATTCAGAAAGAGGGCGGAAATCTCACATCCCAGAAAGACCTTATTTTTCAGCGGCCAGAGACCCTACTTCCGGGTGGGCAGAAACCAATTCCTCCTACCTTTTCTTTTCCTTACTCGCTGACAATCTTGCTTACTTTGAACTTTTTCTTAAGCTTGGCAGACTAGCTCCTAACTTACTTGATAGAGCGATGATCTGACTTAAAAGATCTATTCAATCTATGAAGAGGAAGTTAAATAAATAGTCGCTGCGAACAAGCTCAAGTGGTATGATAGGACTCGTCGGAATATAGGTCCTCTTCTACCTACCTGCCCCTCACATCCGAAGAACGACTCGAAACCTTATCCACTATGACAGTCTGTCCTTGACTAACAACTTCGGATACGATGGATGACAAAACGAATTAACGCACAATACTACCCATTCTCTCGCATCTCGGAGGTCCCAAAACCATACTGCTCTAGCGAAACTGATTGAAAAAGAGGAGAGGCCACATTTTTATTACCTTTATGATTGACATTGACTTGATTTTATTGATTGACTGGATGGAGGTAAAGGTGGACTTCGACAGCTCTTCCTGTTAGGGCGGGGGATAGCAGCTTTTTCATTCCAGGAGGTGAAGGCCTTATTATCGACTCTTTTTTTTGTAGAGGAAGAGACTACTTGTTCCAACCTCGGTGGCATTCCAAACCCTACCATTGTTGGAGGGAGGGTCCGAAGCAACGCCTGGTAAACATATAGAAAAGACAGTTGAGAAGGCCTTTTAGAGCGCTGTTTTCATCCAACTCGAAATATCGTAGGAGTAGTTGAATATATACTACGTCCATTCATTAATTAGTACATTTAGGAATGGGGATTGATTCTCCTACAAAAAAGATTGGTGAAGATGGTTTGATTAGTAAAGGCTAGACGGTAAATAGCCCTTTGTTGAAAGACATCGGGTATTAAATTGGCCGGGAACCGCTTGGTCTAAGAGAATTTTTGATTCGCCGCCTTCTATCATTTACAAAGGGTTTCTGCCCGGTCTCATCTATAAAGACGAAAAGATGATCACCATGCATGAAAGCAACTTACCTCGATACTGATTGATTGCTTTAGTCGATCTCTTTTCTTGACACTCCTCCAGAAAAAAAACAAAAGGTTAAGTTTCCGAAGGAAATGAACTATCTAGCCCCTTTTACTATTTCATTTTGAGTTGGGATAGGCTCAGAAAGACTTGCTGATGAAATTGGCCAAGAAGTCCATCTGCTAGAGTTCGATTCGATCTAACAGCAATTGCGGTCGCGAAGACTTGAAGGTCGTTACTTTCTAGATCGAAAAATGGCGTACTCGATAGAGTCGATTCACTTAAGTTGATTGATTTGCCAGGGCGCTCTGGTAGAACAATTGCCCGCCCTAAGATCTCATCAGTCGGTGAACTAGCTTTTCCATTACTTCCTCCTCCGGGAATGAACGAAATAAAGGAGTAAGGCGAATAAGTTTGCTTGTGGAAGTGCTGACTTCCATAAGCTCCAAAGCATGGTAATTCAAACCATACCCAAAAGGCCAACTCAGCCCATGTAAATAAGGCAGGTCTTTCAATTCACCTGAAAGGAAGCGAACAAGATATGAAGTCATGCCGGTGAGAGAATCAGTCTATTAGTTATTAGTAAGGTTAGGATCGTTCAAAGATCATTTCTAAACTATACGATACCACAATAAGGATTATTTGACCGAGTTTTGAATCAAAGTCAAGGGGCTTCTGATACTTCAGCTGAACAATATGTCTTTTTCCCACAGTATGTATGGTTTTTTTGATCATTTGATCAAGCCCAGCTGATAAATGCGTTCTCCCACGATCATAGGGGAAGAAAGGCTTTCCAGCTCTATCTAGGGTTCGGAACGAAGACCACAATCATCGTCTGCTCTCGGAAAAGATAAAAACTTCTCTAACAAAGTAAGTAATAGATAAGGAAAGGTGGTGGACCTCGGATGGAATGAGAAAGCTTATCCCCTTCTTACTCGACAAGAAATGCGATCTGCAGTGCATCAGGGTCTGTCTCATGTTGAATCCCGATTACAGACTTGACTAAAATGCGTCAATACCCCAGCGAGCAAATGAGATACGAGCTAATGAGCGGAGAACGCTATGCCCGCAGCTACTCCTAACAGAGCAGAGCCTCTTCTTTACTAATCTGCTTTTATGGTTTAGGACGTGGGAGAGTGAACGCCTTGTCTTTTTCCATTGGTGAGCCGCGAAGGGGCTGATGCCACTATCAGTATTTCACTCGGCTCGGGGAGATTATTCAAAATATGAAAACTTTTTATAAACCCCGTGAAAATAGGGCATGATGGTCTTTCAGAGCCTAAATTGAATTCAAAATCTGCAACAAAATGATAAGACGAAGGAAGTCCGAGGTTCTATTATTACGTTACGATATAACGTTCCCAGCTTAACAATACTGTACACTTGACCTGTCAACGGGTAACACTTGACCTTTCATCGGGTATTATTAAAGATCTATTTCTCGCAAAAAGTTCATGGTCAGAACAAGCAAGCCGACAACGAGCAGTACTCGGGTCGGACGCAAATGCAGAGGATGAAGTAGTGCTGAGTCGACAGACTCAGGTAGACATAAACTATGGGGTGCACGCCGAGGATCCATCCCTACCGAAGAAAAAACCTTTGCACGCCGCCCTTTCTAGTAATCTATCTTGCATTGTTTTTCCCATGACTGATCAAAGTAGCTAGGCATCTGATTTGAATACTTCATTTTCTATCTCTATGCAACTCGATCGTACACCCGCGGTGACCGGCTTTCACGAGATCATTTCGATCTACGCATGGTGAAAGCGCTACTGGTCGCAAGCTTCTAAATCGTAGATGAAAAAGAGAAGATCATTCATATTCAATTGACTTATTATATACGAAATTTCTCGAGAATGAATCCCCTTACCTTAGAGCTGAAATGTAGGTGCTACCGGGACCAACCCATGAAACGATAGGAAGCAGGGTTTCTTCAACTTATCCGATTTCGACTTCCCCACAATCAGCTCCAGGATGAAGACCCGTGTAAGGTAAAAGATGGGTCTCGGCATGCATAAAATAGCTAGGAATTTCCTTTCGCTTAGCCGAAATACTTTGTTTTGCCTGCTTTCTTTCTTTCCCCGAAAGCCTTACTGCGCCTTTATTTTGGTTGTACTTCCGGGAACAGGTGTGTAGTCCTTATTATTAATTCTGTATTTAATGAATTAGCTTGCTGTCCTGGCCGTATTCTTTCTATTATTGAATACCGGCCTCAAAACTGTATTGAATGCTAGCTGTCCAGGAAGCCCACTTCCCTTAGTCATAGTAGGAGTCGAAACTATGCCACCTCGTCTTACCGGATCCCAATCCCGAGCGTATGTTTAAAAGGAATACGGACCATCAACTGGGTCAAGCCCCTCAGAGGCCTAACTTCCTAGCCCCAAAGCCTTATTTTTAAGCTCACCTGCTTTCAATGATCTATTTCCCACAAAAGCAAATAAAGAGCCGATCCCTGTAAGCAACTTTGGGCATAGAATTGGTTATTCACCATGACAACAGCTAAAAAGCACATATTAACGGGTTGAGCTTCAGACTAGGTCTTACAGAGCCTGACCTTGGATCAATCATTCGCCTCTGAGAAAGCTGCTTTTTCAACCCTGGGTAATAAGTAATGGCTAGGATATTACTTAACAAGATGATGCAACAACAAACCTTAACTTTTACTCAAGGTCGGACTAAAGGGGAGCTCTAACAAGGGATTAGCTCGTAGCTGGAAGACCCTCTTAGACATATATGTTCGTGAGCCTATCGTATAAAGGTTTTGAGGCTCCCATGACAGTCCTATCATCAAATCCAGAGCCAGTTGATGTAAGAAAAGCTGTTGACTTGTCTGTCATCTGCTTTTTTCCTTTAGTTTGTTGTTGAGGTATAAAAGGGTACCACAATTGCTTAGGGCTCAGGCATAAACCCAAGAATGGTTGATTTTAGGGAAGGGCTGGCTGTTCTTCCTCTATCTTTAGTTGTTGATGTTACCGAGTGAGTGAATCCTTAATTTAATGACCTATTCAGCTATTGAACTAACTGCTCATATCAGAAGAAGATAAGAATAATCTACACTAGAAACTTTGGGTAAAACCTTCCCCTACGCTATGGTTGGTTCGAGAAGTATTGGATTGAGTCACTAATCCCAACAAATGTTCATTCATATGGGAATCTCTTTCTAGTCTTTCGATTCATATCTTCTAAATAAATATCGTAAGAGAAGATCTTCGCGCCATCGTTCTCACTACCCAATGTTCATATTATGATCACCTAAGGATCAAGCCTAGCGGTAGAGTCAACCTTTCCCACTTCTGTATCTGAGCTCACATGCCCTTTGAATCGCTTTCACTCCTCTATCAATTCCTCTATCAAGACTAGCTATCTCGTTGCTAAACAAGGAATCTAACCCTCATACGATCCCCCATCTGCTTTGACCCCTTACGCATATGGGTGAGGTCTTTCAGGCAGAGCGGAGCCTACTTCTTATAAGACGAGGAGGACTTGGCTTTAACAGTTGTTCTACCTGCTTGCTTTCGCCGCTGTGAAATGAAAGGTGAGCTGAGTATTCAATCCCGAGTAAATAAATAAAAAGACAAAATAATAGAATGTTCCCACTGCCTATCACCTGAACCCTCAGAAGAATGAATCTTTACCCAATTCCTGGGGTCAATCTGAAGGTCTTAGCTTTTCTTCAAAGAAATTGATTCTAGAAACTTGAATGACCCAACTCTTGTGGGAGAGAGGGCGCACACCTTGCATGAGCGCTAGCGAACCAGCACTGGGGAATCTTTCCGAGTGAAGATCTTTCCGAGCGAGTAGGGTCGATTGATTGGGTGAAAGGTTTGATAGAGGAATTAGAGGAATTGGTACTGCTGCAAGACCTCTGTTTAATGACGTATATAAAGCAATCGATTCTTCAAACTCTCTAGTGTCTGGTAATAGGCACTTACCTTTATACAGAACTATGAAAGCGACATTCATATCAGCCCAAGTTCAGGGAAGAGATTTGCGGGTTTGGAGTAGGAAATCGTGGACGAGGCTATGCCCAATATCTCTGCTACTATTAATTCGAATCACACTAATGTAGGAGTTTTTTCTTATCACCCTGGAACTTACACATCTAATGACCTTGAGCCTACTTCATTGCCTTTGACTTTCATACTTAGCTGTCACTTTGATGAGGCATCTTCTTCTCTAGCTTTTGAGTTGGATAAGTTCTCTTCTGGTTTATAGCGAGTGAGTGATAGCTTTTCATAAGCGATATTAAAAGGGGCTAGTTGATAATCCCCTCATTCCCTAACTGCTTTCGCAAGTAGGACATCTGCTTCTGCTGGAGTAGGGTTGCTTTGAAGATCTGCAAGAAAGGGGTATACCAAGTCTAGCTACTGCTGAACCAATAGGGCGAGGGGAAGAGTAGCTATGAAATTAGAATTCGCACTTACGGTCCTGTCATGCTCTATCAAAGGGCTTTCCTCTGGGGTGAGCTTTAAAATAAGGCTTTGGGGTATCAATCGATTCTATCAACTCGATAGCTAGAAAGTATACCTCTTACTACTAGATTGACTGATGAGCGAATACCTAATTCCCAAGCTTCGAAGATCAAAATCAGATAATAAAGACCTAACACCAGCATCCAAGTAAGCATCGAGTTAAAACGATTCTAAGGTCTTGTTAGCCTCTCCTTCATGTCCAGCCTAGTCTTTCTCCCGATCCAACCAATAGCTCTTTTAGAGCGCATCTTTCCAGGCCTAAACCAACGAACAGAAAGATGAGCAAGTTAGGCATACTAGTCAACAACAAAAGAAACTGCAAAGGAGGATTCTGAGATTGGGGGAGGGATAGCTGCTAAGCCTTTGATCCCTAAAGAAGTAAAAGAAGAGAAAGATGAATCCAACTCGATAGCAAGCAGTTGAACGGAGAGCTGCTAATTCCCCTTTTTTTCATGAATGCTCTACTTAACTCGCAGCTGTTGAGTAAGAACCTATGGGGGTTTCATACTAGGAATCAAAATCAACTACTTACGAACTAAACCCTTGCTCTCACGCCAATAGGTATTTAGACAGAAGCTCCATCTATTTTCTTTTACTTGAGCTTAGCCGAACAACTTAGCTTTCTAGAAAGATAAGTAATATCACCATCAGCTAAAGCGCTAATGGCACACGAACGTTTATAAGGTCCAGCTGCTGTCTAGTATCTCCCAATATGCTCTTTTACAGGCCTGCGGTTTATTAGATAAAGCTCTTTCACTAGGAGTTGGTATCTAAAGTAGTATCTAATCTAGTCTTATCTCGTACTAAATCTTATCTCGTGCTAAAGGTCTCCTCACAGGAAATCAACAAACAATCCACTACTTCCCTAACCTCCGACTCTCGCACTCTTTTCTCAAGTAAGTAAGTAGGTAGAGCGAAAGAAAAGGGATTTATAAGCTATTCAAAATCCCGGGAACAAGAACTGGACTGATTTCTTACTTTACGAGGAAGGGAAGGCAGGGGAATTAGCTCGACGCTCTTTGCTTGGAGTCCCAAAAGGTGTTATAAGCTGTAAGCTACTTACTCGTTTATGAGTAGTTGTTCCTATTGGTCCAGAACTCGCGGTATCGGCTTTCGCAACAATGGCTTAAGCTTTCGAGTTCATAGAATTCCACCCCTAACCTTCTATCAAACCTTTCCACGACTTTCGCTTCGGACGCGGAAGAAGGCCTCCCTCCGTGAGGGCCCGAGCCATCAGTGAGTCATGCTCTGATTTCTGATGAAGCTGCATTCGGAATTCGAAAGTACTGTAATTTATCATCTGACGGTTCCAATGATGAGTGCGTTGCAGCCCTGGAGGAGGCAGACAAGGACACTTACTACCTTGATATTTACAGTATCTATGCCCCCTTATGCCACAATTCCAGTCTCACGGCCCAGCCCAAGCTGCCTTATGTAAATTGACTTAACATCCAACTTTATCTCTTAGCCTAGTTCTTGAAACAATTGAAACCGAAATTCTACCCAAGAATCTAAATTTGTGGTTGGGGCACTTCCAGGTGACAAATCCCATGCATCGACTACTATGTATATGTTTATCTAAACAGGGCTGATGTTCAAGAGGCTATGCATTCCAATGTAAGAAAACTCGACCATGATTTGGGAACCCTGTATAAATATTCTTGTAGAATGGCGAGATAGTCCTTCAACAATGATTCCCATTTTACCCGAGTTAATGGCTAACGGATTCAGAGTCTGGTTTTTCAGGTAAACAAAGTCTTTTCCCAAAATCCTATTTTCTCCCATATATGCTACATATCATCATTGCATTTTTTAGTGGATGAACATGGAACATGAACAGCCGAAAAGCAGCCTAAAAGTGAACCCAAAACTTTCCCGGACTGACAATTAGAATTTTTATCACAATTCACATAGGAAAAATTCACCCTTTTATTAAGGCTTTGACATCTAAAATTGCATTGTTTGTAAACCTTGCTTATCTTCATTGGATGTAATGCAGCGGTGATACAGTATGGAAGGGTACCTCTTACTTCAACCAAGTACTCCATTAACAAGATGAAGCTTCCTATTAAAACTCAGTGGCATTCTTGCTACCTTGATGCAGAGGTAAGTTTTCTTTCAATTCCAATCTTCTCTTTGCCATATATCAGCTCTGGTTCCTGTCAAATCATAAGTCGAATACTCATATATATAGTAAAACTACTAGATAAGTGTTAAATCCTGTTTGTTAATGTGAAGTTAAATCCTGTTTGTTAATGTGAAAGGTTTTTGGACTCTTGAAACCACTAATCCGTAGAGCATTTTTCAAAGTCACAAACCGTGGGTAAAGTGGATTGACAGATTTGCCTTTCAAATGGTAATATTTTTGTATGGCAGGTTGGTGGTTCTACTCAGGTGTACAAGGGAGATTTGACATTTGCAACCGTAAGAGGGGCGGGGCACCAAGTGCCAAGCTACCAACCCTCAAGCCAATAAAGAGCGGATTCGTACCATCCTGTTAAAGAGTCGAGTTGAATCCAGCTAATTCGTGTGATCCGATCATCTCTTCAAGAACCGATTCCAAGAAAGCCCATCATTAACAAATAAACTTCTGGTCTTGACTGGGCTTCTCGATGGTTACTTGTCTTCTGGGGGAAGAAAAGGAAGGCAAGTTAAGTTCAAGCTAACTAGCATAGAAAGTACTTACGCCGGGTTTGATAGCTATGTATTTATTGACGAGAGGGAATTATCTTCTGAAACAACCCCTTCGCTTTATAAAGGGGAGCGCTCTTACGTTGCAGTTGGAGATGGTTCAAAGCCGATGTTTTACTTTGAGTTATTTCATATGAATACTGGAATGCCTCACTCGCTCCCAACTTCCTTTCTTTAATGGGCTGCGACCTCGGAATGAGAGGAATAATCTTTCTTTAGCTCGAGAGTGGGATAAGGTGGTTAAGAAGGTGGGCCTGACAGCGCTTGTACAGTGGGTCCAGCAGCAGCAGGTTCGTCCCGGAGATGCATATCTATCTGGTTCATATTCCTCAGGATTCCCTGTTGGAACTTTTTCCTTAGACTTAGGGCTTGGAGATGGTGGAAGAGATTCCATTAAACAACTTAAGCCTTGCAATTGCTTATGCAGCAGGAGCAGTACCTCTTACCTATCATTCGGGTGCAGATTCTAATAGCTTAGATAGAAGTCGAAGTCGTATCATCGGAAATTGATTCACTTCCTAAGAATAAGAAGGCATTCTCTTGCTAACAAGCCATTCTTCCCTTACGTGGTAATTCGCTTTCTTTTAGGTTCTATCTTCCAAATTCACAAGAATCGGGAAATGGTCGGGATGTAGTAAGTTGCATTTTCCCGTTTAACGTTTTACAGGGATTTCTCATAGGCAGCCAGTCAGGCTAAAGGGCGAGTAAAGGTCACCAGTCCTTAATAAACAATAAACACAAACCCCGGGACTAGAAAAAGGCCTAGCTGAAGTACCTATCAGACGTGGAATAAAGGCATAGAAGGAAGGTCGCTCTTATGCTGTCTTACCCAAAAGACAGAAGAGATAGAGATAAAGAGTGCGGGAAAGAAAAGAAGATTCACCCCTTCTCCTTACGTCTCATCCCCTTAGGCCACTTCTCCTTACGTCTCATCCCCTTATACCCCTTATTCTTACTCAACGGAGAGAAAAAAGAGAGGAATACGCACTTACTTAAAGGATTAACTTCGGGTTTCGAGCGAGTTCCTGATTGATGCAAGTTTCTAGAATCGATTCCTTTTACTTTTAGTCCGGTACCGAAACCAGATGCAAAGGGATTGAGTGTTAGGGAAGTTGTTGATTCTCCTTACGGACCCCTCGGTTCTTACTTACTCAAGGTAATACTAGAACTTTGGAAATCAATTCCATGTGTCAGCTAGATTGTTTGCTCTCTTGATGCGAGATTCCCGATAATCGGATTTGTCATTCAATAAGGGTCATACTTTCAAAGCGAGTTCAGAGACGGAAGCTACCCCAAAGCCATCAATTCCGCCATCAGGACCCGGGGCTTTCAGTGCCCACATTTGATTGAAAGACAGCTTCAGTCACTTCTTCATCAGCGAAAGAAATCATCTCTGCTTCTCACACAACTAACTTCTCTGGTGAGATAGATCCTTAACTAAAGACAAGGTTTCTAAAGTCGAGAAGGGGCTGTGACTATTCTATTACATTACAGAGAAGTCCATTTTCGTCATGATCGATCCACGTCCTACCCGGGCTTAGAAAGCTAGCTTTATAAGGCGAAGGCGAAGGACTTTTATTGCACGAGCTAGCCAGCCAATCTGCGCAAGAGTTATCCTCTCTGTGCGTATGAATAATTGACCATGTCCAGTCCCGTTGCAACAGTTCAATGATGGCCCAAACTAATCCATGCTTATTCTGCTTATTTCTCAAAGAATCATAGATGAGTTTAACTGCAGAGAGAGAATAAGACTCCACAATTACAGATTTGAATCCTCTGTTACAGCTTAAAAAGAGCCCATTATGGATGCCCCATAGTTCAGCTTACAAGATCGAAGTAATACCCACTGTACATGTAAAGCCACATAGCCATCTTGCCTGACTATCCCGTAGAAGTCCACCTACAGTTGCTAAACCTTCTTGATCCTTCACACTAGCATCATTACATAGTAGCTCCTTCAGGTGGTGTCCACCCAATCCAAGCCTGCTATTTCAGTTTAACATTCAAATTACTCAGGCTATCGTAGGCTTCCTTTGCTTTTCCTAGAACATCCTGGGCGGCATTCTCTGGTCAAGTGCAACTATTATCATGAAGGGCACAATTCCTACAATACCATAGATAGCAAGTGGCATATAAGAAAACTAATACCCAAGGCATATTCAGATGATCTTGCTTTGAGCTCTAATTCTGCCAAAGCCATTCATACATCTTCAAAACTCCCATACAAGAGATTGGGTTCCAAATACAGCCAAGTTTCCCTGGCCCTTCACAACCGGTCAAGAGAAGTGAATCTGCTTACTCCTAATAAGGAATCTCTTACCTTCATGATTAACGGATTACCTTTCTGATAAAGAAGAATACGCAAATAATTCTCTAAGCAAGAAAGCAGAAGATAAGATAGACACACCACCAAAGGAGTAAGCAGGAAATCCTAGATCCTCAACTCATTCAAGAGGAGGCTCTACAAGAACTTAACCCGCTCGTTGAGCTAAAAAGGGTGTCTCCCACTCATATGCTAAGCCAGCATATGCGCTAAAGGTGGGGTAAGAGGCTGCAACTAGGGTTCAATTCCCTATCGCTCGTAGGCAACAACACTGTGACAATGTTCTTAACTTTCTGCCTTTCTGCGAGGTAAGGTACAATTTCACGACTTGTCGTTTGGCTTCCGCCCTAATAAGTCCTCGTAGCGAAATATCATATATAACTTTTCGTCACTCGGAATTCCCACTCTTCTCGGAAAGAAAGAGCGAGCCACCTTCTCAAGGTGATTAAAGCGCTTACTCTGTCAAATAGACCCGGAAAAGGCAAAGCTAATCCGAAGCCTTGAGTTTATATCTCTGTTTTGTTTTGTCTTCCTTATTAGCAGGCTCAAGGTCATCAGCTGGGAGGTTAGTTGTTTGAGAAAAGGTCACGAGTCCCTAAACAAATCCAAGGAAATAATTGAAAGGAGAGCACCTATGCTTCTTCATCGATTCTTCGAGGAGTAGAGGCAGCCTTCGATAATTAGTCAACCGGACACCTTAACAAAAGCCAAGGTAGGTAAAGATGAATTGGTTTAGCAAAGATGAATTGGTTTAGCAAAGATATACAGTTAAGGTAGAATCAAAAGCACTATCATTTTCGAGAACTAGAAAAGTCTAACTCGATTCTAGATACTTGATTGAACTGAAACCTGGGGAGTTTGATAAAGATTATGACCCGGAGACTCTAAGCTTCCCGTTCTTCTTGACTATGGTTCCGTACGGGATAGAAAGAAATCTCTTCTCTCAACGAGCCTGAGAGAGTGGGCTCTTTATATAGCACATGAGCTTGAAGTTCTAGATTTCCCAGCCCTTGAGTGAAAGAGTTGTTCTATTCTAGCCGCGAGTCTGTCTTTCTTTCCTTGGGGAAGCTAACCAATTTACAAGAAGCTATTGACTCCCCCTTAATTAATGGTAAGAAGGTCCCGTTAAAGCTGTTTTCCCATGGAGTAAGAACCTATGGGCTTTGAGAATCTATGCGAATAATCATCTCTATCTCTCTAGCTGCTAGCGGATTGGTTGTCTCTCTCGTTGTCTGCTTTTCCTCGAGTTTCTTTGCTAGCGAGCGGATATATCCCTTCCTTTACAAAGAGCTAACTCTAACGCTATGCCCGCAGCTCTTCCTTCTGCTTTCTTGCTTCTAGGGAAGTTGGATAAGGTGCTTTCTATATCCGAAATCAATACCGCACTCGCAATCAAGAGTAGTAATCGCACATGGAGAAGGCGTAATGATCTGCTGGAGCAGCTTCCTAGCGATAACATTCGAACTGGCATACGAGCCCGATCCTTATTCAATTCCCTTTCCTGACCTTACATGCGCGCGAGATAAAGTACATACGCATAGACATAGACACGATCGAGTTATGGCACTGCAACTAAGTATTCAAGAAAGTCTCAGGCGATTAAGTAGGTAGGTACAATTTCGAAATATTCTTCTTTATGTATTCTTCTTTATGTTTTACCGTCTTTGAAGAATATGAAAAACTGAGGAACTGAGTACAGTCAAATTCCTAATACTCGCAACAAGTTCAGGGGAGAGATTCATAGATTCGGAGGATAAGAGGGTTTCAGACATGCAAGTTGAAAGCGATTGTTGGGATGTAGTTTACTCTTATGTATGTTATTTACCTCCTTCCGAGAATAACTCTTTCGATTAGGGACTGGTCTCTACCTTGAACTTCTTTTCTTGTCTTTGTTGTCAGACTCGTGGGAAGACCAGAAAGCCTTAGCCAATGCATCTGCTTTGGCTTCCTTTGAAGAAAGCTATGCTCGTCAGCTAGTCTATTTTTTCTACTGGTCCTTCTTCTCTTTCCTTTTCTATGGCGTATGGGGAAAAGGGTTCAGTCGATTATTCCATCAAAGAAAACTAGCCCTTCGAAAGCCCCAGAACCGGACTCTAGCTATCGAATAGGATAAGGTGTTTTCCGGCTAGTTGATAATCTCCGAATTCCCTAACCAGGAGAAATCTTAAAAAACTCCACCCATTCCTGAACCGGTATCAGAAGTAGAAACTATAAGCAAGGAATGATACCCTGAGTAACCTTACCCTACTTGATAGCTCTATCTAGTCGGAATCTCTGAATCCACATTTGCTTTCCGAACTCAAAGAAATATGCTCTGCTCTGCAAGACCTTTAGAAAGTGAAGGGTGTAGAGTGATTAGTCGCGTAGCTTATAATAGGTAGGGAGATGAGACGTAAGGAGAAGGACAGGAAGTGACTCGACAAATGTAGAGGGGCTGTTAGAAGGGGATTACTTGTTTGTATACGCAGCTGCTTTGAGTACGAATTCTTCTTCACCGATAAGGGAGAATGTTGAGGTTCTTATTTCCGCTACTTCTGAAAGCGATTCAAAGGGTAGAGCCTTAGTTACCCGCAGCTCAAATAGCCAACCATAATCTCTTACATGAACCGCGACTCGGTATTTCTTATTTCTTTTATTGGGTATTTTATTTCCTAATCCCCATCTCTCAAGTCAAGTGAGAATAAAAAGACGGTAAAATGGTTAAACGGGAAAATGCAACTTTCATCTCTCTCAGTCGCCCAACCCTAGGTAATGATTTCACGAGCTAGGACTTTAGTTATATTCTTTGCATCTGAAGCAACTAAACTCACTTGTAATCCAATGAGGAAAGGATAAAGGCTTACTCATTAGATCATCAAAACCCCGTACAAAATCTACTCCCTCAACAGCTCCCATGTCTTGTCCGACTTAAAGTCCTTCAAATGGATGTTCAATAGCTGCTCGCTCTTAAGCCGAAGCGAAGTACTTTCCTAATGGGCTGTAGATTTCTTATTTTTTATTTCCTGCCCGAACCGGTGAATCTAATCGTCTGCGCACATCGCCTTTGACTTTTGTCGGAGTAGAGAACTTTCCCACGGCATCAAGTGAATCACATGCCAACCCCTTCAACTTTGAAGCGGGTATAAAGTACTAGTCCTATTTCAATCTCTACCCCAGTGAGATACCCAAAAGAAAGAGCAAAAGACCAGGAAAGAGGAAATGCAAAAGGAGCGTACTCAAGCCCTACAGCCGTAGAACATTCATTCCCGGGGTGGTATATGAAAACAAGAAAAACCACATCTCTTGCATCTGCTTTCGCCGCTGTTGCTAGGCCTTTTCCTTTGGACTAATTCGCTTTAGCCGTGTAGTGTAGGGAAAGCTTTACATTCTTTCTGCCTGTCTTATCTCCTCTTGTTCGATGAAGAGATAAATTGTAGAATCTTTCTGCTTGACTGTAAAGCTTTGAGGCTGATGAGCTGAGCCTTTAGAAGTGTCCATCTGGGAAGGCTGTTAGGCTTTATAGGTGATTCATTTCAGCTAGGCAGGTAAGGGTCAGAACGACTAGACTTGATGAGTGAGTTAGAACAGAACCTTACGCCCCTATTATGAAAGAAAGCAGCCAAGTAGAGAAGAGTCTGGCTTGCTAGGCTTGCCGAACAACTAGGTTGAGTGAGGCCGGTCTCTTGGGATCTGGTTCTCAAGAGAATTTCCAGCCACAGCTCCCTTATAGAGAAAGAACTAAATCAAAGAAAAAGACGATAACTCATTCTACGTACCAAATTGGGTTGGCTCGTATGCCAGTACCTTACCTCTTACCTATCGATCGTTCTCCATACCCCGCTAAAGTTCATTTCTCAATTTCGTAAGAGACTTTGGGATATCCATTCTTGCTGGCTTTATGGGTTCTTTATGGGTTTAAGATAATACATCAATCAATGCTAGTATCAGGGATTTTACTGGATCCGGTTATGGAAGACGGATGCGACTACCTTGCAACCAAGGCTTATAAGGGTTTCGGGTAAAGCAATAAAGCAGGTGCCATTGGTAAATGGTCATCCAAAAACCCCTTCTATAACTATCGCGTTGGATAAGTTCTTGCCCCTGGTAAATGGAATATTCTGATTCTGATCTTCGGAGCTTGGGAATTCTTTGTCGTTCGGACTCATTCCGACTATATCTTTATTAGTAATGCAAGTTAAGTCGTCTTCTTCTAGGACAGGATGCGATGCTTCGGGATCCTCCGCTATCATCAGTAGGTTCACCTCCTACTTGGGTAAAGAAAAAGATTGGAAAGGGAATCACGTATCAAGCTTCAACGACAGCTAGCCATTATCAGCGCTCCGCCCCTTTCTTTGCCTTACGGCTCGGAGTTTTTCGAAACGAAGCCTTTTTAAAAGCCAGCTCCCACTAAAGCAATTGTAGCAGGAGGTTAATTTCAGTTAAATTTTGATTTCTGTACTTACTAGGTAAAGAAAAAACGGAGACATGACTGATGGCGGCGGTCAACCCACGGTGGAAGAGACCGATCAATTGGAGAGAAGCAATAGAAAGATTAAGGCGGGGGCAGCGAGATCTTTCCTGCAAACGGTGGTTTGGGGTAAGAGAACAGAAGCGTAAGTCATTGAACAGGGAAATTTTGACCAAATTGTGATGGAGGATATTGAGTCTTTTTCTGACGATGAGGATCTGGATCCGGTTAGAGTGGAGGGTGTCCCTTTCGTGCCTGTGGCTAGAGAAAAAAGAGATGCTTTGAGGCGGCCTTGGAAAATTATGGATCACTACCTTGTGGTTCAACGGTGGAAACCAAATTTCCGTCCTTCCACGGCGAAAATTGGTAAAATGGCTATTTGGATTCGTTTGCCAGAATTCCCGATTGAATACTTTGATGTGGAGATGCTTATGGAGGTTGGCCGACAACTGGGAAAACCAATCAGGCTTGATACCAATACGAGTAAGGCTGCTAGAGGCAAGTTTGCTAGGATTTGTGTGTAGGTGGATTTGGCTAAACCGTTAGTGTCTCGAGTTCAAGTGGGGGGTCTTTCTCAAGCCATTGAATACGAAGCTCTGCACACTGTTTGCTTCTCGTGCGGTGTAGTTGGTCATCGTATAGATCAGTGTTCGAACAAATCATCGGAGCCGGTGAGGACTGCAATTCCGGCCACCATGGAGCAGGAACAAGGAAATAGCTCGAAGATGGAAACTAAGGCAGTGACCGAAAATTGTGGGCCGTGGATGCTGGTTAAGCGGAAATTTTGGAAAGGATCAACAAATAAAGGGAAATCTCAACATAATGGAAGGAGTCAGGATTCTAATAGATTCAAAGCTTTGGATTCTCTTGAGAATTTGGAAGAGGATTGTCCGGTAAATGATGAAGTTATTGAGGCTTGGAATAAGGGAGTGAGCGGGGAGTCCGCTAGGTTGTCGTTTAAGGAGGTCAAGGAGAAAGCTAGGAAAGGAAAGGGTCATTTAGTCCAAGATTCACCATCTTTTGTGCCCGAAACTCAGCTTGATCCTGCTTTGATGACTCAGAATAAAATTATTCCGAAAATTGCGGGTTCTTCCTCTATCCTTGCTGCTACGGGTCATAATACCCAGGTCCGACCCCTTTCTTCCAAATCACGGGTTAAGACTAAGCTTTTGGAAAGACCTAAACCTTATTCCTACCCTGCCCATAACAGAAAAGCCCTTGCCTCTAAAGCCCAATCCCAAAATCCAAATGACTCTATTGCCTGGATCCCGAAACAACTAGTTCCATTTGGGCCTCTCACGGACTCTAAAGTTTCATCTGCCGTGGTGTAGTTGCCCCTTGATGAGGTTGGATTGGAAAACAGGTTGGCTGATCCTGAGAATGTTTTACTTGATTTAGGGACCCAACCAGAGCCGAAACCTCCTGATGTTGATATGGGAGATGCGGAGAATTCAAGCAAATCAATTTCGATCAGGAATGTTGAAGAGGGCTCCGAGCTTGCTGAGCAAGTATTGGTTTCTGACACAAGTGTTTAATGATTGTATTATCATGGAATTGTCGAGGCATCTGCAATAGAAAGTTCCTCCGAAATTGTAAAGAGTTAGTTCGTCAACACAAAGCAACTATTTTTATTCTCATGGAACTGAAGTGTAATGATGTTCAGGTTGCTAGGGATTTTGGCAGGAAAATAGGGTTCGATTCCCACTTTATGGTTCCGTCTACGGGGATGGCAGGGGGAATTTTCTTTCTTTGGCATGGTCACTTAAACATCCAGGTGCTGGGGTTTACAAATCAAGCGGTTCATGTCCAGGTTTCTGAGCTTAATAGAACCTGGTGTCTTTCGGGAGTCTATGTACAGCCACATTGTCATTTAAAAGCAGAATTTTGGGATAACTTACAGCTTCTATCGCAGACTATGTCTATGCCATGGTTGGTTATGGGAGACTTTAATGACATAGCCTCGATGGAGGAGAAGAGTGGAGGAGCTGATTATCGGGTGAATGCAGCTCGAAAGTTTGTTGAAAGGTGGGAAGACTGTCGATTGTCTGATTTTGCGAATGCTTCGGGGTTGACTATGAACTTGGCTAAGTCAAAGCTTTTCATCTCTCCCAATGTTCCACGGAAATCTATGACCCTTCTGAGCTCAGCATGTGGGATTCCGTTGGCAGATGATCTAGGTCTTTATCTGGGAGTCCCTATTGTTCATAAACGGGCCTCGAAGGAGTTGTATGGGAGACTTGTTGATAAGGTTCGAAATAGGCTGTGTAGTTGTAAGAAAAATGTGTTGTCTAGAGCTGGTCGAAGAACTTTGGTGCAATCGGTACTTAATGCAATACCAGTTTACACTATGCAGACAGCTTTTTTACCCGCCTCTATCTGTTCTCAATTGGATAGATTGGCGCGAAATTTTCTTTGAGGAGGATCGGAAGTTTATTCTTACAATCATCTTGTTCATTGGGAAAGAGTTTGTCTACCAAGACGAGTTGGGGGCTTGGGTATTCGTCAGGCTAGAGAAGCAAATTTAGCCCTACTCGCCAAAATAGGATGGGCGCTGGAAACAAATAAGGACTCCATTCCTTGTAATGTGCTCCGATGTAAGTATCTCTCTAACATCTCACTGCAGGAGGCGGTTAGGCGACCTGATTCTTCATCTACTTGGCGTGGGATTCTTAACTGTCGGCCCTTGCTGTTGAAAGGAGGACGTTGGCTTATTGGGAATGGTCGACAAGTTAATGTTTGGAGGGACTGGTGGGTGGGTGACTGCCCATTAGAAGCTATCGCTACGGGACCGATAGATGATATGCTAAATTGGACCGTGGATAGACTTATTACTGTTGATCGGCAATGGAATCTTGCTTCGATTGAGCATGTTCTCCCGCAAGTTTGCTTACAACAAATCTTGGCTACACCACTCCCTTTTGCGGAAGATAGGGAAGATAAGTTGGTTTGGAGTGGGGAGAGCTCAGGATTATTCTCTGCTAAATCTGCGTTTTTGCTTCTTCAAGCCGAGCATATTCGGGCTCAGGAACTCCCAGATTTACGTTGGCTTTGGAGATGTCGTGGTACGGAGCGGATGAGGTTTTTCCTATGGCTCTTATATCAGGACAAGCTGAATACGAATGTGAATAGGGCACGGCGACAACCTAGTGTGAGTGTTTTGTGCCCAACGTGCCTAGCTTCTACTGAATCTTCATTACATTTGTTTCGGGATTGCGTTTTTGATAGGGAAGTTTGGGATTTCTGCTTTGTTCTTGGAGGGCCGCCCACTAATTTCTTTTCCATGAATTTACAAGACTGGTTGCGAGTTAATTGTACTAGTAGTGAGCAATTCTCAAATGCTACTACGTGGGCTGTTAATTTCGTTGCCACTTTGTGGTGTGTTTGGAAACGACGGAATGCCTTGGTCTTTCAAAATGGTAGTGAACCTGCTGGAAGGGTGTGGTTGCGTGCGAGTCATATGGGAAGTGGTATTGAGAAGGCTTATGTTAAGTTCGCAAATCAGGTTCCGAAGCAAGCTACTTGGGTCAAATGGCAAAAACCTCCATTCGGATGGTATGTTCTCAATACTGATGGTGCTGTTAAGCATGAGACAGGTCTTGCTTCCGCAGGTGGTTTGATTCGTGATTCAAATGGTGTCTGGATTAGTGGGTTTGCTATGAAAGTTGGTATTACGGATAGTCTTTCTGCGGAACTTTGGGGATTACGGGAGGGGCTGCGGTTAGCCAAATCGCTTAACTTATCTAATATTGTTGTGCAGTTGGATGCTAGTGTGGTGGTTAATTTCTTAACCCAAGGGATTCCGCCAACTCACTTAAATTCTGTTCTGGTCCAGGAAGCTTCAGCTCTGGTAAAAGGTGATTGGGTTAGAGAGATTACTCATGTGTATAGAGAGGGGAATCGCTGTGCTGATTTCTTGGCTAATTTTGGGCAGGATATTCCCCAAGGCTCTTTGGTGTTGATGGAACCACCTGCAGGACTGCTACCCTTAATTGAGCATGATGCTAATGGTATTGCCATTCGGAGACTTTAGCTGACCTTGTCGGCATCAAATGTACCCAAAAAAATTGTAGCAGCTCCGGCACCCAGCGCTGAGCCTAACGGCTCTCTTTGTTTAGACTCCTCCTCTTTGCTAGCGCCTTTATTCGATTCGGCGCCTTTTAACAGCCTTTTCGAGGTCTTACGATAGATCTATCCATCTTATGCTTTACACTCGTGATTCGGCGGCTCATCTCCTTCGTCTCCTTGATATTAGATGTCCGGTTTCACCAATTTCATACATATGGCTGATGGCATATTATGGAAGAGAGAAAACCCTGTCATGAAAGGAAGCGGGGCGAATCGGGCTTGTCTTCTTGCCCCCTTCAGGCTGTGCAACTGCTGGGTTGGCTTCCCCGAAAGGATGAGCTTTCACGAAAGCCGGTAACTATGGATACTCAAAATTGAATAGGTTCGATGATGTCAGAGGTCTTGTCAGAACCTAAATCATAGGCTGGCCTCAACCTCAATAAGGGTTGGCAGTTCAAGTAGGTAGTGAGATGCGGCCCCTTAATCAGAAGCAGAGTCAGACCCCTTCAAAACGTTGATCAACTAAAGCACCAGCAAGTGATTCGAAAGTTCTTCTTCGCGAAGAGTCTTTATCGAATGACCCCACTCTTGGAGTGGAGACTCGCTATGAGAAATCCCGCTTTTGAGAAAGTCAGCTCGTTAGCTAGTTCGCCTCGAGGTAGGTGAAAGCTACATCGCACAGCAAGTGAGGAGAAGAAGAATTCGTACTCTTCCTTTAACCAAGGCTTATAAGATTATCGGGTAAAGCAAGAAAGCAGGCAAAGGGATCGATCCTAAGGAAGAGACCAGTCCTTAACTTTGACCCCGGAGTCCCCCAAGTCTTTAGCTGATGGTTCGAGCTGGAAATGAAGATTCTGATTAGCCTGAGTATGAGTATGAGGAGTTAATTTAATAGCTCGTCTTCGGGGGTTTATGGCGAGCATAGGTTTAGAGTTAGGAGTTAGCGGAAGGGAGTCTCGGATGGGAGAAAGGAAGCTTCCGGACCACCTTTTCCAGACAGATAGTGAGCGATCACTCAGCAATGAACACTAACTGAAAGCGGCCGGGAATGAGTACCTATCCCTGTAGGGAATCGAAAAAGCCATTCCTCATATACATCAGTTCCGAGAAGTGGTTCGTTTTCTTTACTATACGCAATTCAATCTTTCTGCCCGAATCTCTTCCCCTTCTTTTTCAATCTCAAATAATGGAAGACTTCATTGGCTATGATGATCTTGTCTTGGATCTGCCTACCAGCAATAAAGGCACTCTTATTTTGAGTAATCAACTCCTCCATATAAGTCTTAAGTCTGTTAACCATGACCTTCGAGATAACTTTATAGATGAAATTGCAGCAAGCAATAGGTCGAAATTGTCCAACTTCCTTCGTAGAGCTTTAAGTCTTAGTGCGGTCGAGTTTGGAGACAAAGGTCGATCAAGCTGAAAACCTAAGGGCTTCGGCTCAGGATTCACATAGCCATATCTTTTCACTTTAGTAAGCAGATATCGAGATTTCTTTCCTTCCCCAGGTTCGGCCACTATAGGTTTTTTATAAGCCGAATTTCTCACCTTTTCGGTAGCAGGTAAGAGGACGAAGCATTTCTTTCCTCTGTTTCGCCCTATCGGTTCTAGCATTGAAAGAAAGGTTAGACCCATGTATGGCTATGGGTTATGTATTGCAAACCCTACTCCACTAATACCAATAGGTGGCATAAAGGAAGAAGCACTACGCCTAGGAATCAACAACACGAAAGCTTTGTTAACAATTTTCCCCTTTCCTTAGCACAAGTATATACTAAACTCTTTGAACCTTATTGGTATCGGGACTAAGACAAATGGTTGGGACAACAAACATCCATCTTGTTCATACTTTGGCCGTATAACCATCGAAGACTCTTTATGCCATGATCGGTGTTTAAAGGAGTATTTATGAAGTGAGTAATTCCTATAGATGTTGTGACGTTGAGTAAAAAGAGATTGTTGGGGTTTACTTAATTGATTTAGTACCAACATGCTTGATGTTAAGAAAGGATCTTTTTCATTTCAGGTTGACTAGAGATTTCTTGTAAAAAAGACTAACCCCACTCAGTTCATAATGAGAATCTTTCACTACTTTTTGATATGGACTCGCTACCTAGTAAAAGTTCTCTTCTAATTGGTGATTACGCACATAAGGGAGGAGCCATATGAGATGACTCACGTACGGTTCTGGAACGGGGATTCTTTGAATCGAATGACGACCGTAACGGATGTCTGCTCAATCCGAAGTAAGCTTTACAGAATTATTATGAAGCTATGCGACTAGAAGATCCCTATGATCGAAGTTATATACTCTTAGGAATTGGGATCTTTTTGCTTGTTTTTTTCATTAGCTGTTCCCCTCCCCTTCTAGTCGAGTAGGTTTGGATTACTCCTGGCTTGGGATGAAGGCTTCCGTGAGGTGGTTTGTGAGGTCGATGCTTTGGTGATCCTTGAACTTCTACGTTCTAATGACACCTACCTTCACCCTTTGAGAGCTTTGATTTTTGATATAAAGGAAATTCTTGCAAGAAACTGGAATTGTAGCTATCAACATACCTTGCGAGAAGGGAATTTTTGTGCGGATTTGCTGTCGAAGAATCCGGAGGAGGGTCATTTGTGTGAGCAACACCGCCCATGGTTAACGAAGGAAGCTGCTGCTGACTATTATTCAAAGAAGTCGAAGAAGAAGAAGTACCCTGAATAAGAGAGGTATTAGGTTTCACGATCACCTCTTTTGATTTCTTTTTTACGTCCTTGGGCTTTCTAAGTCCAGTCGGGCCCATTGCATTAATAGCGCTAACACTCCCACCTTTTGTCTCTGTCAAAGGCACTAAAGGCACAGCCTTGCTCAATTCCTCAGCCTTACCATTATCACTCCCCGATTCAACTTTCCATGAGCAAGAATCTGACAGGGATTGAGTCTTTTCAGGCTTCGGGAATCAGGTAGCAGATTTTCCTTGTTCGGGATTGGATGAGTATGTTGACGAGCTCACCTTTTCTAGATAGCGAGTCCCATAAAGGGTTGTTCGCTTACTCAGAGGGAGTGAAAGAAGCATTAAATTCTTAATAGGAATCTCGAAAAACTAAATCGGAAGAACAAACCTTAACGTCTTACGGTATCAATTAAGGAATGAACCCACGATTAGGGTATAGGTTTTACTGATCAAAGTAGCTTAGAACAGTCTGAATTCAATTGTCTCTCTCTATGAAACTCGATCTTAGAAGACAGAAGAGAGAGTTCCCCTTTCAAAGCTACAAAAGTTAAGGGATTGAGTCGGACTCTTTCTTTAAGTCGCTTGAGGTTGCCATGCGAGTAATTGGGTACCCCTTGCCTCGGATTAGAGCTGCTGTTGATTCGTATGTTTGGGCTGCTATGCTAATGCAAATGGGAAGTTTACCACACGGTCAGCCTACTTGAATTTACTGGTGAATAGAGGCCTTGATTTGTCATGTGATTTGCGCTGGTTATGGAGGTTACCAATTCCTGCTAGATAGGTCTATTTTCTTTGGCTTCCTTGGCGAGGTAGGTTGATGACGAGGGCACTACGGGCTTCGTGGGGTTGAAGATGCTTCTTACAACATTTGTGGTGGTTTTTTGGAGGATGTTCTCCATGCACTACGAGATTGCCCTTGTGTTTGGAAACAATTGCTTCACGAGCCTAGTTGGAAATCCTTCTTTAGTCTTTCTCTTGAGGATTGCTTACGATCTAACCTTGATGTTGTGGTGCACGATGCGAGGTATGTCATTAAATTTGCTGCTGCTTGTTGGCGGCTTTGGACCCGACGGTGTAATTGCTTGTTTCGGGATGAAGAGATGGTGCTTGATAATGTGGCACTTGCTTGTAATATTTTGACTACTGCTAGGTAGGTATGAGACGTGAAGGAAAAGCCTATGAACTTTGTTGCTGCCACGCAGAAAATTAGTTGGCTACCACCTCCGACATCGGGAACACGGATGGGGCATCGTGTGGCAATCCGGGCTTAGCTGGACTGGGCTTTTGTTAAGGTGTCTAATGGTCCGCTCTAGGTATGGGACTAGTTACCCTGCTTTCTATTCCTTGAGAAACTCTATTGACCCCGTTTGCTACTATTCCTGGAGTCCAAAACGCATCTACGCCTTCACTGAGCTTCGAATCTATAACTTTAAGCAAGACGAAGTCCGAGCTGATTCGCTATAAACCTGCCTTTAAAGAGGGACAGATGAAATCCTATTGAACTTCTCCAGAGCTATAATAAGACCTGCACCCGCAGGGAGGTCTCGATAGAAAGGGTATGAAAAGCAAGGCCTTGGGTAGATACCAAGTTTTGTAAAGAAGTTGTGGCGATAAGGCGATTACGCGTAGGGATGGTCTAAGGGAGCAACTCGTTTACGTTATTCGTATCCGGAATTACCTATTGAGTTTTTTTATATGGATGTTCTTATGGAGGTAGGAAGACAGTTGGGGAAGCCAATTCGGCTGGATACCAATACCAGTATGGCCTCTATAGGCAAGTTTGCTAGGATTTGCGTGGAGGTCGATTTGTCTAAACCATTGGTGACTCTGGTGCATCCCGTACTACCAAAAAGGAGCTGCCCACCTTAATAAAATAAAGGGTCTCAACGAACTTAATAAAGGGTCTCAACCAACCTCAACCCCGATAGAAAGTCCTCATCTTCTTGTCTGATGTGAGATGTTGGGGCTATGAAATCAAGTACTAAAACCCCTACGCCAGCGGAATCAATAGCTGCAGAGTGGGATAAGGTGGATTCTTAGTCCCGGTTGACGGGATGAAAGCGTATACCTTATGCGTGTCAGGTGCAAATTACCCAATCTGAGACTTTTTCTCTTGTTTTGTTCAACTCGACATGGTACGAATCCGATGTTTATTTTATTGGTTTCCCTGGGGAATCTTACTCGCTATCTCTAGCGATTGGGGAAAGGGCGAGTCTATGAGTCGGTTTGGGAATGAGGTATATTATTTCTATCTCTCAATCGAGTTAAGGGATTTAGTCTTCAGACTTATTGTCTATCTCTTAGGAATTTTGACTTAGCAGAGTTGTAATAGGCAAGTTTCTAGACAAGATAAATCAGTAGGTGGAATCGCCATACCCAGACTAATCCCTATCCATAGGAGTTTGAATCACTAGCTGAAGAGTTAGATGCAGATTGAGTGCGCATTGTTGATTTCCCTTTGCTGGTTCCCTGAACTTTCATGAACCAAGTAATTAGTCTTCAACCTGGGGTTTTTTTTAAGAGCTATCTCCTCCGTTTCCTGTTTCCTTGTACTACTTTTCAGAATCTGCTTGGCTTGAGGTTCCGAAGGGGCTTACCGTATGGGCTTAAAGACTTGTACCCTAATGACCTTACTCCAAAACTAAATCGATCTTACTTCCTTTCCTATTGTTGCTTTTGGGGTTCTAGATTCCGAGTTAGAAGAGTTAGACTTTACTATCTAGCCCGTAGGAGAAGGTTACTCAGCGTCTTCTAGTGGTGTGGACAGAGGTCAGTCCTTTTTCTCTTGTTCAACTGCCTATCTAAAAGCTCTCCGCTTCGAAGACTGGAACCTATTTAAGTAAGAGTTTCGGGTTTCGAGCGAGTTCATCAGGGAAGTTTCTAGCAAAGGTGATGGCAGACGGATCCCTCCCTTCTAGTACAATAAACCCGAGATAAAGGCCTGGCCTAGCTGCAGAACCTATACCTAGTAGATCAGCTCAATCGGGTTAGCCGGGGAGTGTCAGGCTCGTTGAGACCTAAACTAAAGAATAGTAATTTGATTTTTATATCCTGGAAGTTGAGAGAAGACGTAATCGATAGGCATTAGTTTGCCATCATCATAAGTAAGGGGGATAGCCCCGAGAAAACTAATCCCTTGCGCCCTTCCGATTAGAACTCATAAGACCCTGTCAGAATTACTAGACTCGATATCTCTTACCTCAACTTGTGAATTAGGAAGAGATGCTATCACCGGACACAAGGGAAGAAAGCCACTTAAACTCTAGAGCCAGGACAGGCTCTGCAAGAACAAATCAACTACTTCCCTAACCGCTGATCTAAGTTTCCGCGCTTACCCAAAGAAAGACGCTCTACCCGAATCTAATGGTTTGGTTTGAGCTGAAATCACTCTATTCAATTAGTAATACCGGTTGAGCACCAATCCTAAATCATCAACAGGAATTCCGGGTTTTCAAGTAGTATGCAGATTTAGAATTCTATTTACTAGCGGAACTTCCACATTATCGTATCCAGGAAGAACAACCGGGGCAGAGTAAGATCTATTGGGCTTTTCCTATGTTCGTTCCTCTTCTTTTAATGATGAGTTGAGATTCGATATCGGTGAAGAATAGAATTCGACTCGGCTGTGAAAGATAGGGCGCATGCATCGGTTGAACCATAAATGGAATCCGTTGTTTATTGCTTTGCCCGGGTAAGATTATCTCAAGCTCTTTCAACAACCGGGTTTGAGGCTTATGAGAAGGAGCTTGAAGATGAATCCCTTTGCATCTTCTTGAGTCTATGCCTTGGTTTTTGTTTTTCCTGGGGAAGTGCTTTTACCATACGCTCGTGAGCCATTAATCCTCGAAGATATATAGTTTCAAGCGGGTAGAAAACATGTGATTCTATCATCTTCTTGCATCTGGTGAGCCGGGGTGAAGCTGTCGATGCAAACTTCCTTTCTTTAAAAAGAGCTACAGGTACGTGCTGCCAGCATATGAATGAGCTTCAGGTCTTTTAGTCGGGTTAGGGCAGGAAGTAGCGTATTCTAGTCCTTACTTAAAAACTGGATTAGCCCTCTTTTTCTCTTTAGTTTCTGGTTTAGATTGCTTTTCATTTTAGTCCGGTATTTGAGAAAAGAAAGACGATTATTTTAAGGAATAGTAAAGCATCGATAGAGTTTCTCAAGCAGATGCAACTACTAGTGAAAGAAGAACGAAGAACTAAAACCCTTCTAATTAAGTTGAGAAAAAGCTAACTCTTAAGGAATAAGGTGTTCTTGCTTCCGGATCTTTCACAGAGGCAGAAACCATAAACGATAGGGATTTTACTTGACTTGCTAGAGAGACGGTTAAGGCGATTCCTTACTTGCTCCGGTAGGGTAATTCGCATTGATCAGAATACGGAAGATGTTCGTAGAGGGGGATTCACAAGGGTTTGTATTGATTTGGATTTAATCAAAGCATTGTCTTCCTCTGTGAGTCTGGACAAGGTTTGTCTGCGTGTTGAATATGAGGGACTAGAGTTGATTTGTTTTCTATGTGGTAAGTTTGGTCATAGGAAGGATTCATGTCCCATGATCACTACTGCTGTTTCCGATACTGATAAAGTTCCTTCTTCTCCGACTCATCTTACGTCGGACATGCCTTATGGTACACCTTTACAGCCGCCGTAAACGTCTTTTGGCCCTTGGATGCTGGTGCAGCGCAAAACGCGCAACCCGGTGAGAGTCCAAGCTTCAAATGGTAAGTCTAAGGTTGGGAGAGATTCTCGGCATGACATGGGGAGCAGAGCAACCTTGAATCACGTTGTAGATGATTCTGGTAATAATAATAAGACTGTTTTAATAATAATAAGACTGTTTTTGGGGCTTCTTTGAAGGATTATGTTTTTTCATAATAAAAGTGGTGTTACGACTGGGACGAAAAAAGAATGTAGTCCGAGGAAAAAGGGGGGATTCAAATTCACCCGTCGAAAGAGGAGGTTCAACGTAAGAAAGAAGGTGTCTATTTGACTGGTAAGTCTAAGGTTGTTGAGTTTGATACAACTACTATTTAATTTATTCGCTTCTCCTGCTTCAGTGAAAGCAATTGGATTTGTTGGTTCATGAAAGTTTATAGGAAAGATAATGAGAAGGAAGAGACCAAACCTCAAGGCCGGACTAAAGAAGATAGGGGATTCTCCTATCTTCATTTCAAGGAAGGGTTGGGATAGATAGGCTACAGGAAGACTGTAAGTTGGCGCTTTGGTTTGGGAGTAGGGAATGGTAAAGCTGAATCCACTGCAACTCCAGGCTTAAAGTCTTGCTCGTTGCCGCCACCTTCTTCAATAAACAAGACTCAGCTCTATGGCCGACGATGCCACAGTGAAAGCAAACTGTGTGTATACCCTCGTATTCGACTCTTTGAATACGGTTTCCTACTCTCACCTTGGAGAGACGAGGTTTTTGAAGAGAACAGCTAAAGTATGGTATTCACTCAATCAAAGAAAGCTACCTTACGTATAGCTTAGCTACTACATGAACTTCCTATTATCTCAGGTACGGATCTCATGGTACCGATTTCAGGGACAGATCACAGACAGACAGGTAAACAAAGCAAGGCCGGGGTCGAGAGCTTAAGTAAAGGAGTGATACAGAGAAGGCTACTGCTACTGCGACAGATTGTTTTCCTACCGTTACAAATAGAAATTCGCTAACATGCGATTTCCCTAGCCCCTTTCTTCTTTCTACATGTAGGTGAAGTTATTGGAATGCCTCTTTGTCACAGAAAGAGAGGCCTACGAGAGGGTATTTTTAAAAGGGAAGCTTATATCTATATTTAGGCTCACGACCGTGTAGCTAAACCTTACTTCTGATTCCAACTGCTCTTCGAGAAATAGAAAGAATCACTGGAAACCGTCACTTGTTACCAGCCCTTGACATATGACAAGATCATGCTGTAATTTCCACAACCATGTCTCTATCAACAAAGGGCTTTGACTTGATAAGTTCAGCTTATGTTATATGATATTCCCATTTCGATGGGAAGAGTCCGAATTAACTTCCTCTTCGACTTATACCAGGCGCTGACAAGCCCCTATAGGGTTGATTATTCGTATAGATTCATATCTTCTATTCCTTAGGAAAAGCTCTTTAGACAGGCAATAGGATCTTGCCTTTTTCCAGGAGCATTGATGCCGCGTCTACAGGACGAGATACCAAAGCCCAGACACTCCTGAATATAGTGCTGAGCGCCATCCAGAGGAAACGAGCAAGAATCTGACTCCTTCTTCTGTCTCATATTAGATAAATCACCCATCTTTCTTATCATAGACTCCCGAAAGCTTAATATCAAACTGGCGAAGAAGAAATAGGGTCACAATGTTGCGTACTGTGGATGGGGATTGAGTAACAGATTCCAGTGTGCTTCGGAGTATGGTTATTGACTTCTTTAAAGAGTTATATGGGCCTGATAGCCGACAAAGAGAGCCATTGCTGACTACTTGTCATCCAAGTATTTCGGAGGTTGATAGAATAAAATTGGAGAATGAAATCCAGCCATATGAGATCCGTTTAGCTTTGTTTCAGATGAAGCCTTGGAAGGCACCGTGGGTGGATGGATTCCAGGCAGGCTTTTACCAAGAGTGTTGGGATACGGTTGGGTCTTCTTTAATTAAGTTAGTTCAACAAGCTTTTATCTCGGGGAATTTTAATGCCCACCTCAGTCCAACTCTGCTGGTTCTAATTCCAAAAGTGGAAAAACCAGAATATACCAAGCAATTTCGTCCCATCAGCCTATGTACGGTTGCTTATAAGGTAATCACTAAGGTTTTGGTGAATCGTTTGAGACCCACTTTCTACATATCTCTTTGTGCTCTGTATGGAACGGCTGGGGCATTTGATTTCAGAAGCAGTTAATTCCGGGGAATGGAAACCTATTTCTATGGGACGAGGTGGTCCGGGCATAACCTATCATTTTCGATTGATAGCAGGCGAAAGGGAAGCTCTTTCAGGGGAAGCAACTAAAGCAGATTAAAGGTTTGGTGGAAGATATGCATATTTCTTGAGTAGGAGATTTGGAGTCCTACCCATCAAAAGCAGATTCCATTAAATCACTTAAGGAAAGGAACGTACTCAAGGTTTCAGCAGACAGGTGAGACAGGAAAGGCCTAGCGTTCTACTCTGCAAGTGAAGTAGCTGCTTCGGGTCGCTCCGGCTTTCGAGTTGATGGTTCTGAGATTGCTTTTCCTGCTTCCTTTTCTGGTAGCTGTTCAGAGAGAGAAGAGATTCCTTTAAGTTAAGTCCCGGTAGTGGAAATTCGACGTATAATGATTGAAACAATATCTGAATGTCTGCCGAGTCTTTCAGGTTGTCAAGAAAGAAGGAAGCGCTTAAACAAGGGGAATGAATTCGCTCGTAGCTCATAAGACTAAATAGGTGAGCATCTCACCCCCTCGGAAAGACACTTTGTGGTCGATCTAACCTTAGACTGAATGAACGCTAGCTGCTAAATCTGCATTTCATTTTCTTGTTAGCGCTAACATTCGGGCATACGAGAAAACTTGGTACGGGGAATTCGTCCTGTGAGCCTTAGGTAGCATCCCCATTTCAGACCCCTAATAGAATTCGAAATTGGGAACTTTGAGGAGCCTAAGATGAAAGCTCCATCCGCCCTTGTTAGCTTTTCCTCATTCAACAAGAGACATTGCAGAAAAAACATTAGATGGTGTTAGAGCGATTCCTTCTTTTACGCCCTTGGGGACTCTACCACGAACGAACGTATAAAGAGGGGAAATGGCAGAGCGCTTTCGAACCTAGCGCTCATGCAGAACTTGCTTACTAGTCTTTACGAGCGTAGTCTCGGTTAAACACTGGACCTAAGAACAAGCACAAGAACAAGGTAGGGCCTCAAACCTTTCCGTACTTTTAACTCGGAAAAGAGCAGCGGTAGCGGTGATAACGTTTGCGGAAAATAGAACCCCACAATCTGTCCCCTGTTGCAAGAGTGGGAAATAGTACCCTTTTCTCTACCGCAAGAGCTAAGGTCGGGAAGCCAATCGCCCTACAGTACTTGAGTTTAGGCTTTCGGTTGGTCTTTCCTATGGGGATGAAAAGGTGTCGGGAATCGTATCTTTCCTCTCCAATCCTGTTGGCGCGTATCGTCTGCGCGTATCGTCCGCAGTTCAAGAATCAGCATCAGATGATGAATAGAAGGTACTTCAAGGGAATCCGTTAATTCAGAAGGAAGGGAAGGCAACATGCCCGTAATGACCTATCTATCTTTCAAGTGACAAGATTCTAATTCTGTGAGCTTGCTTATGTAAGCCTGCTTCTTAAAAGAAGCCTGCAAGCCCTCATGATCAACCCATCCGCTCACCCAGTCATCAAGTTTTTTGGCCGGAGAAACGAGCGTATCATGCTCCTGATCGGGAGCCGGATTGGTATGAGATGCTGATCCCTGCTGCTGGAGTGGTGCCGAAGAGGAAGCTTCTGCCCCGCTCCCCTCACCAAATGGGTTAAGTTGAGAAGAAGAGGCGTCCCACGGCTGTTGTTCCTGATTTCGAATCGGGGCTGAATCAGGCGAGTAAGCTCTTTCCTACGCAGGGAAAACCATATTTACATAGGGCTTTTGGCTTGGGTAGCGAGGAGAGCCTTAACAGCAAAAACAATAGACAAGACAAGAAAACCAGAACACCCTACTTTAAAGTAGGAGTACAGAGAGAAATCGAACCCCTAAAGAAAGAGTCACCTTCAAGAATAAGGTTTGAATAAACTCTAATTGTCCGATGCAGACTCCAAGAAAATAAAAAAATATTACAAAACCTACAAGGATAAATAAAGAAAAATACGAACGAACCCCATTATTCAGTTGAAACATGATTGATTGAGAAAAAAAGTCTTATTAAAACTTTAGGAACGATCTTTTCATCCAACTCGAAATTGTGTAAGAGATAAAATAGAATCTTCGAACGCCCAATAAAGTCCCATTTCTTTCTTGGTTGGACCAAGTCAATTCTTTTTTTCACTCAGAGTTCTTTCTTCAACTCTGGGTTTCGAAGAGATGGGCCTTGAGCCTGATCTTTCTTCTTTATCGCCAGGGTAGGCCTTTACTTTTGCCGGGGACTTTGTTGCCGGGTCTCCTCCCCTACTTCTCTTTCTCCAACAGCCCCTTTTCCTCTCCCTTTAGTCGAGTGTATTTCTTTTCTTTAATGAAAAAAACAATAATTGAATAGGGAGTGTACCCCAAACCTCTGTGGAAGTCAAATACAGTGATCAAGCCTTAGAGTTAGCCTTTAGCGAGTGTAGGAAAGCATTTCAAATCCAGCAAAAGCCTTTCTATAGCGAAGGAAAGAACTGGCCCGCCATCCAATACCTATTCTGCCCTCGAAAACACATATGAAAGACCTATTCAATACCTATGAGAAGCCCTCTACATACCATAAAAGAGGATAGCATCTTAAAGTAAGAACACTAGGTAATCTTCCTCAGAACGGGAATGCTAGACCCTACCAAGTAAAGGAACTCCAACTGCAACAAGTTCATAGGAAGGGATGCATCGAGTGAAGAGTTAATCGGGGAAGAACAGACCCTAATAAGCAGGTTGAAAGAGCTTGAGAGCAATCGGTAGAGCCAAGCTTCGAAGTCTTTTCTCACTTAGCCAACTCCCAGCCCTAATTCTGCTGAACCCCTAGGGGATTTAGCGAATGTCATAAGAAACTCGAAAGAGAATCCTAAGTAAGAGCTAATCCTTTAAGCTTTAGGTTTTCTGTTGTTAGAGTTCTTCTTTTTCTTTGGGGTAATAGCAGGGGCACCTGTGTGAACGGGCTATTGTCGTGCTTCTTCCTAGACATATGCCGTGAAATCTATATCTGATTTGTACGACTCAGAAAAAAAAGCCTTACGGTGAATCAGAGGCTCGAAAAGACCTCCTGCTAAGCTTTTTTTCCTTTGCTTCTTGGATCTATAATAGCAGCTGTAAAGTTTGAAGCTGGTATAAAGCCATTTCTCCTGGTTAGCGAATTCGTAGATTATAACTACTTCGTAAAACCCAAACGAAACCCCATAAAGGGCGGACTAAACTGCAAGACCAGCTTATTCGTATGCATATGGCAATAGCTTATGAATCTGCTTGAGCTCTCGGGCTGAATAGTGATAGCGCTTTTTAACTGTTGTTATAGCCTAGATCCCTTCCCAAACCTATCAGCTACAGGTTCTTCTTCTGCAGCTTCGCCTTACTCATTGAACTACCTTTCCTTTCCTAACCCGGAAGCAAGAACACCTTATTCTTTAAAGGTTCGCTTTTCCTCTGCTTAATTAGAAGGGGAAACGGAAGAGATAGATCCTGAAACAAGACCGAGTAATAGAATAGCTGCCTCCTCTGAAAGTGAAGTAGTTCATTTACTTGCTGTCGTTGGTAACTCTCTTTTGCTCTCTCAACAACTGACCAACCTTCCATCAATTCCGCCATCAGTCACTAGCGGGGACAAGACACATATTTCTATCTGCCCGAGAGATCGACTAATCGAATAAATAAATAACATAATAAAACCAAGGAGTGATGCAAGCAAGGCTGATTGTGAGACTTCGGACTTAGGCGGCTATCCTATAAATGTTCTACTTGGATCCAATATCTACCTGTCATTATTTGAAAGCCGGTGCTGGAATAGTAGCCGAACTGGCGCAGGAGTTAGTCGAAGAGCCCGTAAGGTAAGGAGGTGAGCCTATACGAAGTGGTGAAAAAGGAATGAACCGAGTGAAGTTCCCGATGCTTTCTTGGCTGACTTTATCAAAAGCGGGATAACTTTCTATCTCAACCATCATCAATAATGAAGAACTCCTTTTTTGAACGCGCATTCAAGATGTAGAACAGAGAAGAAAAAGAGAGCGGTTCTTTCTTTCTCTAGGTCCCATTTATGGAGGATTCTACCAGTACTTCATCTCAGCCCCGCTCCTCTTATCCTAATCGGCATCACCCTTGACTACCCTGTCTCCTATTAGTCCATGTATAAGATGGCCCCTGAAAGGCAAGATCCGAAAGACCACAATTCACAATTGAATTGTTAAAACTCAAGCGTCTGTTAATGGGGGCACCCACACCACCAGATTTATCGTAGCTCTTGCTAATATCATTAAAATCCCCTATAATCATCCATGGTAATCTTACTGCCGATGCAAAATCTTCCATATCATCCCATAGTTTCCTCCTTACTGCCATAGACGGACTCGTATAAACTGGAGAAATAAGCCAATCTTGCTTTCCGGTCCTCGTTGCCTGCGAGTTTGGGCATCCAAGGGCCGGCCATAAGCCGATTTCACTTCCTGCACTCGAGTTTCAGCTTGATCACCATTAACTTCCATTGCAGCACCTTCGGTTGGAGCAGGCACAACCGTATTCTCCTGAATAGGGGCATCTTTCTCCACAGTTTTTTTTCTAAGAGAAGGGAGCAATCTCGATGACCAATGTGACCACAGTGTAAAGAGAAGAGAGGTAGACCTTCATATTCAACATTTAAGCAAGGCCCATCAAAGATAACCTTCGGCACGAGGGGCTTATTGAGGTTAATCTCCACGCACACCCTTGCAAATTTCCCCCGTTGAAGGAAGGTGGGTAGTCATGTTCACTTTAATAGCTTTCCCAATTGTCTTCCCCATAGCAAGAAGAAGACGTTCAACATAATATGATACTGGTAGTTCAGGGAATCTAATCCATGCCGGCGTAGATTGGATCACAGCTTCTCCGGGCCTAAAGTCAGGCCTCCATCTCATGACCGTCAGATAATGACCGAATAAGACCCAAGGTCCCTCGGACAGGGCAGGGCAAATTGCATATCTTCAAAAAGGTCAAGGTCTCCCCTTGGGTTCCAGAGACTTGCAGTAATCCCTCGTTCTCATGTAATGCACCAAAAAGATCATCTGTATCAAAAGTTTTTGCTCTCCCTACAACAATGGGTGACTCTAAAAGACTGTAAGGCTTTTGTGAAGTTCAGCAGCATATTTCTAGCTTATGGGGCTTGCATTGGGAGTTAATCATCTTTTCCGCATATAATGAGTCAGACTCTACCCAAAGGTTCTGAATGCCCATTCGCGAAACCATCTCCACCGTATGGCAGATTGGATAAAGTTCCACCTTCCAAATCTCTCTCCACTCAAACGTCTTCCGGAAAGTCCAAAGAGGATGGCCCCTTGCTATCGCAGCCGCAGCAGCCTCTATTGCTACTGAACCGTCTGTGTTCACTTTTGTTTCCGGAGGGTAGGGTTCGAAGAAAAGTAAGATTTAGCCATAGACGTAAGATTCCCTCAGCTCCCGTACGTAGGTTGGATAGCAATGCAGGGGATTTCACAATTGCCAACGTTACAACTAAGTTCCGGAGGAAGTGGATAAAAAGCCGTCGAAAGAGCTTTAGGCTTTAGGGAGGGGGTGAATATCTTCGTCTGTTAGGAAAGCCGAATCGGGGAACTTCTGATGTGCAGTCTATGACCGATCTGTTCAAGAACCACGGACAAGTCCTTACGGAGAGTTATTTTTGTTATGGTTAAACGAGCAATTCGAGGGTGACGACGGATTCTCAATGGGTAAAGGTATCGAGGCCTAAGGCTTTTTTCCCTTTTTTGAGAGAATTGCTAGCATTTAATCTGGTAGTATTAGGATTAACTAAACCCCTTCTCTTTCTCTTCTGATCGGGCATCGCCCCTATTGACTCCTCTCTTGTCAGCTAGCTACCTTTCTGTTAAAGCCTTTTCGCGTCAAAGCCAAAGTTGATTTCAGTGAGAATTAATTTGAGAACAGAAGGATATTAAATAGAGAAGTAGCTTTCGAGGTTCAGTGATCTTTCTAACTCGAGGTTTGTGAGAAGATCGTAACAAGAGCTCATTGTAGTTAAGTGAAAGAACTTTTCCTCTCCCCCTTTATACAATCAGCTATATCTTTTTGAAGCCACGAAATCTCGGTGATATAGCCAATTCATAAGCATGCTCTGTCCGTGTGCTCGGTATTATTCCTACAATAGGGGGTGTCTGAAACACTTCCAGTTTAAATAATGAGAGTTATTATGAGAGTTATGTGATGTGAATATTTAACACCAATTGAGTATAGAATTGTAGGACTTTGAGCTTAGCTTAGAAGCCGGTTGACTCACTATTCTCTCATACTACTAAATGTTCAGTTCTTTCCCGTCTTGCAGTCAGAATCTAGAGGTCTTGAAGAGCCTTTTTCATCTTTCATCTTGTGGACCATATATTAAATCAGCTGGTAGAAAGCGGTGGTTAGCGCCTGTCGTAAAGGGATTTAAGTGGTTCTGAAAGAAGACCAGAATACCCAACCGATCTCATCAATATCCGACTCAATAAATGGAATTAGTCATGATCGAAAAGAAAATACTTTTTCTAAATGAATCTCACCACAAACAGGGAAATAGCAGAAACTGAGTAGGTAGCTACTAGTAAACAAAACACATTGGGACCTAGCTACATTTTCTAAGCTCGTTAGACTCTTTGTTCGCCTCGCCTATGGTATCAGCACCTTCTGTTCTTTTAAGAATTCGTACTGTCTCTTCTAAGCTATGCAACTTTGCCTATAGGTTCAGCTCTTTTTGCCTATAGGTTCAGCTCTTTCAGACAGTTCGCATAAAGCAATTGGTTATGAAAGAATGGAAACCCGTACTTAACTTTACGGAATAGAAAGTCCTCATCTTCCATTTCGAGGAGTGAAACCGATTCAAAGGGAATCAAGTTCGTCGTTAGACAGTCTAGAAGAGATAAAGGTTAAGGCTAAGACATCAACCGAGAGAAAGTCCTCATACGAGATGAGGGGAGGCAGACTGAACCTGAAAGCACCTTCATTATCGATTGATAGCTTTGGTAAATAGGTTCTTCCCTCAGGGTTGAAGACAATTTAGTTGCTTGAGAAAAGTGATACGAATCGATAGCTCCTTAAATGGAATCCCTATCCCTCTCTAAGACTGGCTAGGTTTCAAAGGCTTTAGCAGCAATCGCATAGCTTTACCTTTATCTGCTCGGGTCCGTACTAACGGAACATCGCTTTCACCCCCGAAATTCGAGGCTCGACAACAATCAAAATAGCTGGTCTAAGCAGCCGCATTAATTCCTTCATATTACGTAAGAAAGCAACTTTTTCCGCTCCCCTACAATTCCATAGAAAGACATTCATCATCAAAGATGAGTTTTCCAGTGCATCACGCCCACTATTCGGAATTGGTGGAATAAGAACGGGGATGCCTAATGGTTTTTCACTGCAGATGAATAATAGGAAGTTGCTCTGGCGACATGCTATAGACATCTCTTATCTCTCTCTCAACCTTTAGCCCTTTTTTTTCTCTTGCTGGCGTTGGGGACAGAGTTGAACAACTCGCACTTGCCTTAGCTCCGACCTTTGACTCTCTCTCTTGCTAGCTAGCTCGTTAGTAGGTTTAGAGTTGGGAGAAGAGATAGCTACTTTCCCTTTTTTACGGAAAAACGGGGTATTCACTTGGAGTCGGATATAGCTGAAAAAGTACTCCTCCCTCCAAATGGCTTTGGTTCTGATTCCAAGAGCGGATCATGCAAAACATCACGCATTGATTTGTCCAGCGCCTCCAGGCAATAGCGAGGGATCATAGGCGCCTCATTCCACACGAGGAGATCGGTTCGTTGCAGCAACTTTGCAAGCTGTCTATCTTTTCTGATCTCACAGGTCAAGCATTCATCAATATCAACGGGGATTTTAAATCGAGAATGGGCTGTCCTTCCACCTGGCGAAGCAATTCCCGATGAAGCGACCGAAAATACTATGAGGCCTTTTGAGCGAATACCAGCGATAATGGTCTTACACAGGAATCTTTTCCCGGTTACACCATAAAACCATAAACTAAGGATCCCAGTAACCCGGGGGTTCTTCATACGATAATGGGGAAGTGGCTTTCCTTGCTCCCGAGTCCTAGTCCACTAATAAATAGAATGAAAAATACTCAAAAAAAGTAAGCTTTGACAGCTATATGGGATGAAATGGAATTAGACATGAGTAAAGATAGATCAGAGGTGGAAGAATGAGTCTCGAAATCTATGCACATTCATTTGTTGGCTGGCGCTGCCTATCTCGTCTAGTTGGCGTCTTTCCTTTCACGCTAGTGCTCCTTCATTGCCCTATTCTGACTCAATCAATTCTTGAGAGTCATCGAAGGAATCACCTAGCCGCCTAGCATTAGACTAGCTAGCCTTCCTTAGGCGGATTGCTTTTCATAGCTCCGTTTTTTTGTAGCTTAGCTCCAGGGGGGAGATTTTCCTTATCAAATGCGGTAGATGAGGTCTTTGCTTTTCCTGTTATCGAATGAGTTGCCTTACAGAATGCGCTGCACATCTATCATTCTTTCTAATGATAGTTATCAAGAATTCTTGGAATTACTTGGGGATTCGTGATTGGTGCGGAGAAAAAAAAAGTGCAAATTGGAATAGAAAGCTGTGGGTCTATGACAGGTACAGTGAAAGTCTTTATGATTCTTTATGAGCAGCATACCTGTGAGATCCCTTACGACAGAACCTTTGGACCATACTTGCTTGCTTCGTTGGCAGGCTTACCCTCGGCGCATCACAGGCTATCCTTCAACCACGCGTAGCTACACCTTACTCGTTCGTCGATTCTATCGCTTTCCATTCCTACTTCGGCCTCTCCTACGACTTGAACAACAACTATTTAAAAACAGTAAAGCGTGAATCTTCAGGAAGCTATACACATTCAATCTCATCCCATTCTTGGCTTATGGGCAAGTCTACTTCAGCTCCTGTAGTATCTATTTCTATGGAAGTAAAGTCAAAAGGAGTGCTATATCCAAGGCGTACGAAAGAAATATAGTAAATGCGGCCTAGGAAGAAAGCCCCACCTTCATCACAACTCTTTGAGCAGAAGGAAAAGAGGACCTATTTCCCATATTTGTTTAACTCACGAAAACCATCGAAGATAACAATGACTAAAAGAGGATATCATGATGAAAGGTTCGCTATTTCAGAGTATATGCGGTCTTGCATGGCAGCAGCAGACGGTCTTTGCCGTTAGATCGTTAGATCGGTGGTTCGCCAGTGTCCTTCTCCGCTCTTCTAAGCTCTCTCTCATTCGAATCGGCTCAGCCACCCGTAACCTTAATTGCACCCCCAGCGCCTTTTGTCCCGCTCGTTGCACCGCTTACCCATTTCCTTAAAAGCATTCAACTCTTCGCCACTAACTAAGAGCATATTTCACTTCGATAGAGCTCCAGCGGAGCCTTTAAGAAATCGAATTCTAAATTATTTCAGTTGTGCTTTTCCGAGGTAGCAATCACTTATTAGCTCATAATGGTAGTTCAAAATCATATCAGTTGTTGGGGGAAAGTCTAAATCGTATCAATCGCCCATATTTCTCGATGCTAACTTTATTCTTTGGGGATGGGCTTTGATTCACCTAACCAAGGCAACATGCTTCAATAGAATGTTTTGCAAAGATGTCATGAACCTCCTTTGCTTTAGTAAAGATGACCTGTCCTGCATTAGATGGCCAAGAGAAACCTGCATCAAAAAGAAGACTCCAATACCAGAGCAGACAGATCGTATGAGCAAATATAAGAAAGCGAGGAACTCCATGATATTGTTTAGAATTCCTGCAATTATGAATTAACCATTCATTGCTTCCCTGTGATAAAAATGCAGAACCCAGAAATGAAAATGGAAATTGACTCCATCTTTCTTTCTCCATAGAGCAATCTCGAGCCATATGAAGTCCAGTTTACTCGAAGTGCACGCATCTAAAGTTCCATGCTCAATCAAATGATGGGATTCACGAAGAGAGGAAGTTGGCAAGGAGTTCCTGAGAAAGCGCCACAGGAATATCTGTATTTTCTTAGGACAAGATAACTCACAGATTCTAGACCACGAAAAATGGAGATCAGAAGGGTGCAAATCATATGCAGATTTAGTAGAGAAAATTCCATCCTTCTTCCTTCTCCACATAAAGATAAAGGAGTCATCTTTCAACTCAGTCGGATTCAAACAGAAGGCTGAAATCATACCCAAAACAGAATAAGGAGAAAGATCAGATCAAGAGAAGGAGCGAACTACTCGATCGACTAAGGCCGAAGAGATAGGAAGGTTTGGTACTTACTTAGCCGGTTAGGCGAGGGGGAAGCAGAACATTCTGTGACAATGTACTGTGACAATTCTGGCAGCTGGGATGTTACCAAACTTAGGTGCTTTCAGAACCTCTCGAGATCGTCTATTGTATTGGCTCAATGTGGGTTCTCACTGATAGTGACCAAGACGATTATTCTCTTTCTTGGAAACAGGAAGCAGACGGACATTTTTTCAGTGGCTTCGGCCTACAAGCTTCAGTTCTCTAGCTCTCTGTCAGTCCAGAGATCTTGGGCTCATGTTTGGGACTTACCGTGTCCTGCAAAACAAAGAATTTTCTTATGAAGGCTGACCCATAATTCACTGCCTACTGCTGCTCTTTTACATGACAGGTTTGTGATTAATTCTGCGACTTCTTTTAGATGCTCTTTTCAGAATGAAACTGTAATGCATGCTTTAAGAGATTCTTTGCAGTCTAAAGACCTCTGGCTCTCTATGAATCTTTTGCTCTACTGCCCTGACTTCCTTAATTAGGACTTGGATGACTGGATCACAACCAATTGTTCCAGTCCTTCTTCTTGGCTCACTATCCCATGGAATCTTATTTTTCTTCATGCTATTTGCCTTATCTGTTTCTGGAGAAACTGCAGGCTACATGATATGGATTTCTATTGGCCTACTCGGGCTCTTCAGATAGTTCTTACTAAGGCCAAAGAGGCATGGGATGTATTCGGCTGCTCTAACAAAAGGAAGCGAACTCAGACTCTTATAGGCTGGTCAAGACCACCTGTAGATTATGTTAAAATCAATGTTGATGGGAGTGCAATTGCTTCCCCAGGCTTGTCGACAGCAGGTGGGATTTTGAGGGATTCAGAAGCAAACTGGCTTTCTGGCTTTCAATATAGAGTTTTCTACTCTCACATTCTCACTGCTGAGTTATGGGCTATTTATCATGGACTGAGCTTATGCTGGGAAAAGGTTTTCGCAAAGTTATTCTTGAGTCAGACTCTCCTCTTCTGGCAGTCAAGAAGATCAACAGCAGTCTCACACAAGGAGATCAACATCAGCCTTTGTGATCAAATTTGGCTCAACACCAGTTTCATGGAGTTCAAAAAAGCAAACAAACCTTAACGTCTTTCTTATCTCGCCCATGGAAGAGAGATAGTTAGAGCGAGTGAGTGATTGATTTGTCTTTCATGCATGAATCGATAGCTCCTCAAAGCCTTCATCCAATCTAAAGGGCAGGGAAGGAGTACCCGTACCTATAGCTCGTATCTCATTTTCGGGCTTAGCTGCAGTGCCATAGCTCGATCGTGAGCCATTAATTAATCCTAGAAGAGATAGCTACTTTCGCACCACGTCAGAATAAAGGAGTCATCTTTTTACTACTTGCGGAACAGGAATTCCTTTTTTCGTATAATTCATTGCATCTCCTTCGGACCCTTCTTCTAAAGGAAAGAGCTCTTCCTCAAGGCCGAGTCCTATTATAACTCGAAGGTAAAGTAAGCTAAAATCCCAGTAAAATGCAAATGCTTAACCCAGAGTTCAAGCAGATGAGAGGGATGTATCTTGTGCGGTTTGGGAATGAATGAAGTAGATTCTTTTTATTCACTACTCAGGTACAACCACTTTAGGTATCAAGCATGTATGCAAGATTCAACCTTACTCAGGATCGAAACCATACCTATCAGACGTGGAAGTACCTATAGCTCCTATCCCCTATTGCTCTGAAGGGGGAAGGCTCTTTCATCCCCAAATTACTAAGACCTATTTCACGCCCAAAGCTATCAATCGAAAATGAAGTTCAGGTTGTACATCCAAGGCTGATTATCTTACATTCCCGTAGCCCGACAGAAACCTTAGAGGCAAAAGTCACTCCCCATCGCTCTAAACCTAGGCCGGGAGTCGAACACCGGGACTTTAAATACGAAATTGATTCTTTCTATTCACCCGGGTCAATGGGTTTCACTCTCCTTTGGCTTTCTTGAAGGCTGCCTCTGGGGAATACCCCAACTGCCTTATCATACATGTCGGAATAGGCTCTTTCTTTGGGCGCTTTGATGGCCAATAGGTGATCGGACTCTGGCGATTTAGCGAAGGTTATTCTGAAGTAAGAGGTATAAATCGATTCTAGATCCCCAACTCAATCATCATCATTACTTTTTCGAATCCAAACGAGTAAGAAACTCAACTGGAGAACAACAGATAAAAAGAACCCCACTCTATTCAACCCATTCATTGGAGATAAAGGCTCTACAAGAGGAGATAAAGGCTCTACAAGACCTCGTCCTTGTTCCAATACCCGAGAGAACTGCTAGAAAGGGTGACCTTACTAAACCTACCATGTAATTAAGGGAGAGATTCCATTAAAGACCAACCACTAAAGCAATTGGTTACGCAAGTGATTGCTTTTCAGACAGACCGGAAATATAGGGAAGAGATTGTTGCTTCCGAGGAATTGCTTCGAAAGAGCCCCTACGGATTAAGCCCCGGAGGAACCCTCCATAGATCATCTAATCGGACAGTTCACTATTCAATTCACTATTGAATAAGGAAACTCAAAAGCTTCCCAGTCCTATCCTACTACTGAAAAAATTGCTACTGTTGAATGAGTTCCAGGGGCTATTCACAGAAAAAGAAGTAATGCTCAAGGAGCTGAGTCGTACAAATGAGATATAGATTTCACGTAATCTGGGTAGGAAGAATCTTATGGAACTCTTCATTCAGCTCGTGACTCAAGGCAAGCCTTACGTTTCGTTTCAGCATCATTCGTACTGAAAGTCTATTTCTTAAGAGAGAATCTATTATAGATTTCAGAGAGGGAAGGGATAGGTTCTTTTGCTAGCCTTCCTATAAAACACCGTAAAAATGGTATTATCAAGGCAATTTACGGTGGAAAAGGAAATGAAGCCTGATTTACTCAATCGCACAGCAAGTGAGGGTAAAACAATGGAATAAGTCGACGACCATAGAACCCTGTTCAAAGATTTACCTCGCGTTTACCATGTCTCCCGAGCAAGCTCCGTACATAGGAGAAGAATAGGCAGGCGAGTACGGGAGATTAAGCTATTAAGCCCGAGCGTATAAAAGGTAGATCGCTGTATCTGCCTTGAGGTTTAATAAGGACTGGGGTTTGAGTACTTCAGTTTAAGGATTAGGTGTTCGGGTCTTTTTCATATAATTTCACTAAATACGGGTGAATTACCTTTCCTAAATAGAATAACCGCATTTGCATCCCATGGGAATTACCCTAACCACCTGTTCCAAAGCGGTACAACAACCCATGACTTATTCTAAGAACCCGCGAGTAAGCAACTTTTGTAAAGGCACCCGCACCCGTCTTTTTTGATTGATGTTCCGATCTGCCTTGACTTGATTCGGTAGTTTCGTACTTGATTCGGTAGTTTCGTTTAGTACGAGATCGATGCTTTGGCCCTCTTTTTTGCAGATTCTTTCTTTTTCTTTGGCAGGGCTTATGACCAACAAGCAAGAATGATACGAGATACTTTGAACTGCTTTTGCTCGGCTTAAGGGTATGGTTAATTTGCTACGGCTCTTGGGCCAAGGTCAACAGTCCTTATCTCAGGGTTTCAGCAGACAGCTTAGTCCGAGTATTCGTACCTGAGATCGGGGCTATCACCATCACTATGAATCAAAGCTAAGTAGGCTGATCTGGAAGTAAAGGCACCAGTCGAATTTCGCCAACAACTAGCAATATAATCAGGTGCTTCAGCATGGGATAACCCCATGGCTTGAAACGGTTTTTTTGAAGCATCAACCATGGCAAATTAACAACCGAAGCAAAATCCTACATTCCCATAACCGTAGCCAATCCCTAGCCCCGTTAACCGCCCTTTCTTTAGAGCTAGAGGTTAGATACTTTTGATGGATGTTCTTCTTGTCGCAGGCAGAATAGGGTAAAACTCAATCTTAGCCGATAAACTGTATTGAATGCTCGCCGTCCGTCTTTATGGATGGGGTATGTACTTTTCGATCTTACCCAGTCGAACAAAGAGACGAGGTCTAAATAGCTAGCTCGTCAGCCTTCCTATTCGCTAAAGTAAATGTCACTCCCAGCAAGAGCGCTATTGGTAGGGTAAGGGGCTAAGCACGAATACCTGGCTATTCAACTGGCTGGGAAAGAGAAGATCCTCTCGCCAGAGTCCGATCACCTATTGGAAGGCCACAACCGGGAGCTATATTCAATTCAGATATTTCAGAAATCGGGCATAAAGCAATTGCTTATGCAAGAGGATCAATTTCAGCTCAAACCATTACAGATGAATTAGCGTACGTAGGACAAATAGGTATTCAAGCCGCGTAAGGAGGGCTAGGGCATATAATAAAGTGAGGCAGGCTAGTAGTCCGGTAGGGAAGGAAGCAATAGAATCATTTCCCCTTTCTTTTGCTATTTCCTTGGCTAGTGCGAAGAGCTCTCTCTCCTTTTTCTAGTCCCTGGGCAGAAAGCACTCATCCCTCCATCACCTTGAGCTGGAATAGGACGAGGCTCTGTAAGACCTGCTTCCTCTTTTCTTTCTTCGGCTCGTACCTTGGCTTACCAAGGCTCTGAAAAGACCTGCTCGCACCCTTCTCAAGAAAGAGTCAGGGTACGGGTTTGACTATTAGCTCACGATCGAGCTCTAGCTGCTGACGATTAACTCTTTCGCTAGGCCTTTCCTGTCCTATTTCTTGGTTCGGGAATTGAGTGATTCAAAGTAGCTTTACTCCAATTCTTCTATTTCATAAATGTTCGCTGGAGCCTTTAGTTAGACAGACCAATCCTTTACCTCTTTGTAGGGATGCAACTCTTTATTTCGATTTCATTACATTACTTTTCATTCTTTGTAAAAGGCCGATTCTCTTATAGTTTTCGGTTGGTTGATTGGCTTCTCCATCTTCTTTCAATGGAATGGGTGATATCTTTTAGTCTTATGGGGTACGTCTAGGATGGATACTTGAATGTCTTGGACGATTGATTGTCTACCAAAAAAATAAGATAGGATCCGAGTTCTCAATGCTATTCGAAGCTCTTGACACTTTGTCAGCCGATGTTGCCGCACCAGGCCAGTGTGAATCTTGCTGATCGTGCTATTTCCTTTTTGATTATCTAGTGTCATAATACTATTTCTCATGGGAAAGTCCAAAGAACTAGACTGCGACTGAGCGATCTCATCGAGTTGAATAGTAATTGAATAGAACCGGTCAATAATAAGAAATTCAATATCAGACGCCTCGGCTTGACGGCTATGCTTGGATTTCTGACATTCCTACTGGGAGCTTCTAGGAATCTAGCTAGGTTGATGGACAAATGCCAATAGAGGGTCCTAAGAAAGCTCCGCGACGAGAAATAAATGAGATGCAAGTCTACATAGAATAGATATCCACGGCGAGGATTGATGCCTCTTTGCCTTCAACGACTTTTGAAGAGTCGAATTTCTTTGACTTACGATATTCAACGATTTTTCCTATTTTTCCTTATCCATTTTTCTTTCGACCAAATCTCTTTGCTATATCGAGTCGATCTGCCAACACAGAGATGAAAGCCCTTTTGCAGGTCCACTCAAAGCATTCCTTTAATCCCTATTGGCCAGCAGCCTGCCTTGTAACTAGGAGCTGTATAAGATTCTTTACTCAACCTCGGGCTAAGAATAAAAGGTCTTACACTACTTTCTGGAATCTAGAAACCGAAAAGCAAGCACCATCAGAAGACGCTGAAAAACCTTATCCTATTCGATAGCTCGTTGAGGGCATCCCTCTTCCATCATACTCATGCTCGGAATCCTAATCCCCTAATGCCCTTACTCCAAGAAAGAGATAAATCGCTGGAATTGAGCAAGATTTTAAGCTTTGGCTCGGCTCTTGGATAAGGCTTTCATTTCACTTCCAGACCCATAAAAAACTAAACTCTCACGCTCAAGGTATTTTCCTGGATCCGGGTATCGATCTTGGGAATCTGTTTTCAACTCATATTCCGGTGCTCGAGTCTGAGATTCGGAGTACTACAAGTCAACTAGCGCCTTCTCATCAGCCTCTTCTACTAACAGCGCTTTCGCTCCTTCTCCTTACGGATCACCTATTTCATCCCCTTCTCCTTACGGATCACCTATTTCATCCCCATAGTAAAGACCAACCGAAATAACAACAAAAGGCTTTTTAGCAGTTCCTCTCGGGTACTACCCTACTTAAACCATAAACTAGAAAGTTGCCTATCCCCTTCGGCAACAGAAGCCCATCTTTCGGATGTCCTACTTGCTAAAGCGGTTAGTGAATGAGGTATTGGATCATGAGTAAAGAAACCTATTGGATCATGAGTAAAGAAACCTATGGTGGAGGTATCGCTGAAGAGTTCGATAACGCTTTCCCTGTAGAGTGCTATTCTAATCTATACCTATTCCCCACAAAAACAAATAAAGAGCCTATTCCGGCATTTAAAGGATGTTTGGAGTTTTTCCATAAAATTCAGTTGATGGTTTAGATTTCAAGTCTGGGGAACCTTCGTCATTAGTTTCATTCCCGGGAGAAAGTAATAGCTTTTCAATTCATTAAAAGAATTAGAAAGATTACCCACTCTCCCTACTAGACTGAGATGGGAATAGCCGCAACGCTTCTCGATTATTTAGGATTTCACTAGGAAAGGAAAAGGCGCTCATTAAAGGAGCTCTCCTACGCTTGCCCCCGTTTCGACAGCTAGAATTGCTTTACTTTTGAGCTGGTCCTGCTGACTTCAATACCGCTGAGATGGTATACAAAAGAGGGATTTAAAACTTATTAAGGATCCACCAAGAGCTCAAGCTTGGTCACTCTTTTATATCTGCATTTCGTCCAGTGAGTGGGAGAGCATGTCTTCGTGTGAAAAATGCCTGAAAAGGAACCCTTGCCCATAAGTCTAATGCCTTAACTTGTATATGTTTAAACGCCAGGAGGTCTAGTTGGAAAGGACTTGCTTGCTCTCTTGCTCGCTAGAAAGCATTTGAGCGGAGAGCTTGCAGAGGGGAACGCTAGCCCCAATCACGATCTACCCGGCAGTAGGGAAAGCGTAGAACATTCATGAAATAGAATATCGCGAGCATGCTTATCAGTTTATAAGAAAGAAAGAAAGCTATTCGTAGGGGATTTCTGTTCAATAGGAAGTAGTCCTCTGTTTAAGTCTGTTGGTTTATTACGATATCCATCCTTCATGCCTAAAAAAGAAATGAATATTCCCTCATCTTACTTTCTGAGACTGAGCTTGCTTAGCCTAGGTATGCCTTAACTACCACTACCTACAGGAGAATCAATATAAGTCAAAGGGAGCCCCAATAGGAATCTCGAAAGAGTGATTTATGAAAGTGAATGGAAAGACTAAAAACCGGTTGTTCAACCAGCTTTTCATAAAATACCCCATTGTCCCCAAGAAAGAAGGACCTTAGCGCTTTAGTTAATTAGTTAACCGGGAATGAGGTATTGCCCCATAGGAAAGCCTCTTCGAACAGCCAGCCCTTACGGTACCCCCAAGTCCGGTCACGAAAGCATATTCAGAAAAGGAAGTCAGGGAAAGAGCTGCAGGAACTTAAGCTCGACGCTACGACCCCGCATTTGACTGTTCTTCTCACCCAAGCCAGGTACGGGAGCTAGTGCTTTCTACAATACCTACAGAGTTCATGATTGATCCAAGTGAGAGAGTAACCCTACCTAGGTTTTTAAACAGTTTAAAAGCAACTTCTCATCCAAGCACGAACCTAATTCTGCTGAACCTATAGGCGAACTAGCTTCCTTTCCTAAATAGGCTAACGAGCTGACCTTACTTGCCATTCCTTCTTCAAGAGCTGAGCAAAGGAACTCCCCATAGCAAGATAATGGGAAAGACCCTCATAAAACAACCAAGGGGATTCAGTCTTACTCACCCTCTATCCGCTCGAGAAAGCGAATTAGTATCGGACTACCTTTGTCTTTCAGGTTCGCAGAATACCATTTATTAGCCAAAGTGAATAGAGATAGCAAGCAAGAGGAGAACCTATACTAAACTCTAGCTGCAAGGAAAGCTTAGGCCCTTACTTAAACAAAGAACCTAAAAGATTCAAGGTATTGAGCTTCTACTACGCCAGCAGTTGCGGATGTCCTACTTGCATCAACCGGCTAGGCATATAGCTCAGTAGCAGCGAGAGAGGAGGCATTGGCTCGACTAAAGAAAGGCGAGGAGTGAAAGCGATTCAAAGGCTAAAGTAGTTAAATGTAATCCGTTCTTTATTGCTTTGCCCGGGGAAGATTATCTAAAGCTCTTTATACCCGCGTTTTTCCTTATGCTATTTGCTTTTGCCCTTAGGGTAGGTAGCTACTTTCCATTATAGTCAACATGGTATAGGTATGGAATGCTCCTCTTGCTAGCCTTGCGTAAGATTTCTTCTCTTATTCTATTTCTAAAACAGCGCTACGTCATAACCAATGAAAGAGCTCTTCTTCAAAGGGGAATGGCTCCTTTTTCTTTTCTTTTGGGAAGAGCGATCGTAAAGCACTACTCACTCATACATAAAATGTGGAATCTGCTCTTTTTAAGATCAGCTTTAGAGTTTCAAGAATAATCTAGTGCTTTTTCTTCGGCATATCGCTTCGGAAGAGCTCACCTTCTCTATCTCTGGCTGGGGTTCTTCCCTTTGACCTCTAGTGCGCCTAGCGTTCTCGTCTGTTGGAAGATATGCTGGCTAAGGAGTTGCGGTTGCTTACATTATATTATTCGTATCGATTCTTTGATTCGAAGAGCTCGCACCCGTACCTTTATTAGGGGCAAGAGTCTCCGGTTCATAAAGCAGATTAACAAAAAGGGATTCTCGCTAGGAGTTCTCTCGTTGTGAAGAAGTATGGTTCTTCCGTTGACGTGAAGAAGTATGGTTCTTCCGTTGACCGAGGTTTAGGACCTGGGGATTTCTCATCTCCAGCCGTTGCCTTCATCTTTCCCATTATCTTACCTCTGTCTGGTTGGTTAATGATGGGCTTTCGGGGCTTACTTGTTGTTCTTTCTATAAGATAGCAAAAGAATCTATCCCAAACCGAAAGAGTTATTCTCTGAAGTAGCTAAGGCTAACCTAGTCCAATAATTTATACCCGAGATAACTGCTAGTTCATTTACCGCTCTTAACCTTATACGCTGGTGTGCTATAGATAGACTCCCTTGTTTAGCTAGATAAATGGGTAGACGCACACTGAAGACAAGATGATGGGAAGGCAGAGTTATTTCTGCCCAGGGAAGGAGTATTCAGAGTGGTTCTTTGATTGGGTGGAAGGCGAAGAAGGCCTCCCTCCGGGGGGGCCCGAAGTGCTTTATGAACAGGATTTGACTTTCTTGTGTATGACGTGGGGGTTAAAAGTGGAATCTCTTCTATGAACTTAACCCTAATTGTAAGGCTATAGGTTTTATAAGGCTAATCGGTTGTTTATTTGATTGTTGTACTGTTTATTATCTCAGTGGCTTTTAAACCGCAGTTTTAGGGTTTTATTTTTATTGTTTATTCTGTTAGTTCTATTATAACCCTAAGCCTAAGCAAGAAAGCAGAAGGGTTCGCTTTTCTGAAGTGGAGTAAGGGTGTCATTGGCGAATAGAAGTAGGAAGGGAAATCCTTATGTAACTCCAATCCTGGCTCGAGAGCGGGTTAACGGATTGAATCGGACTCTTTCTTTCGAGTGAGTGAATGATTTATGAAAGTTCATAGAATCTGATATAAAGTCTTCCCATGGAAAAGCCACTGATGAGAGGATGGAATAGAACTCCCAATGTATGTAAAGTAAGTAGGCCTGAAAGCAATCTCAGGTAGAATGGCTAGTTTGAAAGCCTTTAAAGACAATCGATTATCGGATTTCACCAACCCAACCAATCAAAGCAGAAGTTCTAATTAGTGCCGCTGCCAATATGCCATTTCAGCCCTGGGAGGACAAAGCAAAGCAAGCAATGGAGCAATGGAGGAGCAAAGCAAGCAATGGAGCAATGGAGGCCCAAGCACTAGAGGCCCCCCTAGAACAATCCCAGGGTCATGCAAATGCCTGGGTCTCACAATCTTTTAAAAAGGAACCATTGTAGTGCGAAAAAAACGAGCGTTTGGGCGGTCTTACGATGAAATCTTACCCATGATGCCTCGAATCATGATATTTTTAAATAGAATCTGGGTAGTTGGTGAAATCCTCGCTTCAAAATGCTTGTTTTGAGACTACTTTAAACAAAACGGTCATTGTTCTCATTCCTAAAGTTGAGGGACCTGAGCGAATCAGTCAATTTCGACCGATTAACTTATGTAAAGTTCCTATGAAACTCATCACCAAGGTCCCTGTGAATCCACTTCGTACTTTCTTAGGTAAACTGGTGGGGAAATCAAAATCAAGCTTCATTCCTGGACCCAATACTACTGACAATATTATTGTGGTACAAGAGGCTATTCATACTATGGGAACAATGAAAAGAACTAGAGGGGCTCTTGCGATTAAAATCGACTAAGGCGTATGATCGCATCAAATGCAGTTTCTTGCAGTCCGTTTTAGAGGTCTTGTCAGAGCCTAGGAACTGGAACAATTTGATCATCGCCTCTTCGAATGAGTTTTCCATCTTGTGGAATGGGGAGAAACTTCCTTCTTTGAAGCCTTCAAGGAGTTGTTGACAGGGAGACCCTCTTGAACCATATCTCTTTCTTCTATGTCTTGAGAAACTCTCTCATTTGATCAGTGATGCTCTTGACAGGGGAGAATGGATTCCTTTATCCATTACTCGACAAGGATCTCATTTATTTCATGTCTGTTTTGCAGATGACATTGTCTTATTTGGGGAGGCTTCTACAGGACAACTTTATGTTATGAGGTATATTCTTGATTCTTTTTGTTCAGCTAGTGGGGAAAAGGTTAGCCTGACCAAATCTAAACTGCTAGTATCTAAGAACATTGAAAACAACCAAGCAGTAGCTCTCAGGTCTCATTGTGGTATTCCCCTAACGGATGATTTGGAAAAGTACTTAGGCGCACCCATGATTAATGGCAGAGTCAATAAGCTCACCTATGGAAATTTTTTGAGTAATACGCAGGCTCGACAGAACTCATGGACAAAGAAGCATCTCTCCATGGCTTCTAGGGTAAGACTGAAACTCATTCAACAGGAGCTGCTAAAGCCTTTGAGCGTGTAAACCTATACTCATCAGCAAGCAAGAGAACATGCTCTCTCTAGTACAAATCGGGAACTTTTTAAAAACACCCTAAAAATCGGTATCAAGAAGGATTCCCTCTAAAAAGTCATTCGAAATAGAAAACTTTGATAAAACACCGGGAAAAAGGGTATCCATACATTTTACGCTAACAAATTGAAAAAGAAATATGCAAAGTTGTTAAAACACCGTATTTTTGCTTACTTTCCCTTTTTAGGGCAGAAATCGAATTCGAAATCGACTAAATTGTTAAACCCCGGGAAAAATGCTTACTTATCGATTTCCGGGCAGAAATAGAATTACAAATCTGCAACTTTGATAAAACCCCGTATTTTGGGTTACTTTGACATTTCTGGGCAGAAATCTAATTCGAAATGGACAAAAAAACATACTTTTGCCACTGGGGTAGATAAAACTTTTCACATTTTCAATTATCTCTATGAGTGAAAAAGGCATAATTAACTTTCGACCCTAGGTGAGATATAAAGTTATCTTTTTTGAAGGATCTCGTAGAGGTAAAAAGTCCTAATGAACTTTTCTGGCTATATGAGATATAACTTTGTTCACGATTGAGAAGGGGCTCTCCCAATCCAATACTTAAATGTGGAACTCGAAGCAATCATTCAACTGGCTCGAAACCCGAAGCAAGAAATGGTGAGAAGCAGCGGTGTAACACCGACTGTTAAGTTGGTAATTCCAATTCGTAGTAAGTTCGTAGTAAAGTAAAAGGGATCGAAAGGGAACAGGCTACCCCCACCCCACATAAAGAAAAGAAAGAACTTTAGCCTGTACATCGAAGTACTTCCCTTTTCATCGGTTGAACCATAAATGGAATCAAGTACTGGGCGTTTTGGCATGATCTGTGGTTTTTCGTGGTTTTCTTTTGAGACTACTTGAGAGACGTAACTGGACCTCTCAATGGGAAAAGACTGGCTTTCTGATGTTTCATCTTTCTATTATCTCTTCGGTGGGAATTTCTTGAACCCTACTTTAGTCAATGGGTTTCACTCTTCTTCCTCGTTAATCGATCTTGTGCCTTAGGACAAGGATATTTTCTGACCTGGTAGAATGCCCATTAGTAAGCAACTTTCGTGAACTATTCTCCTCCATCTTATTATCTCTATGTCCAAACTTCCTTAGTCAAGTAAGTACTCCGCTGAGGTAAGCTCTTTCTACAGGAGCAATTTCAGTGAAAAACCATTAGGCATCCCCTGCGCGTTCTTATTCCCGTTCTATTAAAATGGGAGAGCTCACCTTCTATAGATATAGATTGGAATGCTACTATTTTGTCCCCTAATCGGCTATAAGGTTTACTCATAGCTTTACTCCAATTCTTCTATCTAATCACTAACTGCCTCTACTTCCAGTACGTGCCGTGGGGTCACGAGCGGTAGTGTCTCGCCAGAAGTGCTCTTTCCCACTATTCACTCTGTTCACGGTTAGCTGTAAATGACCGCTGCCCCATTGTCGATCATCACCCTGTTTTTACTTTGACTCCATCTATGTGTTCTTGAATGTATAGAGGCTTCAGATGGGATGACATCTTCTCCTCCGGCTTGTCAAAGACCATGTATTCTACCTCTCTAGATCTTTCACCTGAAGGTAGTTCGATTATTTCCACCGGCTGTTCTTCTTCTTTTCTGTCTTGTGAAAGACCGCAGGTAAGGTGAGTTCTGAGCAGTTTAAAGTGACTGTGAACTGCCCAAACTGAATGGTTCCCTCCGAGGCTTAAAAGTCTTCCGCCTTCAGAGTCTGTTCACTATCAAAATCGTCTTGAATAACTGGTCGCTGTATGTCTTGTCTAAGTTCCTCGGCCATGGCTTCAACCTGATCTTCTGGCAGATCGGCCATGTCTGTAGGGCCCTAGCAGGACCCTGAGCACCTCAGCCTGTGTCTGTCCTGTCTCGGCGTACTCCATCAGGTCTCTGTCTAGCACTTCTTTTATTTCTTCAATTCTTTTTTCTCTAGCCTTCTTTCGCTGCAGTCGACGGCGTATAGTCCTCTTGTTTTGTTTTTTGGGGAACTTTCTATGTCTGACGACCTCCCACTGTCTGGAAGCAGGTCGATCCGGTTTCTTGACCATTCTGGACTAAGTTCGTTTAGAGTAGACACGCCCCGACTAAATTGAACTTCTTTGCATGGAAGCTTATGAGGCATCTCAGTGGACGCTTTTATTCAGAAGATAGGAATTCGGCTTGCTCACTTAGAATGAGGATCAATAATAATAATGAGCGTAAAGGCTTTACACAAGACCACAGAGCGAGAGAGAGAGCCTTCGCTTACCTGCTTAACCGTGCCCTCCTATCGTACCTATTTCCCCTTTTCCCTCCTATGGTACCTATTTCCCCTTTCCTTCAGTTACATTTTTTCTCAGTTCTGCTTCCAACTACCGATGTGAGAAGGCTTGGACGTATAGCAAGATTAAATAAGAGGTATGGCATACGGGAATGGTATATGAAATGCAAAGTTCCCGATTTCTAATTCGTTTTTCTAGTTTTTCCAGAACCCCACGTCCGAAAGCATAAAAGCGGATACGATCACATTAGAGAAGTCTCACTGGCCTTTGCTAGTCTTATGCCATGCGTGCCTTACGAACCGACCCTTTCTCTTCGACGAATAGCACTCGAAAATCCTAGAAATCTATACACATGTCAACTATCAACACACAGGCTTTACGCTTAAGCTATGTTATACCTTCCTTCTCTGCGAACAGAAAGAATGTAGCTTCCTTTACAAAGTATACTGAAGCAGGCTTAGGGACGAATAAGGGTCCGTACTATGTCCGAGGCACCTCAAGGCACATTGTCCGCCCGGATAAATATCGTAAAGTGGGCTCGCTCTACAATGGCAATTACAATGGGTCGTTTATAGCGGAGTTGCCTTGCTTATAAATTTATCTGAATCTATCGTAACTCTTACAGATTCTTGGATGTTCCTATTCTATAGAAATTTCAAAATGCTTTATGTTAACTATGGATTGAGAATCTCTTTTTTGTTGATTATGAGTATCGACTTCTTCGCTGCTTATCAGTACAGCACTAGCGCAGATGCTTTTCATAGCCCTATTCTTAGATAGAGGACTCGGGTGGATGGAGCCAAGTGGATCAAGGTCCTCTGGTCGGTCCTTCTCTTCATGCTTGTTGCATTAATGAAGAAGCCTATTTAGGGAGTGCAATAGAGAAGGGTTCCAATACTATACGTCCCAAGGTACTTTTTTTAGAGACATTTTCAAAGACAATTTTCCCGGAAGAATTGGGGCACAAAGGTTCTTTCAATCATGAAGTCCAGTCCTTTCGAAAGCTTTCTGACCTCTATGAACGCAGAGCAGACTAAAAGGCAAAGAGGGCGTGAAGCTATGTCATTAGTCTAGCTCATATTGAATTCTAATAAGTTCTTTATGTATGTTCTTCGGTTGTGGGCTACTCTTTGCTACTAGCTCACCTAATCAGGCTCTTCGTCTAAAGAAAGGCTCCTCGCGTTATCGGCCCTCCAATCGGCATAAATCAAGACCTCGTCAATAACTTCTAAGCTACGCAGCTCATCTTAAAAGCCTATCGGATCATCTCCTTACCTTATTTCTCCTCCTGCTCCGTCCTCTCTCATGGCATCTCTCTTCTCTGATTAAACAAGGGCTCACTCAACAACAACTAATTTCACTGCTTTCTTTTCTTGCCTTTCCTTTCTTGCTAATCATTTTTATGATAAGTGCTCTGTGTTGCAAGGGTGGGCTTCAAAGCCAATTGTTGTTCGTCGTGCTTTTCGTGACTTGATAGGACCATCCTTCAATTGCTGTTCTGATTGAGCCTAAGATCTAAGGTCACCTTATTGAGTGCTCTTCCATTGGCTTCTTGAAAAAGAGTCATTCTATAGAAAGATAGAATTCAAGTTCATATCTATTATAGAGAGAGCCCCTTTTACTGACACGTCCCCTTATTTAAGTGAATGGCTAAAAGCAGTTGGGATCCCTTTCCTAAATGTCGGACCAAACTAGGGCTTCTTAGCTAGACCTTATGGTCGATTCCATGGCTTCAACGCGTAGCTACACTGGGTATCCTTAGCACTTTTGACTGTTCGCTAGAGGAATAGAGAATTGCATCTTATCCCTATTTGCTTAAGTGAATAGCTCTGTCAGCTGGTTTTCTTCTAATTTATAAGAAGGGGCGTAGCTACAGACGTAAGGATTGCTACTTCTTGGGTTACCTTCGCTCTGCTCGTCTCGGACCAACAAAGATGGGCTAGGCTAGACCTTTAGGACGAAGGAGTAAAAGAAAGAATATCGTAGATAAATGGGATACGATCATAAGTCTCAGCTATACCAAAGATATCAGTTCAGAAGCGATAGGAGGACTGCCATAGTAGCGAGTCTCTTTATAGTCGCGACTGTTGTCATAGTCAACAGGGAACTTTATGCGAGAATGGTTCTCTTTGGCCTCTTTACCAGTGGTGGTATTTTATGGACCTAACATAGGACTTAGCCCTGGAGCGCTCTTTGATGAGCCTGCGTAGTATTAGGGTATCCAATCGAGAGAAGGGGTGCCTCCTCACAAAGGCCTATTTGTTTCAGGGTTCCATGTGGAATACGGGGTTCTGCTTTTGGTTCAATGGCGGGCAGACTTTCCGAACTGCTTCCATAGACAAGTGAGTGTCGAAGGTCCGCATGGCCCTTATGGGCTGGGCCACACACGTGTTAGTGGCTTAGCGGGGTTTTTGAGTACCTTTTATAGGCTTTGGAAAGCCCCTTTCTTTTATTACACCAAGTGTAAGCCGGACCAGAGAAAGCCAAGTCAATGAGGCCACAGGCTGTAATCATCCCGCAAAAGGGTTAGACCGTCCCATCGATGGATCCGAGCCACCAAACTTCTCCGAGCTGCTCATCACATCATTAAAATCCCACAAACCAACCCAGGGGATATCTACATTCTGCGCGAGGGACTCCATAAGCTGCCATAGGTTCCTTCTCACTTCCAAAACCGGACTAGAATAGACAACTGTTAACAAAAAACTAGTGGAGCCCTGACTTTGTACTACTGCATGGACTAGTTGGAGGGGGAGGAATAAAAAACATCAAGATTCGCCACCTGGTCATCCCATCCCAACCAAATAAGACCAGCAAACCCTACCGGGTCCGCAATATGATACTTCGGAAACCTTAACTTTCGTATAACTCTCCGAGCCTTATCACCAGAGATTCTTGGTTCTACCAAGGCTAGAATAGCCGGTTTATATATGCCCAACAGGTCCCTAATATTACTATGTAAAGTCTTATTCCCTGCCCCTCTACTGTTTTAGAAATAGAATAAGAGATGTTTACTCGGACTAGTAATAGCGGTACGTCAGACTCTTCTCCTTACTAAAAGTCAAAGCCTATTTTCTCACCTCTTTCTGCACCTTCTTTCATAAGTGATCACATAAAGATCTGGAATGCCTTTTGATTGAGTATAGGTCACATAGACTGTCGCTTTCGAGATGGATAGGGTTGGGATAGATAGTCAGAAGGACTAACGGCTAGACATGAGGGATAGACTGCGGTATCTAATAACCTTGCCCAAGGGCGGTAGGTAAGCAAGCAATAGATTCAGTTTCCCTAGAATCCACTGCTACTCCAAAGCTCTAGTCCGGTGCCTCTACGAATCTCACCATCTGTATTTCCTGTCCTTCTTTCTCAAGAAAAAGTCCGACTCAATCCCTTTCTTTAATCTTATCTCGGGTATTGGCCTGGGAAGGAATACAACTTCCCCATTATCGGATACTGGAATAGGTACGGATACTCGGACTAAGTTCGGTCAGCTTGAAAGCTTGACTTTCTTCTTTCTGGCGTGACTGCTTTCTAGTTTCAATAAATATCGTATAGAAAGAAGTACACCCCTTGTTAGTTGTTAGCCTAAAGAGGAAGGCGATCGGCGAATTGACTTCATGTCGGAGAATCGTCTCTTTCCTCTCCTGAAACCGTATTCTCTCCTTCCCACATCATATCGTCATCTTTTCCTTCTCAAATCATCTTGCTTGTTTTCTAGTAAGGAAGCGGATACCGGTACCGCGGAGTGGGCTTGAGTAAAAGTCAAAGTTCTGTTCTTCCCTCAACTTGTGAAGTAATATCAAGAATATTTAGAATTCGATTTGTTAGCTACAATGGACCAGAGTCCTAAAATCCTGGGAAAACTAACTCTTCCATCAGAGAATAAGCTACAGGTAGACTCAATTCAATCCATTAAATCTGCTAGAGAAGGTGAATGCTAAGCTTAATACGCTGAGTAACCCTATCCAACTCGATACCTATTGAGGGCTGCCTCTCCTAACCATGAAGAATGAGATAATCTCCACCCACAACCATAAGCAAGGAAGACATCCCATTCAGACTCTCGGGCCTATAGGTAGACACCACCTTTCTTATTCGATGGATTCCCTTGCCTTTTTTCGAGTACCTGATAAACTGAATCTGATAAGGGGGATCCACTACCAGAAGAAAAAGACTTGCACTCCCAACTACTTACCAAAGCGAGAAAGCAGAGGTTAAAGCCTTATCGAACTCTGAAACCGAAGCGTCATCCTTTTTTCAAGCTTGAGTAAAAGTGAAGGCGTTTTGTCTCTTTACGAAGGGTACGCAGGAGATTCGATGTAAGGGAGGATGGATGTAGCTGCTATTGCTATGGCTGGGAAATAAATAACATACATAAATATCATTAACGATTGCTAGCGAAGTCTATCTGTCAGAGTGATCTTAGACCATTGAACTTCCTCCCCCACTGCTTACATTATACGGTCGTGAGTGAAAAGAAAACATATGTGGTTCTACACCCCCGTTCGAGAGACTGGTAAATGTGTTTCCGTTGCTAGCCTTTCTTTCGAGAGAGTTCATGATTGATGCTCCCTCTAGAATCGCTTTCCATGATTGATGCTCCCTCTAGAATCGCTTTCAAAGCGGGGATTTATTAAGCTCAGAAGGGGGAGTTTGCTTTGGTTGTTTTTACGCCTAGACTCCTGAACAGCTAGAAATCAGATTAAAGAAAGGGATTGATCTTACGTACGGGTCTTGCTTCAGGCTTCCCCATCCTCGTAATCCAGAAAGCGAAAAGCAAACAACAAGAAAAGCTAGTTCCTTGAGAAAAGGGAAGCGAAGATAGTCCTTGTAATACGGCATTAGAGTTGGTAGAAAGCCTTAACTTCCTCGGAAAGTAACCCATCGGTGAATCAGAGGGGAGAGATCCTTAACTGGAGACTAGACTGATGGAGAGTACCTATAAAAGGCTTAGCTGACACAAGCCCTATACCAACAAAGAACCTATCGCTCGTGCACTGAAAGAAAGCACCTACGGAACCCCCGGAATATGTGCTTCCTTTCCACCCGCGTATAAGTTCTTATCCTTTTCTTTGAGCTCTACTCTAGGGATAGCAGTTATATTCAAAAGGGATAAAGAGATAGATGTTATAGCTGACTTAGACTTTTGAACGAACTATTGCACGAAGCCCTTTTTAAACCTCGGGTTAAGTCCCTTCCCTTTCCTACGAGCCAACAATAAAAGTAGCCCGCCAACCAACCAGAAAGAAGGAAAGGCAAAGCACTTCTCCATTACCTAGTCCAGGAGGAAGAACCGGGTTACTGTTGAGCAAGTAGTCATAAGAGCTCTAGACTTTCTACCTTCCCGATCTCTATATATATAAAATTAACGCAATTAAGGACCTTATGTGGAGGTTGCTAAGCCTAACATTCTAACAATCGCAATAAACAACTTTTGCCGTGGGATATTCTGATGAGCGAGAAAGCTTTGACAGATGGAGATTAGGCTAGGCTCGCTAAGACCCCAAGAAAAGAAATAATAAATCCCGATCCCGTTCATGCAACTGGAATAGATTCTTGGTTGGCTCGTTGAGACCTTTAATAAATGGACTCGCTATGATGGCATTATCGACAAAAAGTAGACCCCTCTCCATTCCCCCTATTCGTCCTCCGATAATTCATATGATTTCAGCAGTATTGGATTTGGAATACAGCTCCATAGGAAAGAGCTAGAGAGGAAGGGGTAATAGGGACAAATTCTGAAAAGGTCTAGCTACTGCTTAACCTCTAGGCGAAGTGGCTGAAAGAGTTGGACTCACAATCAAATACTTCCCAGAAATAGGTTACTTTTCCTTAGCTTAATTAGAAGGGGAATAAACAAAATAAATCAAAAACTTCCCTTACCGGTTGAGCATCCGCAACATGGGCTTCCGATGGAGCGAAAGAAAACTGGTACTTTACCCCCAGTGGATTCTTTTATGACTCCAACTGGCTCTACAACTGTAGCTTCAACTGCGGGTAAGGCATATCTTCCACCAGACCAGACCCTTAATTTGAGTAAGCCAAGGGGTTGTTTTCTTTGTTTGGGGAAGACCCGAACTGCCTTATCTTTTCATCGGTTGTCAAAGGCCGTTTATCTTATTACTAGCGGAAACCCCTTACCTGGCACCATAAAAGCCATCTCCAACAACCGCTCTGACAAGACCGGAAACTCATTCAAGAGGAGGAATTGCAGCTTACTCGATTCTATCTCCGCGAGCCTATTCTGATGAATGAATTCCCTTCCGCCTGCGTAGAGGTGCAGTTCCTTTTAGGGGGCTTTCCTTGCTTTAGTAAAGCGAATCCAGTTTTGAAGCACCTAAGAATCCCAGACCATTGGGGAGACCATAAACGCAGGATTCGATTAAACAACTTTAGACGTGGAATTTGTTTATCAAGGGGATAGACCAGGCCTGTAAAGAACGGGTAAGGAAAGGAATTGGTTTAGAGGCAGCCATGAGAGAGTGAAATCAAATACCCAATCCATAATCAATCCCCAGCCCGAGCCGGTCTTTGTTTCCAATGCAAGTTGGATGCTTAAGAAGGCGGCAAAAGTCCTCTTTTTTTGCCGATTAATAATTCGATTTAGGAAAGGAAAGAGGAAATACTCAACAGGAAATATAACCTTAGCTCTTATCGTTGGGGACAGAGGTGACCTTTACCTCTTACCTATCGTTCGTGAAGCCATTAAATCCTATCTCAGAAGAGATAGAGAGGAAAAGTAAGATCGCTAGGTCTCAATGCTACCCAGTCAGCAGCCGAATTTGCTTTCCTAAGGAGGAGACCCGTTGAACCCCAAGTTCGGACTAAAGGGGAGCTACTCGGGACAAGACGCCACACCAGCAGCTACGCTCACTCAAGTTGAGACTCTTTTCCGAATCTATTATTAAATCGGCCTTCTTCCTCTGCTAACGACTACCAGATCAGCTTCTAGAACAGGTATTTCATTCAATTGAATTTGCTTGCTAGCCGCAGTATCCGTACAATAAGACTTTCGCTTTGGAGTTGCAGTGTAAAGAAGAAAAAAGGGAAGACTCTTAGGAAGTGCCTCTAGCTCATAAGACTAGATAGACAGAAGGCAGCTACTTTATTAGCAGCTCAACGAGACAGGCTATCAACAGGGCTTGCAGAGAAAACAGCTAGAATAGAAAGCGAACGGGATGTGGTTCACAGAATAAGAATCTCGGTGTAAATTGAAAAGCTAATCGTAGGGACTGATGTTGGTCTTGCTGCTTAGGTTTCCGAAGTGGTATATTCTCTCAACTTTCATGAAGCAACTAATTAGTCTTCAATCTTGAGAGCTACAAGCTAGGAATCAAGAGAGAAAGTCTCAGGCTAATAAGATTAAAGAGGTGAGCGATGGGGCTAGTAATCAAAATCCAATACAGAATTCCCTATCAAATCAATATCCATCCCGAGCCCGTTCATGAGAGTTTCAAGAAGGGATTGCTGAAGAGATTGCTTTACCTGAGAAGCTGGTAACCTTCCTATTTACGAGTTCGGAAAGCAAATAAATGTAGATTCTGATCTTCGAAGTAGGGGTACAAGTAAGTAAGCCCCTTCGGTAAGACCCAGAGTAAAGTCGAGGTAATTATGGAGGTATTGACGTAATTTGCTAATGCCTCCGGCTTAGCGATGAACTTTATGAAGTCGAAACTTTTTCTTTCACCTTTTACCCCACGACAAACTATGAATTTTCTGAGTTCTTCTTGTGGCATCCCTCTGACCGATGACTTGGGAGTTTATTTGGGTCTTCCTATTGTCCACAAGAGAGCCTCGAGGGAGCTTTATGCTCGGATTGTGGATAAAGTTCGGTCTCGCTTGAATAGTTTACAGAAAAATGTACTGTCGAGAGCAGGTCTACGAGTGAAGGTGAAATCAGTTATGAATGCTATTCCGCTTTATGCTATGCAGACAGCCCTCTTACCTCCTTCCACTTGTGCCCAGTTGGATCGGCTGGCAAGAAATTCCCTTTTTTCAGGTACGGAAAAGTATACGCATAACCATCTTGATTTGGAGTCCTAGTAAACCCCTTCTAAGAGACCCTTCGCCTGGGATTTTAGTCGACGATAGAGCCGGAATAGAACAACCAGAACCAACATCAGGGGACAACTTAACAGCACCTGCGAATCACAGAACAGGTAGGCCTTTCAATTGAGAATCGGTTGAGTTGCTCCTAGCTTGAGAAGTCGAAGATAGCGCTCGCAATCAAATCATTTGGTGAGTTGCATAGGGAAAAGGCTCTTAGGCTCGACGCTCCGACCCCGCATTTGTTTTACGAACTCGAAAAATTAAATAGGAAAGTTAGCTGTTAGCTCGTTGAAAGGTGAAGGTTCACCGGTCATCATACGCTATTTCTTTCCTGTCTTTGTCTATAAAGTGGTTTAGAAAGTTAAATGAGGTATGGTATGAGAGAGGTCTAACTCACCCGAAGGCCCCGGGGGGAACCCATCCTTCTCGATGAGGAGAGAGTCCTGGACTTAGCGAAAAAGAAGAAAAGGGGCTAAAGACCGCTTGAAAGTAGGTTGAACTCAGACTCTTCTTCCCCAGGACCGGGATCTGTAATGCTTACTGTCCTTACCAAGACCTACTCTCTAATCAGTCGAGCTTCAAGACCTTCTCCTTAACCTCCAATGCCACACACACATTCCTTTCAGATAAAGTATTTACAGATAAGCTCGGCACCTTAGACGAATCAAAGATACGGGAATGCCTCACTCGCTCTAAGGCTCGTTGAGACCTATAGGTTCCGCAAGAAATACCACACTCAGATCGGTGAATCTATCAGGAGTGATCCTGCACACTCCAACCATTCCGGTCTATAGATTCATTAAGAGAACTTAAAGACATGCAGGAATAAGCGCCGGAAGAATGAAAATACAATCATCTTCTTCCTTCTCAACGTAACATTGACTTCTTTTTTACCTTTCTTTACAAGAGGCTGAAGAGAAGACAGGGAATTTCGTTCTACAACAGGTCTCTACAGCGGAAAAGAACTCAACTTACTAGATCATAATAGAATAGAATCCAGGTAGAGTATACTAGGAGTCAATTTAACTTTTTCGAGTATCCAGCGCTAAGGTCTCTTCCTTCTTTGATTCCCATCAGTTACGTTACACTCTCAGGCACGGTGGGGTCTTCGACTGGGGTGAAGTCCTCGTCGCCCATAGTTATTTCCGGGTTCGGAGGGTTGGGGGGATGTGATGCTGATATGGAAATGCCCTACCGCTCTTCACCTTGCTTGCTACCTTCCCAACCGGATACCCGTGTACGTATGTGGCAATGGCAAGGGTTTACGATCTCATGGCGAAGTAAGCTGGAGCTTCGAGGGCAGCAGTTGCTTAGCAGAACTCAACCTGTTGGGATTACTGTCAGTCTTTTTAAGGAGTCCTTTTCAGCTACCTTTCACCGATCTTCGACTTGTGGACATCGGCTCCATACCCTGTAGACAAGTAGTACTTGGGGAACCTGTGGAAAAAAGAGAGGGCTATTTGGCAAGTGCTTCAAAATCTCCTCAACATAAGGGCAACGATCGATAGTTGAAACCAGTTTTCAAGTCCAGGGGGACTAGTTGCTCGGTTCCGACCATTTTGGCTAAAGAAAAAGATAAGGGCGAAGGGATTTCTGAAAGCTCCATTTGAAGCAGGTGATGAAAGTTCAACTCTGAAATGCTATCTCAAAAGAGAAGGGGGTTTAAACCGGAAGATGCCTTATATAGATATTGATATTGATCCGCTTCTACGGGAGGTGGATGGGGAATCAAGAGAAGCAAGGCCTACGTGACGGTTACATGAGTTAGGAACCTGATGTGGAATAATTATTAAAGGCGTGGTATACTACGAAATAGACTTCAAAGCGAAAGAGAAGAAAAGAGGATAAAGCGGTCAAAAAGTGCTAGCAGACATTTTGTATAAACAAAGTAAAAAGGGTTGGAAAGAGTTCCTCATTTTCCCCAACCTTACTTAGGCATCTTACATTGGCAGGAGCTGACTAAGAAGGGTTCTCTTACCCAAGGGGATCATCGAACGTACTGATGAAAGAGGCAGGCAAGGAGTTCAAGCAGAAAGAAGAGTGAGCGGTGACATGGTAATAGCACCCCGTTCAAGGAACTATCTCAGGGTTCCAGCATGAGGTATTGGATTTCAAGTACAAGTCTTTTGCTTCGGGTCCCACTATTCCGGCATTATGGGATGTTCACTTCCGGGGCTTCGATGAGTTCTCAGTAGAAGCGAGAGAGTTATTGCCTATAGCACACGAACAATAAAGGTAAAGCTATACGCGGATAGAAAGCTACCCCAACGCCATAGACCCCAGAAGACCCTGAATCCGCTTTCGGTACGGGACTAGGACGAGGTTCCGGTACTTAACTTAATAAAGGCTGGTCTCTTCGCATGAACCCCTAACCAAGAAGTAAGGAAGCTGAATCTTCAATTGCTCCTCTTTCAGGGGAAGATTCTATTCACTTGAGAAGGACTCGAACCGGAAGAGCTAAATCTTTTATTCCTGCTCTTGGTGGTCCCATGTTTGCTACTGCTTTTCTTTTCTTTTAATGACATGAAAGCTGATAGTTTGACTCCCACATTGCCGTATTATTCTTTTGGTTGCTTTAATTCGGTATACCTTTCCGTCACTTGCATTGCAGAATCTCCCGAGTCCCTATTACTTGGGGAATTGTTTTCAGCTCGAGTTTCTCTTTCCGAAGAAGGGGTATAAATCGATTCTAGAAACATGAACTCGCCTCTTCCTGTTGTTGTTGTTGATGCTGATGGTAAAGGTCTTAGTAAGGCGAAAGGGTTAAAAGTAGCTATCTCTTCTGTCTTTTGGGAAATAGCACACGGGCGTATAAAAGTGGGCTCGCTAGTGAAAGAATCAGCAACAGAAGAACATCCATGGGCTTCCGATGGTGTAGGGGTTGTTGGAATTCTATCTATCGGGTGAGACGTCTTAACGAGCCTTGTTCTTTGTTCCCTAATCACTGTCACCTCTTCCTCTTCACTCTCAGAACAGTTACCAGAAAAGGAAGCAGGAGAAGCGTCAGACTTGTACGATCCATTCTAAAGGTGATAATCCCCACTCCGAAATAGCTGAAATGCTGGCATGCTGATGCGCGATTACTGATTACTAGCGATTCCAACGAATTAAATAATGGCCTTAACATGAGGGTACTCTAGAATTCATCTCCTACTTATACTATTCTCTACTTTAGTAAAAGGACGGTTGAAGAATTGAAGAGAGCTCGTAGCAAGCAGCATGTGGAACTGCAGACTACTCGCACATATTAGTTGGCTTCCTCCCCCTGAGGGGTTCAAATAAATAGTGATGGAGCTTCGAAAGGTAAGTAAGGGGTAGCAGGAGCAGCAGGCGTATTAAGATCGTAGAGTGGGAGATGTTTAGTCGGCTTTCGTGCTCATTTGTTAGTTTGTAGTAAGATTCTTTCTTTACTTTACTTGTTTTTCTAGTTTCAGCTCAGTCGTGAGCCATCCTCCCATGCCTCACTCCTTCAAGCAATAGGCTCTCTCGCTGCGTTACGGTCTAGAGTCTTTTCCCTCACTTTTATGGATCGGGACAGACCCTGCCTTCACTACGCTAACAAGAGATTGTAATGTTACTATTTAATCCCCTTCGGCTGTAGGGATGATTATAGCTTTATTCCAATTCTTCTATCTAATCACTAACTGCCTATAGGTTTCCATACTCTTTCTGTACTCTTCCTGTCTAACTGAACTTCCTATTCCTTACTTTAGACTTGTTGATTAGGGATTGAGGTAGTTGCTTCTTCGATAGACCTCTTTCTTCATTTGCTTTAAATCCCGGTAGCTATGGAAAGTTGATTCCTTATTCTTCTGTTCTTGATAAAGTCCCCTTCGGAATCCCCATGGTGAACAAGAAAGAGCGCATTCCAGTAAGGAAGTTTTGCCTACGAATAAGTTTTAGTCGATACCGTTCTTGCTTTCTTGTCTTACTCGGGGGAATACCAGAAATCCCTGATTCCCTAACCAATAGTAAGGTTAGCTGCTTTTCATAAGCTTAATTAGAAGGGGCTTAAACCAAATCCCAGAATACCTGATTCCCCATCAGCAATAGGAAGCTCAATCCCTGAATATGCTTTGACAGGTGCTTTCCCCAAACTAAAAGCCAACGTAGATTCCGTGCTCCGAAACCGACTCAGAGAGGGCGAGTGTGACCACAACAAAACCTACGATGAGCGCAGCGGATTTGAACTTGTTTTCCTGTGGGCTAACCCCAAGCGGGTCAAACCTAAGCTCAGTGTTGGGAATAATGTGTCTAATCGAAGAATTTAGGGGCTCCCCGCAGGGGCAGGGGCTAGGCACATCCGGATGAGTGCAGCACACGAGGTTAACAAAGGTATCTTTACACATCTGCAAAACGGCGGATAAGTCGCAACAGCATAGCGCGGAGGGATGCAGAAAGAGTTGCGGGGGTGCTATGTGCCACCAGAGAAGCATACCGAGCAATGCGCAGAAGAAAAGAACGAACCGCATGTCTCGGAAATACGAATATGACAGAGCATCCACTATCCGGAACTCCTTAACTCTATTTATGAACCTGAGATCCCTTATGCCAGAGAAGCCTGTATGGCAACTGGGCGAACGAAGCAATATAGAACGACAGGCACGGGTGGCCCCTTTAGCCAGCTCTGGTGCTGTTATAGGGACCCAATGTGATAATGAGAGATCAATCAAAGCATTGTCTACCCAGAGACGGGTGTGACCCTGCGAGTACTTCAAAAGAGTGCGATGCAAGAAAGAGCGGTAGGCGCTATTAGGCAGAAGCGATCGAAGTCTAGAAAGGAAGAAACCATCGGAACGGCGATAGGGGTAGATATAAACGAACTTTAGCCAAACCGGACGATTTGCCAAGTAATACCGGTCGTCAATGAAAGAGAAGAAGGGAAAACGGGATGGGGATAGTGGCGTATTACAGGAGTACCAGAGGTAAGCTTCTGGTTTTAAGCGAAGAGTGGGAACATGATGAGTGAGACGAAAGACATATATTTGGAAAGCCATGCATGAGGAAAGGGAAAGGTATGAAAATAGGCATTGAGACAATCTCCCAAGAGTCCTTCCAATTAACCCAGCTATGAGAGGTCATCGTTGTATCGTTAACGACGACATCGAACTGAGACACGGCTATTATATACGCATTTTAAACCTGAGATATAAGCAGCAATTAAGCCGGGTTTATCAACAGGGAAGCCACTACGTAATGGAAGAACACCCTAGTTTGACTAGGGAATGTGGAGAACCGGTAGTTTCCTACTATTGGATTTGAACCAATTCCTCTCGCCGTATGAAAGCGAGACTCTAACCGCAGAGTTAAGTAGGTCAAGCTGCACGGAAAGGAAGTAGGAGCGTTCGGGTTCCATTAAGTACATCCTGGAACCCTCTCTTAGGAAAGACAGACTCTCTCCGCTTAGTTGAGGTTGGGTCTTTGCCCTCCGTTTAGTGTCGGGACAGCCCCATTACCTCTCCTGCGCTGATAGAGAATGGAATCAGACTATTTGGTCCCCTTCGGCACATCGATAAGGAATAGCATTCTTCCACTTCTTCTGTATTGTAGAAACGTTACTATTTACTATTCCCTTCCTATTCAGCTATCCCGTTATTCAATACAGGACCTCTTATTTCTGACAGGACAATATGATGAGTAACAAATAGTGTATTGTACTTTTTCCACCAGACCTTTTTATGCCCTAAAGTGTCTCAAATAGTGTATTGTACTTTTGTTAGAAAGAACTCTAGCCATTCATTCTAGTCTGATAGTGCAGCTACTCCTTTATTGCCTTTATCACTTGTACATTAGCAGGTTAAGTGCGCTGGTTTAGCCTTCCATTCCTGATTCCTGGTCTTGCTTGCTGTTTAGAGTTGAGGTTGAGTAGCGGGTGCGATACTCGGGTTTGAAGTCTTAAGATCAATATTCCCCGTTTACATGTCCTCTCTTTCGGTCAAAGCCATTGTGGCTACTAAGCTCAGTCGAAGTTAGAAATCCCAATCTCCTCGGCTGTGAAAGACAATGAGGACTCATGACATCCACAAATTAGCTATTCAAAATCCCAAGAAAACAATCGCATCTGATGGAAGATACCTCAAAAGTATTTAACGCGGGTTCTCTGTTAACAAGTTTAGCCTCAGATCCCGTTTTATCTTCCTTGGTTGGGGTTCTTTCAGGATCCCCCTCTGTCTTTTTGATCCTACTTCGCCTATGGAATTTCCTGGCATGGACTGCTTTGAAAGCGATTACAGAGACCAGGTGGCAGGCAGAGAACTAGGGTGGAGGTATAGCGAGAGGAATTGCTAAAGAATAGCTATCCACTTCTGAAAAGCTAACCTATTTCTGGGAAGTAGTAGATTGGCAACTATCCACTTCCGAAAGCACCTTAAAGGGCAGAACCTGGGAATTCAGCAAGCCAACCTTTAATGGTACACTTTACGATGGCTACCTTAACGGTATCGACTAAAGAAAGACGTCTGGATAGGAACTACCATCCAATGGGAATGAACAAGACGGAATCAGAGGGGAGAGATCCTTAATTTCACCCCAGGTTGATGACAAGAAAGAATATAACAAAAGGGCGAACTCAAAAAGTGCATTCATTAACGGATATCGAAGGGGAAGCAGAGCCTTATCTTGCTATCGATCTCAGGGTTACAGACAATTGGATTTGGTTAGAGCCAGTTCTATACCGCGTGCACAGATAAACGAGGGCACGGATAATACCAGTCCCTAATACTAGGAAGGCTTACTAAAAGAGGAAGGATTTCCCAGAGCTGCAGAGTGGGATAAGGTTCTTGCTTCCGGGTTAGGGGATTAAGTCGCTTTCGGGTGCGTTCTTCAAAGCAATCGATTTTTCTATCTTGCCTATCCCACTTGTCTAAATGGAAATGAGTGTTCATTATCGGATTCTCTCACTAAGGAAATCCAAGTTCCTTCCTTTGTAATTCCATCTTTCTGTTGATGAGATGTCTAAGCGAAAGGAAAGGTATGAAAATAGGCATTGTATGTACGAGTAAATACCTGTTCGATAAGCTGAATCGACATAGAAATAGCTGACTCCTTCATCCTGTAAGTTGATAGCAAAGGTCTAGGTAGTAAACCTAAACAAAGCAGAGCCAGATAAAGGTCAGAGCCTTGCTTCGGGAATAGTAGCAGGAGTTTCTCAAGCATATGAACTGGCTAAGGAAGAGCCCAAACCCCAAGGACTAGTAGAAAGCATAAACAATAACAACAAAAGGCTTTCGACGCTTTCCCTCAGTGGAGTTGCCGATCCCGAGCCCGTTGATGGATATAGCGTCAAGTTAAACTCAAGTGCTGTTTTCCGGTAATTCAGAAGGAACTGCGCACTCACACACTCCCTCCTCGGTTCCACATCTAGGCCCGGGTGGTCGACTGTTTACCAAAAAGACGGGTCTCCGCAAAGTCGTAAGACCATGTATGGGGGCTGACGCCTGCCCAGTGCCGTAAGGTCAAGGAAGTTGGTGACCTGATAACAGGGGAGCCGTTGCTTAAAAACGCTTTCTTTCCTTCTGTCTAAAGTAAATGTGCTTCCCACTCTATCTAGTAAGAGAACTAAGAGTAATCCAATTGTCTAGTCTATAAATCTTCCCATTGAGGAGCCTAAGATGAAGGGCGGGAATCAACATCGAGTAGAGATTGGTTTTCTTCTTTCTGAACAAGCAAATGCAATTACTTCCTTTATAAGCTCTGCGGTTTAGAAGGAAGGAACTGCTCTCGAGCTACGAAAGCCTTTTAGGCAGGCTCAAATGGATCCAATACCAATAGATGTCAGATTAGACGGTGATGACAATGATCAATCGTAAAAGAAGCAAAGCCATGTAGATTCATGTAGGGCTTTGGACGACGACGAATGCCTTTCTTTCCGGTCAGAAGAGGTGGCATAATAAGCGCTAGCGTAGCAGGGTACGAAGGCGTAGCCCTTTATTGTCAAAGGAGAAGTAAAAGGGGAAAAAGTCAAGTCTAAGCGCATATGGCACAGGAAGAGGTCTATTTTATTTTCCAAAGAATCGACTCTAGGAACAGGTTCTCGGTTGCTTCGGCTTATTCCGTTATCATAAAGCAGGCCATCCCCCAGGACGCAGTCGATCTCTCGTGGGTATGTAGGTTTCCGAATCCTAATGCGTGTCAGGTGCCTATAATCCTAGAAGTACCTGGAGCTCTCCCCTCAAATGCTTGCGTGGAGTGGGAATTTCCTTTAACTAGCTCCCTTTCTCATCCACCCACTCTGAACCGGTATGAAACCAGAAATGCAAAACCAGATAAGTGAGTTGAGTTGTTTGAGATTGCTTTGCCTTTCCTTGCTATTGAGCGGTAAGGGGATGTCCGCCTATTTCTAGCTTCTGATTCGAGACTATGAATTGAATTCTCAGTTCATGAGTAAAGATAGTTTCCTCAATTGATTCTATTTCATTTGCTTACCGACCTTGACTAGAGAAAAAGCTCTTGCATTATCTTTTGTTGTTGATGGGATCAGAGGAATGAATCCTACTAATACTGGAAAAAGGCTGTTTTTTAGATCCGCTTAACGATAGATAGGAAGCGGGGTTTCTTTACTACTGCCGGGTAGACCCGAAGTGCTTTAGGCAGAGGAGAGTTTATCAGCAACTATAACTATTTCACACCCATCTTCAGTGGTAGTGGATTCAGCCTATCCCATACAGCCTAGTCTTCTGGGTGTGGGTCTATCTTATCTGATTTGAGATCCCATCCCGCCTAGAATAAATCGTACGTAAGGCTTTCAAGAGCTATAACATTTTACTCAAAGTTCTGTTCACTGGGAATGCAAAAGGAGCTATACCATCATCTGACTTACTTGTATGTCGAAAGTTGTTTACTGGGTAAGATTATCTCAAGCTCTTTCAAGAACCAGTTTTTTGGGCTTATTTTTTTGGTCTTAAGGAAAGGAAAGGCCTAGTATTCAAGCCCCATCGTCTACACCCCGTATTAACAAGGAAAGGACCAACTTCGGAATGACCTGCCCGAGGTCTTGATTTTGGCTTAGGGTTTAGTTAAGGACTGGGGTTTGAAGGAATCTCTTCCATCTCTGCTTTTGAGCCTACTACGGATACTTTTTCCATCTCCGAGTGAAATGAAATTAAGGCTTCAGCGCTTGTTCGGAGCATTGCCGATTGGGCGGTTACACGGTTAGCTTTCTACACGCTTTCCTGATGGCACACATCCCCCTTATACCCGTTACTGAGACTCTGGGCAAGACCCGGAGAAGTCTTTTGAAGCAAGTATTAGGAAGAGCGATATCCATCAACCGGTTCGGGATTGCTTATTGGATTTTCTTTATACACGATCGATTGGGTAAAAGGTTGGTCCCCTAGCCAGCAAAAGAGCGGATTCGTACTATCCTGTTAAACAGTCGAGTGATCTAATGAATGGGGTTGGAGCTAAAACCAGTAAATGCGCTATTGGATCTGGAAAGGATGAGTGCTTTCTGCCCAGGGAAAAGAACTTTGAGTCCTTTAACCCGAGTCGAGGAGAAGTGGATTTCTTCGCTGCGTAAGAGCTCCCTATTGTTTCTAGCCTAAGAGTAATCCGAGTAAGAAGCCGTAAGAGCTCTAGACTTTTTCAACCCTGAGTCAAAGGTCTAAACGAGCCTCAACTTGTGAATTAGGAAGAGATGCTAATTGGAGAAGGACTAACCGCCCATCTACAACCAACAGTACCGAAACTAATGCATTCCAGTCTAGTTCTATTGAACTGGGAACAACTCTTGGCATTAAAGAAAACTCAAAAGGAAAAGACGGTCATAAAGAAATGTGTCTACCATCCTACTCTGCAGCTAGCTAGGCCTTATCTCGAGCTAAACATTGGTCCTTCTGCTAGGTCTTTCAGAGCCTATTGACTTGCGCCTACCCAACTTGCATCAATCATGTTCATCTGCTTTCGACGCTGTTGAGTAAGATAATTCCCCCGACTTCACTTGAGATAAGATAGATTCCCCAGTCGAAGGAAGAAACTACGGAAAAGATTAAAGAACTTCGGCATTAAGCTGCTCCAAATCCAATAGTGAAATCAGATGAATTGGATAAGGCTTTCTGGTCTTGCTTGCTGTTTAGAATTGAGGTTTATAATGCCACCACCTTCACCGCTAGGCTTTGAGGCTCGTAAGGCTTTGATTGAAACATTGCAGAAGAAGAAATTGTATAGAGGAGCTAAAAATAATAAGATGCGACTTGGCCTTTGTTTAGGGACTCGTACCGGCAACCTACTTACTTACTTCTGCAACCCTGAGATAAGGACTCGAGCTAGTATTGTTTTCAAGGAACTTTTGCTTAACTGTTGGGGAATGCGATCACCCGATTCCTACTCTTGAATGAGAATCAGACTTGCTTTCTTGTTTACTTGTTCTACTGGGGATTCCGAAGGGGACTTTAACAAGAACAGAACAACAAGCTTAACCTTTACTTAGCTACCGGTCTACTAAAGAGGATAGACAGGTATGGGTTAGAGCTGAAACTAGAGACAAGAACATGAAAGAAAAGAGATGAAAACGACTCACATTGAGCTATTGATTGACTACCTATCTGACAAACAAGACGTGAGAGAATACGACATCGAGGAGCTACGGGAAAAGTACCTACTAATTGATTGGAGGTAGCTCAACATCTAGCTCAGCAGCCGGGTTAGACAGACCCCTTTCTCTTACGTAAAAAGAAGAGTTGGAACCTGAGAGAACTCAGTGCATAGAATGTCAGTTCGATGGTGATGTATGGAATGCTCGGGCATTGATTGAGAAGGAAAGTACACTCTCTGAGGCGTATGAGCTCTATTAGCATTAGCCGCTGATCCCACAATGGAATGGACTCGTCGATGTAATCCCGTTCTTTCATAACCTTTCTTTGCCCTTATTTATGTTCTCGAAAGGGGAATCGGAGGCTTTACACCTTTCTTTTTCTACTTGCTTTTCGTTTTCTAAAAACTATAGATCTAGGAAATGAAATACGGAGTAACATCTATTACAGGAAGTTTATCAAGTCCTTTTCGATATAGAAAGTTGGTCAATTCATGAGAATCTTTTTCTCTCAATGGAAGTCTTATATTATACAAGCCTGTCACCACTTCTCTCAAAAACTACTAACAGGCCCATTCTTCTACTATAGATAGAGAAGTAAGTGAAAACGAAATCAGAAAGAGAAGAAGGTAAAACGGGGATAGCAGGGTTAGTGGTATCGGACTTTCAATCTCAATAAATAGGAGGGTTAGCCTTTCTGAATCGGCTTAAGCATTTGAATTTGAACTCGCAATTGAAGAAATCCCTTCCTTGTCAAGACCAGGGATCGATGCAACTAGCCTAGCCTTCGTGCCAGGGTCTTTCTTTAGAGTTTCACCTTTAGGCGAAGCGAACATGCAAACGATGCCCAAGAGCAAAGAACCGGGAGATCAAGATGAATCAGAATAGGCGAACAGAGAAGGACCGATAGATGGACTTTCTTTACGACTTACTGGTGAAATAAATAGCCTTTCTTCCTTAATAGGCACCGATGCACCGGCTACATAAAGAAGACGCTATTCTATAAAGAAGACGCTATTCTGTCTGTCATGTCATGGTCTAAACCAATACAGGAACTGCAGTGTCGAGCTAGGCCTTTGCTCTTGTCTTTTCTTACTTTCGAGTGAGTGAGTCGTACGCAACTCTGTATACGAAGGAAAGCTCTTCTCGGCTCAGCTAAAGCCTCTTTGCCTTGCCCTAAGGGAGTGGAGGGCTGAAGTGTAGATGCCGGACGTTGATTCCGACGATGAGGTTCATCTATTGAAGCCGTTACTTTCGAAAGTTTGCATTGGATACGATGTCTTTCGAGTGGAATATGAAGCCCTTCATACTGTGTCTTTTCAATGTGGGGTGCTTGGACATAGGTCTGAATTTTGTCCCATCAGACAGGAGGTTGGTACGGGGACTCCTACGGCTGCTAATCCGGCACAGCCTAGTCCGCCTGTGATCAATGGGGAGGCCTTGGCGATGGTTACGTCGGCTGCAGCTTCTTCTCTTGATGGTGGCTCTAAAAATGACTCCTCCTTCGGACCGTGGTTATTAGTCTTCTGTCAGGCTCGTCGTTATCCTATTTTCCCGGGTAGTCGGTAAGGAAGTTCTCTGAATGAGAAGAGGGGTAATAATCCTTTTCCATCATTGAGTGCGGAGGTGAGTGAGGAGAATGTATCGAAAATAGTCTTTGATGCTCCGGTTAGTGGGCACACGGGTAAGACTCTTCTTGATGAGTCGGGTGTGAAAGCCATTGTTAAGAAGGATAAGAGGAAGGGATAGCTTTCTACCAGCTTAATGCCGAAGACATGGAAAGCGAAGGTTCCGAACCAGCAGACAGACAAGGCTACAGTAGAATAGGGTATAAAAGAGCTGACTTTCGTACCGCAACTTCTCCATCCCGGTATTGCTTGATGGATTGCTTGCTGCTTTTCCGATAGATAGTAGACAGATAAGACAGATAGGAAGTTAGCTGCAGAGTCAATAGCTTCATAGGTCAGCGAGATTCAACGCGCTGTAGAGTCCGCACTTCATGTAGGCAATAGCTCACGATACGAGGACCGATGTATTATCTTCAATAGTGGAATCCCTTAATTAATAGCACACACACGAACAACGGCCCTTAACTCACACACAGGTCCTTAAACACTCGACTCGGCCTTGAGCGTTAGCGCAGAATAGGGCCTACTCGATTCCTTCACTCACTCACTGGCTTAACCCAAAGGACTGGCACTTGATAGCTTTTCGTTTTGCTAATTGGGTTATGAAAAGATAGATAGAATACGAATTCTAAACTTCACTGCTTATATACGATATTTCGAAAAGAGCGCTCCTAAATGAAGCCTTTCTCAATCAGCTGGGCGAGATTTCTTTCCGCATGAGGATTGAGTGGTAGGACTGCTATTGGTTGACTTATACATCCCTTTTTCTCATCTATAAAGTAAGGTCCGAGTACCAACATCAGATCAGGCACTAGTCATCCTGGATTCTAGTCCTTACCTTTCTATCATCAAAAGGAGAAAACTCAAGGTTGAAGACAAGTGAGTCTGCTTCAGCCACTTCCCATAGCGTAGGTCGAAATGATCTCGCGACTGACGGTAAACGGGGAATAGGTGATTACCCGACCCTTATCAAAAGACGATTTTAACTTAGATTGGGTATGTGTATGAAACTTCTATCCTCAAGAATTCAGTCGACTACCAAAGAAGGGTACCCTATCAAATGCATATCCCTGCCCTGTTGTAGTTGGAAGGGGAACATCCAGCCAGCACTAAAGAAAGTCCTGCTTTACCAAACGAAGGAGCCAAGAGAGACCAAGAGCCTGGTGGAGTTACGACTATCGCTAGCGGTGATGCCAAGCCCTTCAACAGCGGCGAAAGCGAAAGGGATGTAGCTCTTTCTTGAGAACGGAATAAATAGGGTATGGTATATCTCTGAGTCTAATTAATAGTAGTAGTGGTCTTACCAACCTATTCACATTCTTCAAAGACGGGAAAACGCCAAGCAATCTAAGAAGCACAAGGCTCGGAAAGAGCTTCTCCTTCAAGTAAGGAATGAAAATCCATGGACCAAAGGAATCCCCGTCAACTTATTGAGCATTTCCATCTTTGTTCCCAACCTGAGGTTCTTGTGGCGTCACCAACGAAGGGCAAGTATCTTTTCTATGCCCAAACTTCCCACATTGAAAGCATATTAGATGAATATTGAAAGCATATTATATGAATACCTTCATACTCCACAACTTGTATGTAATCATCAAGGGCTCCTCTAGCAGCTATAGGTTTTGTGAGATCTAATTCTACACATACTCTTGCGAAACTCGCTCTACCCTCAACTGCCGTTGTTTTGTCAACACGAATCACTCTACCAACTTTACCTGCCATTGGTATAAGAACTCTACTCTCATAGAATTCCAATGGTAGACATGTAAATCTAAGCCAAGCAATGATCTTGTTGATGGAGTCTGATGACAGAAGAAAGAAAGCCCCTGATATCGAGATGAATGAATCGGAAGTTGATGAGACCCAGTTCCCGTACAAGGGGAATATTATTGTTCTAAAGTAGACCGAAAGCTAAGCATTTTAATTTGAGCTCTCCTTTGAGTAAGAAGTAATCGGGCTTACCGAAGTTGTTTAAAGGAATCTATTCTAGAAAGACAAATCACCCGCCTCGTCCGGTCAAGCTGCTCCTCTCTCTGCCCTTCACTTGGATGAAGGACCTAATTAGTCTGCAACAATGATTTAGCTCCTTTTTCTGATAGAAAGATAAGTAATTCCTTATCTTAAGTTGTTTATTTTACTGGTTATTTGTTTTTATGGGGATAAAATGTTATCTCAAGCTGGTGAAAGGACTGCTTTTTGCCTTGAGTTTATGGTTGGTCTTTCCTCTGTAGCTTCCCCATGCGAACGAATAGAATCAATTGGTGAGTCTACTCAAGTAGAAGAGTCAGCTCTTTCTTCATTCGCCTTTGGAGTTGCATAAGTCTTTCCCCTCTGCTCTTATCCATGGCTTTTCCAATGTACAGGAGTATATGGTATGGAGCCACCTTCTTCGACTGGCATGCGCTACTCCCTCCTAGACTCACGAATAGGCCCTACCCTCACGGATAGGATATGAGTAGACCGGCCACCCACGGGACCTGCGCGCGACAAGACAGTATGGGTCCCCAAATTCCTTGGTCCGCCAACCGACTTATCTTAAGAATACCCGCCTTAATTGTGCTAGAAGTACGTTTCCACGGTTTAAAAGGGATTGTAAAGGTGCCTCCCAAGACAAGCCTAAAGCAGCATATGGGAGTATTCTATCACGACCTTTGTCGGTGCCGGCTTATCTTTCTACTCTGTGAATCGGCCACCTAGTTCCTTTGGCGCTGCTACTCGATCTTCAACTGGAATCCTATTCCCACGCGATCCTCCGGGGGTTCCCAGTACGGCAATCTTTTCCTCGTGCTTTTTCAACGCGTACTACTTTCCCCAAGTTCATAGAGGTCCCCGAGCGAAAGCCAGATAGATCACTCGTGTCATAGAAAGGAAGCAAGAAGTACCCCTCGCTGAGGTCGATCAACTCAAACTCATCTCTGGGCATCCACATCCTTTGAATCTTCTCATGGACAAGCATGTGGACCGACGGGCGAACAGTACAAATGAAGGTTTATAGAAAGAAAGGCGCACGATTTAGCTGATCGATACACCATCCAAAGGTTAACTAACCCTCTGTCACTCTAAATCCTGTTATTCTATCGGTCCTCTGAGCCTTATACTCCGGATCCTTCAGCGCCTAGCGGAGAATATATATACTATTTGCATTGAGCTGTCAAAGCAACCATTTGAAACGATTTATTAGATAGAGTTGCCTATAAGAAATCCCGAGAAAAAAACGTATAATGCAGATGAGAAAAATGCCGAGTCTAACTCGGTCAAGTCCCTATTTATGAATAATTTTTCGTGATAGAAGGTTCCATTCCAATCAGCTACTATTCATAATGCCCCTTACTTAGTCCCCTTTCTCATTGAGAAAAGAGAGAACATAAGACTTTGTCCTCACTAAATGCCTTCAACCTACTTCGTCCACGTTACTTCGATTCACACTTTAAGCGCCTACCTTATTTAATCACCTCACTGAGTACATTATTATAGGTTCAGATTCCGCTTCACCTCAAGGCGAACAGTACAGAGGATGAGCAAGGACCCGACCGAGCATCGTATGTTGACGCAGGAGTGATCCTATAATATACATAAAAAAGATGTTCTTTCTTTTGTCAAAAAAAGATGTTCTTTCTTTTCTCAACTGTTTTAAATAGAGTCAGGCATTTACCTAATTCGACGATGGAGAGAATCTCGTCGTCTGTTCACGAATCGGCTACAATTAGCTGTCGTAAGGCCTCTCTCTTATCAATGCTTGTAATAACTCTTTCTAAAAGCTTGCCAGTAGTATGCTTTATGTCTAAATGAGCCTTCTTAGTTCTTGTTTGCAAGAAAAGTAGTCTGACTCAAGAAAGGTAGTCTGACTCATTGTGGGAATTCTGTTGTTTTCGGGGTTGAAGGCGTATGAACTGGACCGTGCGGACAGAGCGTAGGTTAGAAGCCGTAGGATCACGGGTGGATCACAGCTCTGTGAAAAGCCGAAGGGTGCTGGCAAGATACCTCTCTTCGACAGCAATAGATTCTGAAGCGGTCACAAAGAGAAAGGCTTGAATGGAACTCTATGAGACTGAGCTTAGTAGCCACAATGTAAAGAGAGGCCATGTAAACGTGGAATATTGATTTCCCAGATGAACTGACCAGATTCACTGAAATCCTAAATCGAGCAGCGGATTCTATAGCAGTCACAGCGTATCATTTCTTGGCCCCTTACCTTGTGCCTATTCCATGTCCATGTGCTTTCCCCCCTTGCCCCTTTGTAAAGGCACCCAAGAGAAAGTCCTATTATTCATTCTATGGGATGCAAGCAGGTAATTCTTCATATTAGATTCCGGAGTTTGGGATTAAATCCAATTCAAATAATATAAGAGAGTAATAGAAGAGAGAACATGGCAGGCTTTAAACAAGAGCTTTAGAAAACCTTACCATTAAGGAATAGGAGCAAAGTAACTCTTCTTAAATATGAAAGAAGATCCGAAGACGCTAACTCGCCCGACTAATTAAGTATGGGGAAAAGCTTGACTTTTAAGGAGTTTAGTTGAACTAGTGGCTATAGGGTTTTCTAACTACTCTTAGTTAGCCGAGGTATAGGGGTTAAGAGACTCGGTTAACAGCTACTCAACCGAAGCTAACAAGGAAAGACTGAAACAGAAGAAAATGCTTGACTGAGGGAGCGCTTAGCTGTCTTTCTATTTTCCGGAAATACGGAAATAGGGTAATCGGCTAGACGGGGGCAGAGAGGCAATTGAAGCGCTTTTCGTAATCTCAATCAATGGGCGAGATGAGATCTATATCCAATGATCAATCGACAGGCATTCAGCAAATCAGCTCCGAGCTAATACCTTGCCTAGTCCGAAGGGGCTTTCCCTAGGGTAAATACCAGAACTAAGCCTTTCAGCCGCTTTAGAGAGTATTTCAATTAGGGATCTTCTCCGCCTCCGACTATCGCACTCTTTGATCACTTATGCAATTGTTATCATTAATTCCGGTCAAATCACTTAAGCCTTTCTTTGTATTGGTTTAGGACCTGGGGTTTCGTTAAGGGCACTTGTCTATCTCCTTGCTTTAGTGCGGAATCCTTTTTTCTTGGTTTCCCTGGGTGAAGTCTATCTTGCCTAACTAAACAGGGAGTGTAGTCTTAATGTCACACGAGCGTGAAAACTATGCGCGGTAGAAGCCTTTGCCGAATAGCTCCCTCCCTTAGAAAGCGAAGGCCTTGTTTTCTTTGACTACCTATTGTATTTCCCATGGGGATAAGCTCATTCTCAATCGACAACTTTGAGTCCAATATAGCTGCAAAAGTTCGTGATTTTATCCCTTTCCCCATTGGTGTGCTTTCCTACCTCTCTTGTTCCAGTTGTTTTCGTCTTCTATCTGTAGCCCGTTCATGAAAGTTTCTTTTCTAGAGGAGATAACAAAAACCCGGGCTAGAAAAAAAGACAGAGTGATCGAGAAAAGGACTAGAAGATGCAAGGGATTGAGCTTCTGCTGCTTTATCAGAGGATTGATTTGTCTTTCTAGAAGAGATAATAAGCCCTTCAACAGCGGCTAAAGGAGAGTAAATGCATTTTATTGGTTCTGCCCGTTTAAGCTTTTGAGTTAGGTCTTAACGAGCCTCATCTCATCAGACAATTTAACTTTCTATCGGATTTCAGGAAGTCAAAGGGAACCACAGAGATAGAAAAGGTGAGCTCGTCAGCATATGAAATGGTGAAGTTTCCTCGAGAAAGTAAAGAGGGTAAAAGGCTTCAGTCGCTCAAGTCAACGAACCGGATAATGTAAACAGTGGGGTGAGGGTTAGCTTTTCTTCAACTCTAAAAACGAAGGTCTTTTGTTCTTCTTGCATACATCCAGGATAGCAAAAGTGGTATTGTATGATGGGCTACCTCAGGAAAGTTGAGATAACCCAGTCCTGTAACTAATGGTTTATTCTTGTTGGTTCCTATTATTGGTTTTTGTCTCGTTCTGGATCATGAGAAAACCTATGAGGAAAATATGAGGAAACTTACAATCGAAACCCAGAAGCTAACCTTACTCCTATTTCCTGAGTTGAGTAGTCGATTAGGAGTATCCTAGCCACAAAGCACTAACACCTCTTTCCCATAGTAAGAGAAGCGGGTTCATAAGAGCAAGTCAAGGAAAGGAACAACTTCGGAATGACCTGCCCGAATTAGCTTAGGAGTAGGAGAAAAGTAGTGATGCCACGAGGAAGACTCAACATTAATCAGGATCCGAGTAGTCTACGGTTGAAAAAAGCAAGTAAACAAGGAAGAGAAAGATCCTTAAAACACAAGGCTTTCAATAGCGGACCTTTCTAGTTGAAGAATCTGAGGAAGCGACGAGTGTCCTTCTTTACTCAGTAGCGAATAAAAGGTTCGAGAAATATCGTATAGTAAGTAGTGAATCGAATGAATGAAAAAGAGAATCTCATAATGTTTCAGTTCGATTTCTCCGAAAACCCTTTCGCCCAGTAGTTCAGTTGCCATGCGTAGTCCGAAATGGGCTCGCAACTGTCGGTCAACGAAGGGGGCAGAGTAAGAGAAAGAGGGCTGTTGCAGAATGATTCAATTCTCTATCGAATGGTCAGCATAACTTAGATCAGGGTAAAATAAATTCCCTAACCTCGTTCGCTGCATTGGAGTGATGCTTCATTCGTCCTCCTCGATGTACAAAGAGTGTTCCCAACATAGAACGCCAAGCAATCTAAGAAGTCGGCCTAATAGTAAGTCGAATCGGATTTTCCTTGAAATAAACGAAAAAAGAGGTAAACCCCAACCGACAGTAGAGGGATTAGCGGGTACAGTCTCACTTCATACGCAGCCCGATCATTCCGAAAGGGTGTAAGGTGGGTGAAAAGATTACAACATTCCTAAAACAAGTCCCAAAGTAGAGAATCCATCCCTGAGAGAGGCATGGTACGATAGTAAAAAAGCGTGTTTAAAGAGCTTGAGCTAATATTCCCCATTGTCCCCAAGAAAGAAAGGATTGCAATAGAATGGTAAGAACCGCTGAACTATCCCCCTAGAGTAAGCACTTAATTGTTGATGCCCCTTCTCGTCTCGAGTTGAGAAATGATCTTATTTTATTATGTATGGTTGATTTCCCACTGTTGACTTGATCAATGCAATGCGACTAGAAAGTCCTCATCTTTCATCCACAGAGGAAAGACCAACAACAGGAAGAGGCGAGTGAGCTCAGGACCCGACTTCAAGCCATCATCCGTAAGCAGTAAGAGCTACCCCTTAGTCCGCCCTTGACTTTCTTCTTTCTGAAGTGGGATAATAGCATATGATAAAAGGTTCTTCTCTTGCTAATGCCCTCTCATGATTCCCAAGCGTCATCCTTTTATCCGCCTGTGAACGTTGCTGATCCTGAGCACGGATACAGCGGTCAGGTCGTCTTCTTCCCTTAAAAGTGAATCCCTTCCCTTTTCTCAACTTCGATTTGTGATTGATGTATTTAGTGAACCTAGACCGATATTCAAGACAGGCATCGAGATATTTCAGCAAGAACTCTATGGAATTCGCACTTCCGGTCCTTGAAACTCGCTAGCTATTGAAGGCTGCCTTTCCATATTTGTGGATGTCCCAAGGTGCGCTTTCTAGCATCGAAAGGAAAGCGACCTCGCCATTACCAGCGGACAGATAAAGGGATTTGGATTGGGATTCCTTTTCAGGAGTAGCTGCGGGCATAGCTTTAGTTATCGCATTAGCTAGGAGCTGATTAGCTGGCTTTTCATCGGTTTCAGAATCCGGTTGAGGTACCGGGCTAAAAGCAATCTCTTTTGACTATCCCCTTTTGACTGAAGCAGGGTCCGTTACTAAAGCAAGGTAAGTCCCAACCCAGACTGCCTACATTCAGTGCGGTGGACTTCATAGATCCACTTCGGATCAATCGAACTGAAATCCTCGTATAGAAGCGGAGATCTTGTTCTCGATTCGTGAAGAAAGTCTGCCTATGGAATTGAATAAAAGAGATGGGTGATCATTGGTCCGATGCCACTGAATAAAGACTAACTGGTGTTGGAGCCCATTAGGTTCGTAAGTAAGGGTATTTTTCATCCATCTTGATAGTTCCTGCCTCCATATAGTGTCCGTTTCGTATAAAAGTGAGAGTACGGCTCAGAGTTCTGGTTTTTTATAGAAAGAAATGAAAGAAGAATCTTTCTACAGCTTGAATCGGCCCTGCATCTTCAAATAACTCGATAGAATAGATTCGCCAATCTTACAGTTTTCTATTCGAAGTCCTCCTATAGCCCTCTTGCAGGAGATAGGGGAGGATGCCGGTAGTTGGTCAGCCTTTACGTGTCTTTGATCTGGATTGGGCTAACTAAGGCGCCCTCTGGGGATACTTCACATACTTCGGAGCTTATTCGTATATGAAGCGAATTCGTCCTACTGCCACCGTTTATGGACACGGAGCATGACAATAGATCACCACATACTATTCAACTCATATAAAAAGAAGTCTACCAATATATGTGAGCCGCTCACAACGAAGCGTACCTGCTTGGAATGGCCGTATCCGCATAAACACCGACTTCAATTCAATCTTATCTTCCCAGTAAAGCACCACTCGTAATCGGAATTTTTAAGAGCTTTTCTAAATTTTCTGCTGCCATTCCCTTTAATTATAGTATGGTAGAACTTACTATTAAAGTCCCCATACCTTATCCAGTCAATTTTTGCTTTCTCTTGAAGCATCAAGTCCTCCTGATAGCAGATTAGATTAAACTCCTCAACAAGTAAGACCTCTAAATTTTGCATAAAATCGTTAGGGCCGTTATCAAGTCTCCTAAAATTCAGTTTTAAAAGTCAATAGAGTCATGATACAATCTTTCCTTACAGCTGTCTGAGCCGTCTTTACTCTTCGGGTAGTTGATTGAGGTAGGTGCGAGTGGCCCTTCACATAAAGATCCAAGCGAAAGAGGATGTTCAGATAGGCTTTGACGTCGGTGATATTTGGACGTCGGACAGAGGGAAGATGGCTCCTTCGGACTAAGCTGGAAACTCTAATCCACGAAAAAAGGATAGATTGATTCTCGTTGAGCGATTGAATAATTCAACTGACCTTCTTCAATCGGGGACGAATCAAGGCGGCTTCTGGGAAGAATGAAGCTCTTTTCGAAGTTAAGGATGAAGGGTTAGAGAGAGGGTCTCTCGTCAGATCAAAGGGGTACCACAAGCTCGGGGCTCGACGAAAGATAAAATATCAGCAGCCTATGATTAGAAGTTCTTAGTGCAAATAGAGTTGCTATGAGAAAGTAAAAAAAGTGATTTATCTTAAGCTGAGCTGATACACTGACCTTTCCATACTCGTTCTTTAGCTGGAAGAAGCGCTCGTCCTTATATAAAGAGAGTCCTCTCATCTGATCGGGTCTCATAACTGACCATCTCGTGCTTACATTCCCACTCGTTGAGCTAAAGGAAAGGTGATCCGGTGCCTTTAAAACTGGCTTGCTTATAACCCGCTTTCCTATGACAGAAGGCAGAAAAGAGCGAGGATACTTTCCCTGAGAAGAAGACGCTTTCACCTCGCTGACCGAAGTCATACACGCACTCGTTCAATGTGAGGGATGCCTTTTCTTTATTTTATGAGAATAAATAACATAGATCCTTCTTCCTCACTGGGGATTAGATATTTGTGAGAGGTTCTGTATCTGTTAACCTGAATTGAATCCCGTTCGCCCCTTCTTCTCCTTACGGTGAAAGAAAGAACCGAACTTACTCTTTTAAGACAGGGTATTAGCGCCCTTAGCCCAAGAGTGGAGACCTACTATAGATTTCCCCCAGAGCGTCGGTCAACGAATGAGGTTTCATCAGCCAGTCTTTGTTTGAGCTACTCAATATACTCACTTTCAAGGCATCGAAATCTATTTGCGACAAGAACAACGAGCTCACTGGAAATAGATTCAACGTAAGGGTTAGAGCTCGAGTGTGATAGGATTTCTTTTCTGTTATTGTGGAAGACAGACCTGTAAGTCTTATCCCGTTAATCTGCTTTCTTTCCAGATACGAGATATAGGTATAGAGGGGCGTTCACGGCTATGGCGTATGGGGGGTTCATTCGCTGTTCTCAAGTCAGTTGCCAAAGAAAGTCAATTATATAAGATATTCTTCTTTTCAATGAATTGAAAGACTAGAAAGAGATTCCAATAGAAATAGAAGGAAAATTCGCCCGTGTAAGATATAATGGAAGCTTCCCCAGGATGAAACTCTTCTTTTTTGGGTATAAAGTAATCAATTCTATAAACTTTTTCTAGGGATTTCTTATTGATTGGGTATTTGATTTCACTCTTACCTAATCACCCTCTTTATTTCATTCCCGAATAGAAGACTGAATCCCTCAACTCGCTAGTGAGCTATTCATCTGCATTTGCATCCCTTGAATCTCCAACTGAAGATGAATTAGCGTAGGACGCATAAGAAGTATTGAATTCTGAAGAATAGGAATCTCGATCTGAGAATGCAGCATCAAGAATTTATTATATAAATAGAAAGCCTGTAGAGTTGGGAATGGATATTCAGTTGATTCTTTTCCTTGTCCCTCAATCGCGTTAAGGTATTTTACTGGTCGAAATGACACTTGATGGTTTTCACTAATAAATGGAATTCCCCACCAGAGCAGCAGAACTAACGACTCTATTAGAAAACGTAAGAATTCCTCCTCGTCATTACCATCCTTCCTGTTCGCCTTTTCTTTCTGCCTTTCTTTGCTTGTTATCCGATCGGTGAAGCGGTACTCTTCAAAGACTCTTCGCCTTACTAACAGCTTCATTCGTCTGTTCTATTCTAAGCGTAGCCTACTACACCTTCCCCGTTCACCTTTCAGTTCAAGAAGAAATCTAGTTTAGAGTTTTCCGTAGATAGGAAGGGGTACCTGTAGCTCTCCGCTCATTAGCTCAAAGGCTAGATTCAATCTTTCCCAGTTTCATGATTGCTTGTGTGCGGTTTGGTCCTTCCCTTTCGCCTATTCTGATTCATCTTCCTCCTTCTTGAGAAGGGTTTTTGGTGCTGGTATTGGATTGGGAAACTCCGTACCGTAGACCAGTAGTCCTTAAACCAAAGGCAGATAAAGGATATAGCTTTTATGCCCCTCTGACATAGACCTTATGCGTGTCAGGTGCCTATAATTATAATCCTAGAAGGGTATGAGAGGTCGGAAAGAGACAGACTGCAACCCCTTCTTCGGCATATCGAAAAGGAGAATGTGCCCTGAGAATTGGGTTGAAAAAACCCCTTCTAACAGCCCCAGAGAAAAGAAAGGCGCTAGACGGATTAAGAGCGAGATAAAGAAGTAGGGACAGGAAGGTTATTACCTCATCTTCCAGTTCGAGGAGTTAAAACGAGAGGTTATACAGTTCGCCTATGGGATCACCTATTCTAGGAAAGGAAAAGTCTTTAGCTGATGGTTCTATTTGCTCAACAGGACCGGTGGTTAGGGAATGAAATTCTGATTCTGTCTGAGATTCCTAGTTGTAGCTCACCTTCTCCAAGTCATGATCCGTAGAGCTATATCCATGAGCGGGATCGGGATTGTTACTCTTTGTTGGTGCAGGTTTCCTCTTTCCTCATCTTTTTCATAATAGGGAGTGATAGATTGCTCGACATCTTTCTAATGAGTCAGAAGGTTCATAGGTTTCCCCAACGACTGACGGGCATTTTCGAGGACTACTAGTCCTTTTTCGTTGAGCTATATTCTTTATCAACCTTGGGCTTTCTAGTCCTGGATTTCATAGGACTTTCATCAATCATGAATTCGGATCTGAGAAAGCAGCTTTTTCAACCTCGGGTTGTTGGTACTATCTCTTCTGTTTACTTTGCTGGGGTTGAGGTCTAACTAGTAACCTTATCCCACTCTGCATCTCTGGTAAATCCCGGTCTTTCTTCAATTGAGTCGATTGAGAATTCGATTTCTTAACTACAATTCCATAATGTCCAAAAAAGACGGGTTTTCATAAATCATGAACTCGCCAGGCTTTCAACAACTTGAGACTCGTAGCTAATTTGCTTGCTAGAGCTCGGGATTTCCTATTGAGAAAAGCCATAGGTAGAAATTAAGACATGCTCTTACACTAGCTCGTACAGAAGCCGTTTAACGTCTGGCATCGAGATATCGCTTTTTTTCACAATAGCCTTTTTTCCCTTATTGGGATCCTGATTTCCACCCTTCTTTCCTTAAGACAATCAACAAAATCAAGTCAATCAAATTGAAAAGAGAGTGCTTGAAGACAATCAAGCTTCGCCAGTAGGCACCGATGCACCGGCTCCACTAAAGAGCAGCAAGACTGAGACTGATAGCTAGGATAGCACAGACAGAATGTAAAGCGAACCTTCACGTACGTGTTCTAAATCGCGGTTCTATGTATATTCGCATGAGTAAGAGTAGTCTGACTCACCTTCTCAAGCAGAATCTATGAACTTGAATGAAGCAAATCCAATTGTCTTCAACTTTGAGTACGCTCCTTTTGCATTTCTTGGGTTGAGTTGCATAGCCAATGACACCCTTCCGAAACTTGTCTTTCAGTCAGAGTCTCTTTCCGGATCGTAGACCACCCTCAAGAGCTTTTACGCGAAAGGGTCTTTTATGGAAATGTAAGAAATTGAAAGAGTTTTTCTACTGTACGTAATTTACTAGCAGCCAGTTGAATCGTTCTCTTGTTCGTTCAGACACTGAGCCAACCAAGAAATGAAAGACTGATTCCATCCCTAAGAGTCTTAGTGCCAACAGGTCCTTGTTAACGTAGTGCTCTTTCTTTGGAGGTTAGGTTGATGAAAGACCGAATACCCATCTCTTCCCACTGGGCCAGGGTATGCGGCCGCATGACAGGACTCGTCAGCAACCAAGGAAGCTGATCATATGGATGCCGAAATGGAAAGTCCTACTTTTTCAATTGTTTCGATGCTTCTACACTGGCTTTCTATCCGATAGGTGACCTTCATCAATTGGAGTATTGGGGTTGACGATTTAGACTTCTCTTCTCTCAATTGGCTTGTCGAGGTGTTTTCAGCAAATGGGCCCAGTGTCCATTGAGTGCTCCTATTTAAAGTCCATGGTGTGACGGGCGTTTAGCCAATGCCCTAAAAAGATAGAACAAAGTACTCGTTTTTCATTTGATAAGGAATGCCATCCATCTGTAACTGATAGACTGAAATGGAATTAAAGTCAAGAAGGAATGGATCGATAAATCACCGACACGATACATCGCCGTATATCGATAAATGCTATACCAATCCAAATCCCAAAACAGTCTCTACGGAAACCAAAGAACACCAACACGCTCTCTTTTTTATATCGCTTTGTTTACCGACTGCGCAAACATCCTCCTACTTCCTCCTTCTCTTTCTACTCTTTCCTCGCACATCCTTGAGTGACGTTTGCTTGCAGGTGTGACCATCCGAGCCCAGCTCACTCAGTACTCTTATTAGTTGGTCAGTACTCCACCTAAGAGGTTGTCTAATCCCTTTGCTAACCTTAGCCTACCAAGCTTTCTCCACCTCCATACTGAGTTTCACCGCATAGCTCACCGTGGTAATCGGACTGAACGGAACTCCCTCAAAGATCCTCCTTGATCTCGACTTCCATATGCTCCGTTGTAAGAAACAAGCTCAAAGGGTCAACATATAGATCTCGAAAGGCCTATTGGTTCAGAAGAATTCGTACTGTCTGTTCGCTGCTATGCTACTTTGCTCACCTCTCTCGGCTCAGCGCCTTACTAAGATTCGTGGGGATCAATATTTGTCTCTTCTCTTTGGGGTAACTTCGTTTACCTTAGGCGGATTCATACCTCGCTTTAAGTCGCTTTTATAGATAGGGGAAGAATGTGGCAACAAATCCCATCCTCTGGATAGGGTCCTCCTTAGTTGCCCTTGAAAGGAATAGCCGTTGTAGCGAAGCAGCTTTGAGGACAGGTAAGAAGTCGGTGAGCCGCGTATCAGCGAAGGTAACGGGGAGATAGGCGAAGAAGTTAATCAGATGGCCGCCCAAATCGCCTCAGTCTTCACTGCTTACTACCATCTGTTAAGAATCAGCCCGGTATCGTTCAGTACCATCCTTAATAGGATGTTTTCCTAAAGGGATGCATAAGGATCCCGTTGATCATATAATCCTCGATCCTATAGTATGAGAGTAACTCTAGCTAAAACCCACAGTTGGCACCCTAAAAAGTGAATATACATCTCCTTGCATTCACCTCTAGCTGGGGATTGTGTCAAACTCTCTAATGCACATCGAAGGCATCTTCTTTGCATATTTCTTCCCTCCCGACCGAAGAAAGAAGGTTTCAGTTTTATTCTTAAATTATCTTTTTTTTCATTCTTAAACTATCTTTTTGAAGCAGATAGTTCACAGTTCTTTTAGTTATTCTATCTAGAGATTGTCAAAGCAAACTCATGTTTATATTCCATTTTCATTACGATGATGTATCACGTCAAGATCCGTTGCTCAAACCGAATCACGCCAACGTTATGGAAGTTACTGGATTATGTGAAATAAGAGTAGTCAAAAAGGAACCTTATAAATTAATAATAAAAAATGGGAAATTGGCTATGGAAAT